CCACGCCCCCGGGTTATCATACAGAGAGGAGCGGAGGAATGCGAGTAATTCGGGAAGGTACGGCACGGCTTCGGGAGAATTGTCACAATACTCCTCCACGGCTATCTGATGGGCAGTTTCGATATAATCGAAATTTTCTCTGCCCCTCGCGCAGTCAGTCCCACAAAAGCCCCGCCTCCCGCAATACCGCTCACAATACCTTCGAAGGATTCGGGCGAGGGTCCTCCGAATCCTTTTGCGAAGATCTTCCGGGTCTACCGGAATACCGGGCTCGGCTGGCCCGCGCGGAGCCTGTCGGGCGACGGCGCCCACCCTCTCCATCAAAACAATGACAAAGTGGCAAAGGCTCCGTGATACGAAAACCAAAATCAGAATTTGGAAGAAAAAGAGGAGTAATGCTTCCTAGCACGGGACACAGAATCAGACCACTGAGATCGGAATAGCATTCACAGAAATGTTTGGACATAGAGTCGAATCAAACATGGAAGAGCTCCGTTGACAACAGTCAAAAGATGGGGCGCCGAATCCCCCTCCAATAGGGGTCTATCCGTGCAAGTCAGCTTCACACCGTGATTGATGAGTGGGTAGGTGGTTCCGGTGCACCTCTCGCCCAGCCCCCCACATTTCACCCCCCTGCTCCCCCGCCTCGCTCCCCCCTCTTGACCTCTACCGCCCTTCTTGAATTAGCGTAGCGCCGCAGCAATGAAGTCAGCCTTAGCATACAAACAAGGACCATGGCTCGCAGCGGTTTCATACTTGACTGACTGAAAACTCCCGTTGGTTTCGCCACTCCCCGAGGCCAAGGACGGGGTCGAACCGTCATTCCAGGATTTGCAGTCCAATACATTTCCATTATGTTACCTAGCCAAACCTGCCACCTCATGTGCCAAAGTCGGGTTGTTCTTCCGGATCCAGGGCTTTTTCTACATATGCGGTGGCGGGCAGAGCGCTCTATATGACCGGCGGCGGGTTACCATAGAATAAGGGAGAGGGGGGTCAGCCTTCCCCCGTGAGCCCGTCCATTCCAAAGGAAAGCTTGATCCCGGAAGCCCCCCTGCATTGGCCCTATCGCGGGAAGGGCTTGGTACGGTCGGAACCAACGAGAGAAGTCGTGTTGCTTGAGAGTCAAGGGGTTTTGAAACCTTCATGGATTCCCTGAACTTCACCAAGTCATCGCCAGCAATCCGCTCTGGTACCTTGGTGTCAAAGGGCGAGTTCCTTTCTTGTCTTGTCCAAAAAGACTCATTGGAGAAAGGCTCTCCCGCGGCAGTCCAGCTGCTTTCTTGACCGCGTCCGGGAGTGAAGAGGGCTGAGATGCGCTTGGGCCTACCCGGGAGGGGCAAGAGGGAGTCCTTTGCTCTTTTTCCTTCTCTCTTCCATTCCTCTCCCTTCCGGTCGAGCCGAGGAATTGCCTCTCCTCTCCCTCGACTTGATTGGAAAGGGGCGGAGAAGACCACTCCATCAAAAAAAAGCCATGGAGTTTCGGTTTGGGATTTGAAGCAACCCGCGGTAGGTATACCGGCGAGAACTGCCGCAGCTTCTATGATTTTTCTCCTTTCTTTTATGGCCGGCTTGGAGACAAAAAAGGAGGACCATGATCACGGTACGGGTACGACGCTTCATTCATTCGTGGAACCGTCGGGGATCACCCTCCGCATTGAGATCAATCACCAGACCACCTCTATCATACATACGACATGTAACGACGCGAGAGTGCATGGTCAACACACACCTACAGCGCCTGCCTTCTGCTTGCAGCCAATACAACCACAACCAACATTGCACGATATGAAACAACCGAAGTGTTCGGTACTCCCAATCGAGGGGCCTGGGGAAGTCAGTACCTGGAGAAGTGACGTTTCGGAGTTTGTAGTACGTCGTCCCTTCTCTTGTACAGCTTTTGCCTCATCTCGCGGAGAGGAAGATGAGGAGTGAGGCGAAAGAGGCGAGCGACAGAGCGGACCCTCTATAAAGCAGGGTCACCTTGCGAAAAAAGGGCTTCTATCTGCCTTCTCGAGGCTATTTTGAGTTTGACAGCAGGGGGTGTGCCGAAGGCTAATTCCAGTGGGGTGAGTCTAGTGCGCTTGATGGAAGCAAGCAGTAGGGGAACGGCTTTCAAATGAGCGAGCTTTGAAGAAGAGAACTACCTAAACGAACTCAAAGAGCTTCCTTCGAAAAAGAAACAGCAATCCCGAATCCCGCCTGATGAAAAGGAGAACTCCCGACATTCCAGACGGTAGGTGGGCAAGGTGGAGCTCGAAGGCATTTGCTTGACGCGGGCATGTCGAGGCGATTGGGGCGGGGCGTCGGTTTTCTTTTCTTGTTATCCCTCTTGCCTTGCTCGCTTCCTTGGCGCGGAATAACCAGGCATTGCGGTCAGCGTAGCGAAACTATCTGAGATCTGGGTTGCGTGAGGCAGAAGGCACATACGGAACTTCTGCTGGAGTGGAGCAGACGGACACGATCTAGTCAGACCGCCAACACGGCATAGAAGTCCCCAGATTCATTTCACGACTTCAAGGGAGGAAAGAGTAATCTATCGCAATAAGGAACGTGGGACTACTGCCCCAGGAGATTGATTCCCGTCAAAGCATGAAATCTTCCTTGTTGGAAAGTCCTGTTTTGTTGATGTATCTACTGCCAACGGAATTGGAGTTGATACCAGGGGACCCCGACAGACGGCTCCAAAGAAAGCTGGTATCTGCGCATTGCTTTGGAGGAAAGGCCAAAAGCATACTCATAGGCAATGGCTGCCATGCCAATAAGTAAGAGAGAGTCGGCTTGGCATACTTGAAAAACGGAAGGAAAGAAAAAGACAAGAACACCCCCGTGGTGTTCAGTAGATGGGAGTGGGAACGGGCTGACTCCAGAGAATCCCCGGGCAAATCGATAAGCAACGGCAAATTTCTCCCCTAAGCAACGAACAGGGGGGTGAAACTCAAGAAAGCCATTGCCCTGGGGGGAAAGCCGAGGGAATACCCGGAGCCACTGAAGAAAAGGAAAAATCCCACGCTCCAGGTGTCAGTTGTGGTCGAACCATAGACCAGTCAACGCAAAATCAAAACATGTTGAGCAATAGAGCTTTCCAAGCGCCAGGAGTCCTCGAATTCTCTACTTGCCGGAAGGATGCCATGGAAATAGCGCCGTCACCCGATGAAGCATGGGAGCATATATTCCTATTCCAAGTAGAAAGCCACGGGATATTGCCAAGTAGTCATCCTGGAGGAAAAAAAAGCCCTCCTGCGAATCAAAAACATGTCAGAGGTTCGGTTCTCGGAGAAAGCCAAAGGAATACCTAGAGCCACTGGGGGGGTGGACGGGCCTATGTTTACGTCTCCAAGCGTTCTCCTTTCACTCCGCCAGAAGCAAAAAGGTTTGTGGCATGAATGATCGCGCAGGTACGGAACAAACTCTTCGAGCTCTTGATCCACAGCGTTCTTCCAGCTGGCTGAGTTTTTGACATTGAACTACAAGAACCACAAGATGACGGAGCAGGGGAATTGGAAGGATTCCGGAGCGATGTTTTGATCAAAGAATGCCATAAGGATGTTCTCTATGGAGAAGAATTTCAGAGTCGATGCCACTCGCTTGACTGGAGATAGAGAAAGGCGGCGGACATGCTGAAAAAACAACTCCCTTTGTTGTCATCCCATGAAACCCGAGTGGAGTTCGACGCCCTTTTCCTCTCCCCGAACGAAGTACCTACCGAGTTTGCGACTGAATCATTCTTCCGTATAGGGGTAGGGGTATCATCATCGATCTAGCAGTTGACTTCTCCAAGTGAGAGCGTGATCAATGATCTCTTCCTTCTCCGTTTGACACGACACGTTGAAAAAGCTTGGTGCAAAGAACTCATATTCCAGAAAGCTCAATATTCTTCCGACAGCGGAGAATCCCTTTCTGGTAATCCCCCTCTTTGATAGTGGTTCAACTGATCGGATAAGTGGAGAGAGCTAAAACGACGTATAAAGCAGCAGCAGCCCCAGTCACGTTAGAGAAGGAGTTGAGGAAGAGTGTGGATCAATTCTGGACCCTCACGATGTGAGAAAAAGACGATGAATCATCATCCATTCCTTCATGATCAAAGATGGCTGCTTCCCCTAGTGCAGAAAGGCAAATCAACGTGGGAGTGTCAAAACTACTACGGTCCCCCCTACAAGATGAGTAAGGCAACTGAATCTGCCTACCACGAGATTGAGACTGCTGACGAGAGGAAGAATTGACTTCCAAGAAGTAGTCCATGTGATGTATGTATATAAGTGATCCAGACCACCAGACGAGACGAGAGTCGTCCTAGCCATCAATCCCCTTTGAGAGTAGAAGGGATCCTTCCACCCTGAAAGCAGAAAGATTCCCCGGGATCTACTCCTCTTTCCCCCGGCCTGACAGACGCATGAAAAAAGAGACCCGCCTACCCCGGTGGCTCTCCAGGCTCCAATGACGAGAAAATCCCCACAATTGCCGAGTTCGTTTTCTTCCGGGGGAAGCGACCCAAAGAGGTGAAAAATGGACCCTTCCCCAAAAGAGTTCTTGGAATAGTGACCCGAGTATGGAAGCCGCCCTACTATCCTCCCCTTACGGAAAAGAGCCCGTGACCCAATAGTCAACAGTAGACACAGGATCCACAAATGTCGAGGTTCTGATGCTCTCTGGCGGGTTTCGAATTGACTCTTTCCCAGAAAGAGCAAAAGGAAATAGTGACTGGAAAAAGGGGAAAATATATCCCACTCGACGTCCTCCAATCCCAGAAAAGAAACTCAAGCAAAGGACTCCAGGATGTGAACTGCCGCTCAGTAAAGTCAATCAAGTTCCATTCTCCCGCACTTCACCGAATCCACTAATCTGGATTCTGCACTTATCATGATGCATACCCTGGCGAACTTATGCCGTTTCTTGAGAAGTGTCTGTTGTTGAAATACTTGTTCTTGAAGTAGCGCGCCTTCCGCAATTGATCCGGCAGGTCATTGATCCTGCGTAGAGGGTATCTGTTCTGGATGGTGATCTTGTTGACGGTAGTCCCACACGCATCCTCGAACCACCATCCTTCTTTGGCACAAGCGACATCGGTGAACCGCAAGGTGAACAGCTTGGCTTGGTCACTCCTTGTTCTAGTAGTTCGCCGATCCGCTTCTTGATCTCCTCGTTCTCCATAACAGAGTTTCGGTAGAGTCCCAGGTTGGGGGGGTTGCACCAGGGTCCGCCCACGGATGGCAAACCAGCTCTGATACCTCTTGATCCGAAGTAGAGATAGAACAGAAGGAGAAAACAGGAGATTAGGGTTTTTGGGTCGAGCGGGAACTCCCCTACTGGTGCTTGCTCAATTCCTTTCTCTCCCGAACTTCTGACAAGAGGGTACATATATATAGGCTCAGGCTTCTCCCAGTTCGAGTAGAAGTCCTGAATCCCTGAAAGAGTGGATCTTCTTCTCCATTCTCTTTTTCTCTTCTCAGTCATTCCGCGGCTTTAGGACCAGCTTACATACATGGTCAATCGAAAGGAAAGGTGACGGAGCATTCGGTAGAGGGGTTCCTACAGGCCCACATGTCCCGGAATTTTCTGTAGTAGGTGGACGAACTGATGACCGGAACTGGCAACGGGGAATGGAACCTCCCGGCATATCAAGCAAGTCACGGAGAAAGGATCAATACAATTTCTTTTCTCCCTCCGGCCTTTCCCTTGGACACCCAACTTGATCCTCCACTCACTATCATTCCTTGCTTGGAGTCATTCAGTCACTGACCCAAAGCAAAGAACGGATTCCGTTGAGCGATACAAGGGCACAGATCTTGATAGAGAATTGACCGGGGACGAAACAATGCCCCCCTTCGACATCACTTCGGTTTTCATAGCCGCATTTCAGACAGCTGCTGGTGGGAGGAAGTTGGTAGTACTTGTTTTGTTTTCATATCAAACCCACCGTGATTCCGAGTATTTGGCTGCGTTTGCTACGTGTTTGTGCCTGATCACTTGCGTAGCAAATTCGATAAGAAGGCAATTCGTTGCATCTTTGTCGTATCCGACAGCGAAAGGAAAGGGTGGAGATGTTTTGACCCCACGGTGCTACATATCAAGAAATGTTGTACTCGACGAGGCTTCATCTTTGTGGGTCGTCGCAAGAAGTTGTGCTGCCTGATTCTCAAGATTAGGAGATCAAGATACAAGAGAAGCTGGGGAAGCAAAGTCAAGAATATGAAAGACAAGAAGTCACTGAAGAAGAAGTTCGTACAGAAGGTGATGAGTCTACACCCAGCTCGCGGTCACCTGAGAAGTCCGTGGACCCGTGGCCGGTGTATATCACAAGACACCGGAGGAGGCTCGGCCAACTCAACAAGAAGAGATTCAAGAAGAGTCAAGACCACAGCTTCGGAGATCCACCAGGCAAAGGCGACAAAGAAGCGGAAGCAGAAGAGGATAGTGTAAAGGAACCATCCGCCTTTGAAGAAGCATCTCGAAGTATCGAGTGGGGGAAGAGATTGAGACTGCCACGGCAGAATCCAACTCGGGACCTCGTACCAAAGCCTAAGGATGTCAAACCCTTCGCACGCCCTATCTAGCCTAGCAGCTAGTTTCAGGAAACAACTGGCATCTAATTGAATTGATGATTTCTCCCCGTCTTGAATAGAAAAAGTAGAAGTGATCGAGAGGTTCCGGAGCGGATAGCATTTTCCTTTCTCGGGTCGGGATCCCATTCTCTTTCTCTATGAGGTCTACCAGGCTGAACCTTTACACCGACCGATATGAGAAAGCATTCAAGGTCCTTCTGTACTGACTTCAATAAAGAAGAAAGGCTAGCTATATGCTTCACACATGCAAGTTGTAAGGTCAGGTTGTTGACTTCCTTCAACCTTGAAAAACCTATGGGCTTCAAAGTCAGTCAAATAGGGACAGCAGGAAGCATGGCAGTCTTGGTTCTTGTGCTCGAATCAATGGCAGCGAATGCAGGCTTTGAAATCAATTCTCTCACTTGTTGCGTTCTAACTTCTTTCCGTCAAGTTGACTGGAAGACTACTAGCGTCCTGCTCTTCGGATTACTCTTTCAATCTGCAGGATCAGATGACGAGTCCATACAGAACAGAAGGCGAACATTGAGGGACGGTCTGTCAAGAGGCGATAAGAAGTCAGAAGTCAAGAAATCTGACTCTAATGAGTTGGAAGGGCAGTTCAAACCATGTTTGGAATTGAAGAAAATAGGCATCCCGAAATCATGCTAAAGCAAGAGGCCGGCTAAGGTAATGAAATTCAACACTGGACATGGTACGGAAGTGATCGCAGAGAAAGAGAGCAGGCTACGTTTGAGCTTTTTAGATGGTAAATCAGGGAAATCACTTTCATTGGGACAGAACCCAGTAGTCAGGGCATTAGCGAAGGTATGATTCACATCTCTAGAGTTCTCTATAGTTACATTAGAATAGCGATCTTCGCTCGGCTAGATAGTTTTGATTTGTTGCTAGTTTGATTTCTTGCTTGTAGGGATTATATAGGCTATATTCCAGGTATGCTTGAAAGGCGAAGAGTCCTATTCTATCGCGCGCATCTTCTTTGCCTTTTTTTTTCCTATAGTGGGATTGAATAAAGAGAGTCAAAACTACAGTACAAGCAAGAACTATAGGGACGTCAGTGATTCTGTTAGCAGATGAATTCTCAAGAGTTCCCTTTTCAATGCCAGGTAAACTTCACCTCTTTTTTCTTATTGTTCGTGGTATACTAAAATTCAAGCTGTTTTTCTAGGGCGAGATGCCAATATCAAAACAAAGAAAAGAGCTCTATTCAACAATTGAATTTCCTTATCTTATTCAACTCATCTCCCTCTTTCTAGATCCGAAAAGCGGTCTAAAGCCAATATCGATGAAAGGGGCGTAGCGGGGAAAACATAAGCTTTGATAGGTTAGCTAGAAGAATCAAGAGAATAACGAAATTCGTCAGAATTCTTCCCAATTCCATGGTACTTCACAAGTAGTCATTCGTATTGGTGACTCTTAGCTTCTTCCTCTAGCCTTGAGCTCGGCACTAGGTTTAGTCTTCCTTCCCCTTCGAACTTCACTATCTGGCTATCGAGAATGAACTCAAATGTTAGAATAGGCTGCAAGAATAGAATGCAATTCCCCCTTCATCACTCTCTATCTCCGGCCCTTGCCATTAGTTAGCTTGCACTTTGAGTTTTCAAAGTCAAGGTGCCTTTCCCTTCCAGTCGAATAGAAACTATGAAAGCAAAGGCCAGGGAGCTGATAAAGGTGAGATAGTGCGAAAAGGCAGAGGCGCAAGCCCTGACTATACTCTAAAGGAGCTTTGAGCGAGGGTGGGAGGCTGAGGGTTGCTTTTTATTACATTACGTCGCGTCGAGTCAAAGGTTCTTTCTGACGTACGTAATGAAAGGGCACGTTCTCCTGAAACTATCTGGATCATTCATCAAAGCCCAGCCCAACCAAGTTTCATGAGGAAAGCGTCATTCATCGCTGCCATTCACCTGTCAACTACTATTCCCTGTCTTCGGCACCTCCCTCCCAGCCCGAAAACGAAAATCTATCCTTTTTCTTCAAGTAACCAATCATAGGTCCCGCTAATCTCAAGCAAGGCATCAATCTTGTCACACTTGACGAAGCCATTGCCAATCTTTCCCTCTTCTTTCCAAAAACGCCCTATCTTACTAACCGCTGACACTCATTATGTTAGCCGCATAAGTCAGTAGAGCGTATGCTAGGAAAGAAGAGAATTAGGCGAAGTCAGTCTTGCTGCTGCTTCCCGATTGACACCAGTTTGCCTTTTCCTCATATACATTCAATATATGGATGTACACTTCGAGTCACTTGCCCTTCTTGACCTAACCTAAAGCGCTTGTCTTACTTATCTCACTGACAAGTGAGCGGAGTGGTGTGTGAGCTGCGCGAAAGGTTGCTTGCTCCTAACAAGTTGCATAGCTCCCCCCTATATAGATGTGATCGTTTGAGTCTCGATCGATGAAGCCTTTCGAAGCACTTTCTAAACGCTAGTTATATGCTTCTTTGCCTAGGATGATCCAGAATGGGGATCTGCCCCAATCCTTTTCAAGTGGACTAACACATTGGGATCAGAAGAGAAGAGAGAAGTGCTTGTCGGCTTCGGGATCACTCTCCTCCCGACAGCGTAGAATGATCCAACAAATGAAAGAAAGGATCGGTTTTGTCAAGCATTGGTTGCAACATCTCAATTTGACTTCCCCGCAGCCTAGCGGCTACCCTCACTCAGGCTTTGGGGCCGGAGTCAGACCTCTTGCTGCTTTGGTAATAGAACTCACCTTCGGCTTCTAGAACTAGTCTCTCTTTCTTGTCTTCCTTGTCATGTACAACTTCTCCTAGGGGGGCTAAGAAGAGAGTGAAGAGAGAGAGCTCCCCGGCCCGCCTTTATGAATATGAAAACCCCGAAAAGAAGAACTGAACTTTTGCGTCTTTTTTGCTTCAACGGAAGGGCGGCGCCGCGAACCTGATGCGCAATGAGTCTATCTTATCTCAATATAGATAAGTGGTCAGACCATAAGCTTCAGAGACGAGCCTCGGGTTCCAAATGTGCTAGGACCGAGTTGGTCTGCTCGGTCACACAAAAGAAGTCAGTCTTCGCCATATGTATCCTTTGAGGGTGGGGTTGGGTTCTTTCTAGTAGTTCGTTCAGGTGAACCTTTTTCGGTCTCTTTCAGCGGCGGGGCGGCAAGGCCATGTTGTTCAGTTGAAAGCAACAATCAAAAGGGTATTCGTTACGCTTTCCTCTAACAGTTATGCCCCAAACGAGGGCGCCCTAGCTAGTTTCAAGTTCTCCCAATTGAAAGTCGTACCCAAAGGGAAGGCAGGAGCGGTATAAAAGGAGAACGCCCGAAGAATTTCATCCACTTTCAGCCTATAGTTGGATCGAGAGCTTACTTCTTTATCTAATCCCCCGTCTCGTTGCTAGTATGCTCCTTCATCTATAAAGCGCAGTCTTCTTTCTTTACTCAGGCTTGGAAATCTTTCCGAGTGGGAGAAGCGCTGGGCTAGTGAATCGAGAAGTCTGAAACACTATTATTGAAGTCAACTTGAAGCAATAGCATAGTTCATCCAAGGAGAAGAAAAGGGGGAAGGAGAAATCTGTCGCTACTGTAGTTGCTCTTTTCTCTCTATCGGTCAGTACAAAACGAGACTATTAGTACATTACCTATTAACCTAACCTTCTTTCTCAACTAAAGAAAGAGGGATCGAACCCTAACTTTCTTCCGTCCCCCTCCCCTGGCCCTATCGAAGCAGATCTAGAATTGAAGTTTCAGGCTAGATTGTCATCCCCTTGCACTCCAACTAGATAAATGGATGGAAGAAAAATCCTGCCCACAGCTGCAAGGGATATAGACGCACCGGCAGAAGGAATGGCACTCGTACTCTAATAAAGGAGACTAGCCATATTATCCACGTTTAGACATTTATTAGCCTCATCCTATCCTTCCACATCCTCTTATTAGCCACGCCCAAGAGTAAAAGCAGCAGTGCGCTCCCCATTCCAAAGGACGGAGAGGCTAGAAGCAGTCACACAGCTCATTAGGGAGGAAACCCACTTGTTAGAGAAGCCACGCTCCACTAGAACACTGTGAAGGAAGTCACACCGGACACGGTCATAGGCCTTTTCCAAATCGACTTTGATAGCCATACCCCCTTTTTTCCTTTCATTCTCCTCATAGTGTGAAGTAGCTCTTGCACAATCACTCTATTCTCAGTGGTGCCCCTCCCTGGGATGAAGCTATTTTTGTTTGGAGAGAGAAGTTGATCCAGCAGGGGTCTCAATCTACTCACAGCAACTTTAGCGATCACCTTGTATATGACATTGCATAGAGGGATCGGCCTACATTGGGCAAGTGTGGCAGGCTTCTCTTGTTTAGGAAGAAGGGTGATTCAGGATATTGTTCATGTTGTCAGGAATTCTTCCCTCTTCGAAGGTTTTCTTAACCACAGCCACCACAGCAGGTCTCCTATGACACCCCAAAATTGATGGTAGAAAATCGGCTGTATGCCATCAGGCCCGGGGGCCTTGTAGGCTTTCATGCTGAAGCCTTCTTCACTTCAACTTCGATGATTGGACTATCAAGACAGGTAAGCTCTGAAGCATGTTGGGAAGGAGAGCCACCAAATAAAGAGGAGTCAAGCTCGGCAACGTTGGTGTCAGTGTACAAAAGTTTTCAGTAGTCTACTGCCATATCCTTTAGCTGATTTTTATCATCACACCAGGTGTCATCGCTCTTCTTTAATGCAACCGCCCTACTTTTCCTCCTACGCACAAAGGTGGTAGTGTGGAAAGACCTTGTATTTCGATCTTCAAACTTCAGCCAGCTGACCTGGGATTTCTGGTACCAGAACACCTTTGATTCTTTCATAATATCATTGTATTCCTTCACTCATTGATTTTCCAGTCTCTCAAGGAACGATGAATTGCTGTCTTGCCAGGGCTTTCTGCGCACCCTCTATTCGAGCTAGCACCCAGTTCTCTTCCTTTTTTTGTTCGGATGAGACGGCAGTGAGCAATCGATAGAGAGCAAGGGATGCTAGCGCTCTGATCCTAGTATTCTTCGCTTCAGTAGGTTCAGGAAGCTTTGGCATCGGGACGCATTACGATAGCTAGGCCGGGTGGGATTCTCTATCGGATGCTTATTCATCAAGTGTATCCTTTGTCCCTGACCTCAGTAGCTTTCCCGGAAGGCGCGGCTTCGGTGAAAACTCTTCCAACAATCAATCGCGAGGGAGCCGAGACGGATTTGAATGAAGTGGAACCGATTTCGAATCAATCGGTCAAACCACTCGACCGCGAGAGAGAAGGAGCGTGAAGGCATCGGTAGAGGGGCAGTAACCAACCCCAACGGCCCCAAAGTCAAATACGGAAGCAACTCGAGCGGAGGTTCCGTTCCGGAGTGAACCCGCCATTCACTCATTCAGGGAATGGTGGCAGGGACGAAAGAAAGGGTCCCACCCAAGTGCAACCACACTAGCAGGAAATGAAATGAAAGCAGAAATGGATCTGTGTCACTTTCTCACTGTCTGTATGCTTGTCTTCAAGAATCAATCAACCAAAGAAGCAATCAAGAAAGAAAGTTGAGGTATCAAAGTCTATCCTGTCTTCTTTCGTTTCGACCCTGATGTATGAGATGAGGAATCCCTCATAGCTAGATTCATCAGTAGCTTAGAAACTAGGAACTGGATGAGGGGAAGAGATGAGAAGAGGCCTCGTCCATTCCATTACGGCATTCTCTTCTTGATCACCGGATATTGATAGAAAAACAGTCCCGCCAAAAGAAAGACGAAGGGGGAGCCAGCGGCAAGGGTCAGATTGACCTGAGGCTGAATGCCCCAACGAGCACAGTCAGAAGACGTGAAGTGAGGGCGTGCTTCAAGTCACATCGTATGCTCGTCTTCATAAAGGTTTGAGTTTGATTCTTTCTTGCCAAAGAGAAGAGTTCATTGTTTAGGTCCTACTCTGGGTCTGTAGCTGACAGCGGCGGATCATCAAGAAAAAGAAAGGGTCTTGTACTAGACTTCTTCCCTGAGGCTTGAAAGAAAGCTTAGCACCCAAGAAAAGAAAGAGTCCATTTAGAGTAGTACAGAAAGCGGAGGCGCAGGCCAAGAGATCATCAAGGGCAAAAGGCAAATGAAAATCGGGATAGGGGCTACCTCTAAATAATGTCAGTTCCTGGACTGTGAAGGTCAGCTTCAGGTCAAATAGATTCCTGATTTTCTTTGAATAAGAGAATTCTGACCTCACTCAAGGGATAGAAAGGGGCGATGAGCTCAGTGGAGGAGAAGCCGTCCTGATGAAATCGAAATCCCTATTGATGATGAGCAAGTGTAGGGGTGACGGGGGGGCTGAAGCAAGCTCAGAGTGCCGCGGTAGCCATGGCAAAGGGGAATACCATCCAACATAGCTCGGGAAACAAGGCGCTTGTTGGAACGTATCCCGCACTGTCGGGGTTTGGTGGAGTCGCTCCCAGGACTAGAATGATGGCGGAGACCCTTTCATCGATCCCGTTGCATTCACGGTTTCCAGCCGAAAATTCCGCCACTGAGACAAGCTGTTTAGACTGGAGGAGGTGACAACCCACCCTTCTGTCAATCTTTCCATGTGGCTTTCCCCCATCCCCTTCTGGTATGCTCGCAACTCAGCGGGCAAAGGAGCCCTGGATCCTAGGGGTGGGAAGTCAAAGAATGCACAGGTTGGTTTGTATTTACTTGGGAGGGGCCTGGACACCAACCCTGGGAGTGGAAGTTTTTTGTTGGGGACGGATCGGATTGAGTTTGAATAAAGGCCAGGTGTCAGTCACATTCCCGTTCTCTTCCTTTCCGTATACCTATTGCCAGTGGTGGTGACATGTTCACGATATCAAATAGAAAACTACGAACGAGAATAATCAATTCTCAGCGATTCTGAATCACCTTTTCTTCCTCGGTAGAAAGTCGTTTTTCCATTCCTGAGAGGTTGCTACCGCCAGTTCCGACGGGAAGGAGGAAGTTGACGACCAACTTCGTGTTCGTTATGGGAAGGCCCACAATGATCACCTGACCGAAAACAGTCACGCACTCTTCACATGTCCAACTCTTGCTCTACCAACCTCTTTCTTCTTATGCCGATCCACATCCCAATCCTGCCGCTCATTGAGAAAAATGAGTGCGGAATAGCGCCCCAAACAATCCGTAGTTCAGAAAGGGGATGGTTCGGCTTGATTAGAAGATGGTGGACATCCATCCGTTCGAGGGGGTTCATTCATTAGTTTCATAGCTTATGGGTAGCGCGTGGAATCGCCCATTTCACACATGGACGACTGACTAATAGTAGCGTTGAAAGATCCTATTCCAGCTATCCTTTTCGGTCCCATCTCCAATCTTTCCCCCGCCCTGCGGTCCATCCGAAACCAAAGGAGAGGAGCAATTAGAGGAAGTTAGTATTGGCCCGGCTAGATATCCATTTCGGATATCGGAAGATCTGTGTTGGTCGCATAGCTTCAAGAAAGAGATAGGGGGAGAAGGAGCAGACAGATGCACTTGCAATGAAGGCGAAGAACAAGGCTCGTACGCATTCGGGTCGATCAAGAAAGGCTAGCTTGGAAACACGCTCACTCATACTGACGGAAGGCATTAGGGTAGCGGACAAGCAAGCATAGGAAGAAATGCACTGGTAGCAGCGCTCACGACCCATTCCACTTATGGACCTTTCTCCTGATCAATCGACGTACGTCCGGAAGAGCTGACAAGCGAACAGGAGCTACTACTTCATATCAGAGAGAGAAGGACTAGAACGTAGTGCCACCCCGTCCCGGCCTACGAACCATTGAATACAGACCGATGAAGACCCATGCGGAAGAGCCCAATAACAACTGGCAGATGAACTTGGAGCCTTGAATGACTCCGGAAATGGTATAGGGAGAATTCTGATGTCCCCAGAGGAAAGGACTATTTATCAGCAGACTGCATTTTTCATGTACGAATAACAGGAGTACGAAGCCTGTATAGCCGGGCTCGACGCTTGCCATTGACATGTCCATTAAGCGAAGCGCCCCGATGTGAGGGGAGATTCCAAGTTAGTCATAAGTCAGACTAATGGAAACTGGAAAACAAGAGACGAGAAATTGATCCCATATCTTCCAATGCTCGAGGTTTTTCTTGATCAAAAAGATGAGATATCGTTCTCCCATGTCCCAAGAGAGAAGAATCGCTTCGTAGACGCTCTGGCTACTCTAGCGTCCATGACCGAAATGCCAGAGAGAGCCACCATGAAACCATTTTGGATTGGACAGTTTTTTCGCGCATAAAGGCTTCGCGAAGCGGAGGTAGGAAACGATTTCGCGGTGGAAATGCCGGAAAGATCAACATCGCGGAATGAACCCGAAGAAGTCCAGTGGGTTGAAGAAGAGAAAGTTCAGGACGCCTACCTAGTTGATATGTGTTGAAAAGAGGACATTGAAAATGAATTTCCTGCGAAATTCAGAGTGAGCGACGGCCGTCAGATTGAAAACTGGCCACCCGCTATGTGCTGTGCGGGGAACAGCTCTATAAAAGATCATGAAACCACGTTTTGTTGCGCTGCCTAACAGAGGAGGAAGTCCAGCTAGTGCTTCTATAGGTCGCCGGCCCCAACGTATTTACGTAACTTCGGTATCTTGAACCCTTCCGGCAGAGCTACATCTGGATGTCGGCAAAAATCCTGGAATCCGACGCCTCTTTCCTCCCGTATTGGTCTGCTCTACTGCAGCTTGTATCATTGCCTCAATCTCCATCTTTCCGAGAGGCTTCTCCATGTCTTTCCATACGGATCTGGTTGTAGCCTGAGAATCCGTCCATGAATGAGCTGACTGGCTGATTGGGATGTATACTCTCCGGGGTGGTAGACAGAAGATAGTTTGGGTTCCCAGGAAGAGAGCAAGTAGATATTTGCAAGCTGGGGCATAGACATATACCGGAGCAGATATACTTTTTTGGGAGGACCTAGGTGAAACTCCGGCAGGAGAGTGGAATTTCTCAATGAGCGGACGTCGCTCAGAGAGTTGTCATTTTCGTTGCTGTGTTTGACATTCTCTTCTTTGGTGAGCAAACTTTGGAAATTGATCCCCCTGGGTCGCTTTGAGAGACTAAACGGAAGCAAAAGGCTGGAATCAACCCGAGGTCGACGCTTTCCCGGAAAAGAGGAAGTACCTACTCTGACACCTGGCTGGGATGACTCTCAATCCCGAGGGTACCGATTCGAACTCGGAAGGAGGCGAGGAAAAGAGAAGAGTGGAGACAAGTGAACGAAAGCAAGCGAAGGAATGGAGGAAAGCTGACGGCAGCGGGCGTAGATGACAATATCCCCCTCAAAAAAGTTCGGCTGGAGAAGGGGTCGGTAGGTGGCTGACGTCAAGAGTGAAGGGCAAGAGGAAAAGGAGAGACCGACGATAGGTAGGTGAAATATAGAGTCAAGGGTGAGGAGGAAGGAGAGAAAGCATAGAGCTGGAGGTTTCAGGCGAATGATCGTATCCCGAGAGAGAGATCAGTCCAGCTTTGAAGGAAAGTAGGCGAGCAATGCTTTTGGCTTTTTTTATCTACTTTCGGGTAGGCGGGGGAAAGTAGCAGAGAACTCATACCTTGCGTGAAGCCGGAACGACGTCGGAGTCCCAGCTCATCACTCTTTCTGTGCTGTTACGGGAATAAGGGAGGTCAGTTCAGTAAGTGAAGTGACGGGCGAAGGTGGAAGATACCGACCTCTTTCGCGGGACGTAGGGCAGGCGGGTGACGGGCCTTTGTGAAGGCGACCCTCTTCCTATGAATCCTCTTCATGAAATGTCAACCTTCATGGTTGAGAAAGTCGTCCTTCGATTTTGCTTGTGGACCCAATCCAAGAATGATCGATCTGGGAATCTCATCGTACATTATTGGTTATCACGGCATCTATGATTCGCGCGTAGATACTCCGCATGAACGGGTAGTTCAGGCTATTGATACCTGTGCTAGCAATAGATTGGTTGCAACCTTGTGTTGTCCATACTTTTTTTTTCACCATTTGATTATCAGATAGTGGTAATAGCTCGACAAGTTCTATGAAATCTTCCTTCTGCTCGGCGTCTGGTAGGGAAGAATTAGTCACATGTGTCAAGCAATTCAGGATCTTTTCAGACCCTTAGACCAACCAATTTAGGACCTCGTTACTGGAGCGAATGGGCTGTGAATGGGGTTCGACAAGTTGAGTTAGTTGTGGCGTCGGTTGGGGGGAGAAGAGATGACATCGAGCAGTGGCTGTATCGAATCCTACTCGTCCGAGTCAGAGACAAAGCGTCACCCTTGATTCGTCACATCATTGGAAACGGCACCTCCACTAGATTTTTGACAGATCCTTGGCTCGATAATGGTAGTCTATCCGACGCTTTCTGTGATCGTGCTATCTATGACGGATCAAAACGTCCTTGTGACCGAAGTGAGGGGTGACATCCCCGAATGAGGGAAGGGGGCAACTAGCCCTAGTCCTTGCTTGACCAGCGCCAGAGATACCAGCGCTTGGTTTCCAGTCCCATCGAAAATTGTCGGGGGTGAGTTTCCATGCTCCGATCGCTCATCATCTTCCCCTACAGGACATGGTTTTCGGCAGGTGTTGGACTCGTCCCTAGGACATTTTGTTTTTGCAGGGTTCCCGCGACCGCCTGTTGAAGAAAGGCCTGCGGGAACTCCCCGCCTCCCTGAGGAGCTGTCACTGGCTGGTATCGCGGCTTGATCCTCCCCAATGCATTTTCTCCGAGGGGCCCCGTTCTCATTGATGCTCCTCCCTCCACTGTCATGTCCCTCGTGTTATGGAAGGAAAGGAAAGAGAGCCGAGTTCTAGTTCTAGCAGTGGGAGGTCAGAGCGCTCCCACGAGGGAAACTGAAACGTCACCTGTGATGTCTCAGGGAAAAACAAGGTCAGTGCGCTAACGCGCGTAAAGGTGCTTTCGACGCTGTAGTTTGCTTAGTCACGGTACACTGAACACCGACCCAATCTCGATGATACGAAAACTCTCATTTAGACTCCTCATTCTTTCGATCCGCTACGTGTGGTTCAACCTTTCATTATCCTGACTGTGACTGACTATTGAAGTAATTAGTTCGATGCAGCTAGGCGACAACTAGACCGTTTCCATTGACAGAACAAACCGTTGACGAGGAAGAGGAGTGCTTTAGTCTGATCGGAAAAAGTTTTTGCCACGACGATCTATACGGAGGAGGCTCGGAATGGCTAAGCAATCCAGTATGTTCCCGAAGACCTTGTTCGTCGGGAAGCGAGACGAGTTCTTCCCCTGAAAGATGAACGAGACGAAAGGACTAGCGGATAGTGTGAGCATCTTGCGCGCGAGGCGTGATAGGAGTCAAGCATGTTTCTAGGCGTCGAAACCGGTGTTTATCAACGTTGATGTCCCCAAGACCTAGGTGTGCGGTAAATACGCGTTATAATGGCCTATATCGGCTTTTGAGTAGAGCGCTTGTGACTTTCTTTGAGCAGCATGACGAGAAGGCTCAGTTCGTTCATCCTCCAGGATCAAGGGCTCCCTGACGGTCGAGCCGAGTTCCCCCCCTCTCCTACCGGAACTCGTACGGAAAAGAAGGTTTTCTCTGATCTACCTACCTCACTCGGCGCTGGAAAGCGGGTCACTGATCTGCTTGAGTCACTAAACGAATCTTCCGCTTTGGACTTCCAAGGGAAGGGGTACGTCACGGGACTACGTCTGTTTGGTTGTCCGAGAAAGGTCGTCACTCGAAGAGGGGCTCCCGCGCGCGCGGGTGGACGGATCATCCCCTGCTTTTCAGGAGGTGACCTGGACAAGGTCATGCAGCCTCTGACAAATCAGGGCAATGATCTCGTCACGGTTCCTGCATCGAGCTGCTTCAAATCTCACGTTCTTTCTATTGCACCAGAGCTCCCAGCAAATTCTGGATGGTAGGGCATTGGCGATGAAGCCAGACACGGTGTTGCTGTTGCTCTTATCGAACCACCTCACCAACCGGTCTTCCGGGTCATCACTCGATGGGCATGGCACATCAATGATGCTACCAAAATGAGTCCATACTGCATGAGCTAGGGGGCTACCAAAGAATATATGCCTGGTGGTTTCCACCGTCGGGCTGAGCACAGCATGCACAACTCGAGCATCAGGGGACCCCCGCCCGCTGAATGACCTCATCTGTGGGACAAATGTCACGTATGATTCATCTTTAGTCTGTCGGAGAGGGGTGCCATTCAAGTAATAGGCAACAATAGGAAACTCCCAGTCAGGTTATTAGCCTGACGAGTCTTCCTTTCTCGAATTGAGGCACCGAAGGTGTCGGTGAATGTACTGATAGGTCAACAGGGGAACCATCGAGACGGTATGCAATAACAGGAAACTCTAAATCGGCGGCAGGCCGAAGTCAACCCTTTTCAATCAGTGGAGTGACAGTAGCAGTACCAAGCCAGTCTAACTGCTGCAGGGGATCTTCTGAGGAACTTTCACCATTTGGTGTATCGTCAGTAACGGTGTTGTACTCCTCTTCAGTCTCAACTGATTTCTTTATCATGGAGGGATCCGCAAGATAGTCAGCATCCGAGGACGCCACTTGTTGCCGTTGATGGCCGTTGCAACAGCACCGGTGCCGGTCATGCTTCAAAGTGGAACAAAACAGATTGGTTCTAGTTTCTATGAATCGACAGGAGAAGCACCGCTCAAAGGAACTTTCGCGAAAGCCGGTCATTTTGACCTTGTTTTCCGAAGATAGCTGAAATCTTCCTTTTTGAAAAAAGTAGATGAAAAAGTGGACGGGAATTGTTCTTAGCTTGGCGCGCTTGCTTCCCTCTAAAGAAGCACAACCGTAACGCTTTGAAGTCTTAGGTGAATCACTCAATTCTTTCCGTACCGCCCTCTCTCGAAGCAGTCTTTCCCTCAGCAGCATATCCAGTTTATTCCGAACTAACATATCTTTTTTCTCCTGAACCAAAGGATCCCTTTGATCCCGCGGATTCCGCTTTTTCCGAATCAACATCTAATTGTTGCTAGGTCAGTCATAGGGTGATTTCCAGTCTAGTCTAGAATCAACACCAAACAAAGCAAAACCTGAACTACGTACAAGATACCTGTGAAAAGCAGCCAAGGAAGGAACCCAAGCTAACGCAACTCTCCGCAAACTAGCTGCAGTTGAAGGCGCTTCGACTTGAGAGGAAGAAGTGGCGAAGGAAGCGACAAGTTCCTCAGATAGGCACGGCCACCACCCATGAGGGGTCCGAAACGACGCTTTCCCCGGGCAGAAGTCTAGCTCAATTTTCAATGTTTAGCAATGCCGATACTGCATCTCGCGCATGCCATTGATTCTGATAAACATCACAGAAAACTTCTGCTTGAAGCTATAGCTAGGTCTGAGCCCCTTTCTAATCAAGTTTCGTCTCTTCTTTCCCCATTTACAGAGGATTGACTAACCCCACGGATATGTTGTCACATTTAGCTCAGCCTGTTATAGCGAGCAAGCAAAGCCTACTTCTACTTTGTTGGAGAGAAATCCTTCCCCTAATGCTCTGTGATCAGCGGATCATAAATGAGCCCAGCTTCGCTAAACTCGCACCGACAAATATGCGGTCTTCACGAAAGATTGTTGGCATGCCTCCCATAAGAAGGCTGATAAGGAAACCTATGAGACCGCCTTGTTCTCATCTTTTTCCTAAAGAGCAATCGATTACTATACTAGTGCATGCAAACTGAAATCTTAGAGCACCTTGATCCTATTGAAAAGAAAGGGCTCAGGCGAGAGGGCCGGCGGGGTCAGAAGAGTTCAGAGAAGGTTGGATCCGGGAAGGCTGAAGCCGATACCGAGGGTTTTGAAACCGATCGATATGCAGACGCTGCAAAAGCAAATGAATTCGATTCCGAGATGATAGGTTGGGGCTTGGAAGGCCATTTTCAAAATCCAGGGGATGATTAAGCGAGAAGAGGCATATGAAGCATCTGACTTCGCTTCCTCTTCTTCTCGTGTAGATGGCACTTCTTCTTGTATAGATGGCACCCCCCCTTGAGTCCACCCGGCAGAATCGTATAGACGAGACTACCCTGATGAATCTATCTTCCCTTGCCTCCGCAAAAGCAGCCGAAGCAGCATTTCCTGATACGCATACAGTGGTTTGGTTGGTCCAGAAACAGTGGGATCTTTCCCTACCCTATTAGTAGGGTCCCGTTCTTTATTGTTTAGGGAGTTCTACTGTGTCAGATACACTAGCCTCAGAGTATGGCAACGAACACTGACTTGGTACGAGCTTTTCAAGTAGTGATGCCAGACGACAACTCCTTTTGTTGTCGAATCGTCGGTTTGAATTCAAGGTGGGATTGCGAACGAAGGAGAATAAGAAGAGGTTCGCTCGGCAAGTGAGGGCTCGGTCTCAATCAAAGGACTAACAAGTTATCCAAAGGTTGCTAACAAGCCAAGCTACTTCATATGGTGGGTATCTAACCTCCTGACTCGAAGATTAGGGCTTCTTCCTTTTCTTTTGTTTGAAGCTAGCCAACCATGCCATGAACGGTCGACAAGAGTGCTGCTTCTGTCTTCTCTATATCATGATACCGAAGCCAAGGTAAAAAACGAAGGGCACGAGGGAACAGTTTCCTCTTTTCCCTGGTCCCTAGCATTGAATGATTCTTTCCCTCGGCTGAACAACTATCTGAATCTTAATCAATCCCGGCTGCACATAAAAAGAGGGGGGTGAGTGGGCCTAGCACACTTAGATAAGGCACGGAACTAATAGCAATTGAAGAAGAATAAACAGTAAGGACACTAGTCCCGTGGGCATGCCCAGAATAGGTTCTTAACGTCAGAGTTCTTTCTGCTGAGTGAATATCCCTTGCTTTTAGCAATAACCGCAACGAGAGTAACCGGTTCTCAAGCAGGGGATTCTAGCAGCCTTTTTGTCCTACCAGCAGCCTCTTCTTTCAAAGGCAAAGTGCGCACGCATATTAGGAGTGGAATTCCCTAGTGATACACTTTCCTAAAGCAAGAGAGAGTGCGCTGTTGATGATACACATTGCATAAGTACATACCATACGGAATCACGAAAGCATAGTGAAAGTAAACTCCATTGTTGGAAGCAAGACCTATTATGCAACTCTAAAGCTAGCTCCTGACTCTCGGGGAGAGGGAAGATCAGAGAGAGAATACCTTCCCTAATATACGAATAATAGACAGATGACAGCTGATATGCGACATCAGCTTTCTCCTAGAAGCCCACTTTTCTAGTCTGTCTCCCTGCCAGTTCTTCTAACTTGGGTTTCAGTTACAGTTTCAGTCCTAATCTAATCCCATCCAGTCCCTTTGAAAACCAGTATCCTCCCTTAGGCAAGCAGAAAGCACTCTTTCCTCCAGTCTAATGGAGGGCTAACGAGAAGATTCCATGGTAGGGTTCAGGATAATAGTAATAGGAATACGTTTCATACTGAGCTAACGTGCCTAGTGAGCTAACAGTAGTTAGCCTAACTCATGGATAGCGGTGTCGACTGTGGATAACAGGCATAAAACAAATACCGTGCCTAACAAGACTACAAATCCCCATATGGAACCTATAGAATATGTTTTCCTTATCACGCCACAACGCAAGATTTCCACAAGACAACGAGGATGCAACGTCCTCAGGAAGAATTGCAAGATCGGCACTCCCCTGTGGTGCATCCATGGGAAAGAACGATATCGAATCCTTGAAGAGGCCGAGTTTACCATCTTCGGGTGGCCAACCTGGCAGAGATGAGTCAAGCTGCCTATTCGATTCCTGAAGTCCCAGACCTGCTCAGACTAGCAGCGCATTCTCTAACAGCCGATTTTTTCACAGACGATTCTCTTCTCTTATGCAGACGATGTCAAACAGACCATTCGTTCACAGCCTTGACGCCCACTCCCACTCAACTACTATTAGAAATTTTTTTGGCATCCGCTGAAACCAACCCTGCAGGCCTGAAGTCTATTTGTCCAATCATTCCCTTCCGAACAGCTTGGCTTGCATTCGAGGCTTCTAAAGGAAGGGGTGGCCTTTGGTCTCGACTTGACGCTTTATAAGGGGTCTGGTAGTCCTTTTGATGGGCTAGCCCACCTCGATAGTAGTACTGCGAAAACGGAGATTGCTCGTCCTGCTCGAGCCATTCAGGAGGGAGAGGGAGTGGCTCCTGACGCTGGGACCCCTTGGCTCTGGTTATTGCTATTGCTAGTGCGTTTGCTGTACTGACTTAGTGTCACTGGTGTTAGTGGACTGACAGAGCGAGCTGGAAAGGGGCTTTTTCCGTCTTTCCGGGGAAAAAGCAAGCGTCTGATCAAATCAATCAAGAGAGCTAGCTTCGGTCTCACGTAGGCAAGGACGGAGCTGTCGAGTGAGGATTGGCCGAGGGGAGGACGGTGGGTGGGAATAGATTGTAGCTGGGTACAAATCAGCCAGTTAAAGACGAGTAGGCAGGGTACGACGAAGCCAGTGGATGGACACATGGTTTTGTACTGGTCAGCTTTGTTTGGGCTGGAGATTGACGATTGACTGAGCGTGCTTTGGCAGCTCGTGGTGGAGTACTCTCTGACAGATTCGCTCTATTATTGCCTCCTCTTCCTGAGGGAGTGATCGGGATTAAGCCGCGTGGCGATACCCGCGAAAAACAAAGGACTATTCGCTCTTTGGGGTGGGCCTTTCGTACTCCAATCCGTACGGGGAGAATTCTTCAGCGCACTCAAATCTAGTGGAGGGAGTTCCATATTCATGAAAAGCCGGGGGTGAACCATGTTACGGAACTCAGACAAGAATTCTGACTAATAATAAGAAAGGTTGAAAGGCCTCCAACGCCTATAAATAGAAGCTGATTTCAGTCTCTATTTGGCAAAGGGAGACGGTGACTTAGAAGTCGGCAAGAAAGTGAGTAGCCATGGATATCGCTGGAAGACTCTCCGGAATTGAGCTTTCCCTACGTCAGGTAGAAGACGAGAAGCTCCAACACGAGCAAATGCTCGGTCTGTTCTGGGAGCATCCGCCTGCTCTCGATCCGGAGGCCGTAGGAAGAATGATGCAATTGATCCGGGACCGCATTCGCGGTCTGGAAGACAGGAAGAGGGCGCTCCTTAAAGAGCAAGAAATGCTCATTGTGGAGGCGGCTTCACACATCCGCGGCGGCGGGGGAAACTAGAAGAGAAGAGTCTGTCGACGCAAAGTAGTGTGTTTTAATGCATGGCTTTCTTTGTTATGTTTCATGTTGTTCTATGTCTGTTGTTAACAACATATGTTCTTAGTTCACTTTGGTTTGTTGTGTTTAGTTGTGTGGCTGGTCTATGTGTGTGTAAGCTTCCTCTTGGATGTACTCACATGTATAAAAACTTGCTTGTAATGCTGGAATGAAGAAAATCTGCTCTGTTCTGAAGGACACCTTATCCTTTCCCATAGTGATAGTAATTACCTCTGTCTGAAGGTATAAGGAAAGAGTATAAAAGGTGAGGAAGGGCTGTCCTAAGATGACGTCGACACTGAGTCTGTTTGCACAGAGCAAACAGTTGGTGCCAAACAAAAAAAATCGAACAAGTTCCAACCGACCAATCTTGATGATTGAAATGAACATCCGAAGCAGGCAAGATAGAAGCGTGAGCACCCAAACCCATATCAGAAAAGCTTTGGCTTAGCCATAACGAGATAAATCACTCAGTCTTCGCTACAGAAGATGCCTCTAAGCTTGAAACTAAATCAGAAGCGACAGGAAAACGCCCTTAAGCTTCAAAGCAGCAAAGTCTTGATTGGATGCATAGAATTTGACGCAGTGCATGGGCCGACCCTTCGATTCACCGGCCGAGTTTCCATCACTTTCTATCGCTGGGACGAACTCCAAGCTGTAAGGGAATCGCTAATGTATAACCCTTGAAAGGCTTTCATTGGAACTTCCTTTTCCTTCGCTAGTCTTCATTTACCAATGGAGAAAAAAGGAGATAGAAGAAGAATCACATGTATGCGTGCTAAGCGTGGGCAAGCGAGGCAGAAGCTGTGGAATAGAGTCTTTCCTTGCTTTGGCATTCAGTAAGTAGGCTAAATAGGCATGTATGCTTTCTTAACCGGTTTGAGGACATAGGAGTATTTACCACTAAGTTTACTCTATGAATGAAAAAGAAGAAGTGGTCATATCATATAAGATAATAGTTGAATGTTTTTTTCATATCTTTATTCTATGCTCTTTGGTGAGGGAGGAAGTGACATGACATAGTCAATGAGGAAGGGGTATGCATCGTATAATTATAATAAGAGAAAGGCTGCAGGTACTATGGATCCTCTGACTCTATCAATTTGATTTTTCCTCTTGCTTTTGGTGAATTACCGGTGCTTGATGCAATAACCGGTGTGAAAGTAGTCACTCTTGGTCTTCTATCCCTGATCCCTCAATCCCTAACCGCGGTTGAAAACCCAGTGTTAGCAAGTTAGAATATCCCTTGTTCTCGTAACCGGTACTAGTCCCGTAGAAGCTCGAACTCTTGCCGCTGTTCTTGGTGAGTGAATAGCTATGAGTGCCTAAATGAGTGGATTGACTGCTTGACTCCTTAGCCTTGGCGGCTCCAGTCTTTCTTGGCGTGATCGTATCAGCTGTTAAGGGAATATCACCAGTTGTTGGAATCAGAGCTCTGGGAGAGAAGGATTCATAGTAGAACTAGGTTGATCATCCCCCATTCAGTTTCATTTGCTTTATAGTCAAAGAAGAGAAGAGTAAGATCTAACAGTAGAAATCTCACTCGATAAATGACTTTTGAATGGAGATCTTAGATGAGAAGGAAGATCTTCTTGGATTGATCGGCGACTGGTACTCGAATATGCCTTCTGTCGGCCTAACGAGTGGTAGGTGTGCATAGATTCACTCCTCTGGAGGCCTGACGACTGGTAATGGAATGACTTGATCGGCCTAAGGACTGCTAAAGTCTTCCTACCGAGAGCTGGTAATTCTATTGACTTCAACTCTGTCTTCTGTCTAGCCTTCCTTCGAAAGAAATGAGTAAGGCAAGGGGAGAACTCTTGAGTAAGCCGATTACCTTTTTCCTCTTGATGACGAAAAACACGCTGTTTTAGAAAGTTGTCCGATTTCAATTGACGTCTAGGAAGGGAAATTGACTTGATACCAAAATCACGGGGAAAATGAAACAATGGCACGATTGAATCAATAGTGACGATATGCCCGAGCAGGGAAGAAGAAGGGGAAGGAAGTGACATAGTTAATGTACCCGCTGTTTTCTCCATAAGCGCTGGTGTTCTAATACTAAGCTCTTTAGTAATAGGCATTCGCGGACTAAGAGCTCTTGTCCGCCTTTTAGGTTTTCGATGTTCGAAAGTGAACTGTCCGGGTTGTGGACAAAGACGTTCTTTCCTGACTCCTTCTTTTGGAGAGATCCCTTTCATAAGACTGACTTCTTTGATGACTGTAACTGAATCAATCTCAGTAGTGAAGAAGCAAGGCAAACAAAGGGTTGGTCCATTTCATGCCTGCGTTGGAAGACTAAGTTTGTGTTCAGTTTCCTGGGGAAGTTTTTCCCTTCTTTATTCTCGGTTGGGTGGAGAAATACTAAAGAAATCAATCTTTCCTTCTTTCCTTGGGTTTTGTGGTTTGGGGGGGAAGTCCAGGATATCAAGTCAATTCTCCGCTTTGGGCATTTTTCACAAGTTCATTCTCCGCAGAGGACGATATGAGGGCTATAGGACGATTGTGCGGACAAAAGGACGATACAAAGAATCGTCCGATCTTCCTATTCTCCTATTCTCTTCCTCGGGATCTTCTCTTTGGCACCCTCTAGGGTTTCCGTTTCAAGACTCTTATCCGCATTGTTCTAACACAATTCAAGATCGTCCGTCCTATCGTCCGATTCTCTTTCATATCCTTATCTGATAGGCCATAGCCATTTCTTTAGCATCCCACCATTCATTCCTTCTCTTCTTGCTAGCACAGGAAAGAGAACTCATTCTAAGGTAGAGCTCTTAGAGTCATAGCATAGCAAGATCCCACGTCGAAAGTCTGATTCTGCTTTCACTCTTCTCAAGGAAGCGGGGGTCAGTGTCCGTGTTGCTTGATTGCTTTCTTTGGCTAGAAGGGAAGGATAAAAGGAGAAAGCCAAAACCCTACCTTTCTCTTTGTCCGAATCCTGTTCTCAAATCTGCTGTTGCCGGTCTTCTGTTAGAGCTCTTTAGTCCCATCCCTACCAAAAAAGATCTCCCCTGAAAAGGGAGCGAGTGACTCTCGTCTCGGTGTTCTCGAAAGGGAATTCTTTGACCGGCGGGTGCGAATCGGTAGCTGTGAAACTAGCTATGGCTTGATGACTGCTTGACTTTGAGCTTTTTCGTGGGGCATGGAAGGAGTTGATCCTGGTCGAGGTCAAGGGATTTAGGAATTCATACCCTAGGGAAAAGGCAAGGAACTTTCCAATCGTCTGCTAACAAAAAGTCTTTGAAAAGCGGTGTCAACCGGTCTTGACTGAAGGATGAAGTGCTTCAGCACTTTGCTTTTTTTCACAAAGATCTAGCAGTTAGGACCAATCCGATGTGATCTTAGAGCTATTGACCCTACCCAACTAACTCTCTCTAAGTCAGAGCTCGCCCTTACTTAGTCTTCTCGAACTCATTGACCTAAGACTGTTCATTGAACTCGTTCTGCTTCATTGACGAAAGTATGCTAGGGGTTGTTGCTTAGTCACGAGAGCTCTGCTGCCCATGCCCGAAAAGCAAGCATTCCACTCTTGACTCCGGAAAATTCTTTCTTTGGAAAAAATCTTCCTTGAGTCTGATTTTGAGGCTGTGCATAACTCCCGTGTTGCGGCCTCTACCACGGCCACCACGAGCCATGTTTGCATTTGATGAGCCTGATTAGTAGCAGCAACCAGGTTATGTCTGTGCTGTGACTTTATATGAACCGTGTCAGAATGAGCATCAAATCAACCAAAAGTTCTCAGCTTCTTTCTGAAGTGCTTCAGTTCGACGTGATCTATCGCAGACGGTTTTGAATCAGACTCTTCTCCTACTTTCCACGCATCATGAGCGGATTCACCTTTCTCCCTCTGCAACTCCAGCCAATTAGTCATCTGAATCTGAGAATGTGTTAATGGTTGGGGGTCCGAAAAAGCTTTCTCGATCCTTTTCAAGGAAAAAAGATAGCACTTAGGAGAGCTATTAAGGGCTTTCTTTCCTACTCAGCTTGGGCCGTAAGTTAGTCGGCCATACCGCTGACATGCTATTGTAATCGGAAAGCTCCCTACCAACTCCAATTCGGTCTGTGTTCAGTTAGTGCTCACCCGACCATTCTTCTTTCGTACTCTCCCCAACAATCTGTATTTCGAAAATAATGGGGAATCGCACGCTTCTTTCTCTTCTGCCGCTTTGATCTCTTGTGCCGCTGCTTTTCAAAGAGTTATCTTTCCAAACAGACTAGAAGGTATAGTGAATTAGATCTAAAAACTGAAAGAGTTCAGGGCACAACCAACTTTGTGGACCATGTAACAATACATCATAGTAGGTCTCCCTCAGAATTTGTGGGTTATGAATGGACTCGTCCCCCATCACTGCCCGAACAAGGTCAGGCATGTTCCATTCTGGGGGTCAGTGTTTTCCGGCTGTGTTGATACACTTTGTGTATTCTTCGCAGACTCTATCAAACACTCGCTCTAACTCAGGTGGAGCACTTTGCGCGTCCGACCTAGTTGAAGAAAGAGTTGAAGAGGTACTTGACGAGAAAGCCGTACTTTCGTCCAAAAAAAAAGCCAAATCACTGGGCGTCAGATTCCCATATACCACACAATTTTTTTGATTCATTTCCCTTTTTTTCTTTTTGGTTTTTTGCTCTGCTCCCCCCAAAAAATGAGGAAAGACTTGTCGGAAATCGCCGGTTGGGTTGGTCCAACCAAGAAAGAAATGGGAGTCGAAAGGCATAAGAGTTGCTCTCCTCTCTGAGGATATTTCTAGTTTTTTGAAAGCAGCGCCCCTAAAGGAAACCCGTCTCTTATTGAGATGTCTCTTTCACAGCGGAAATGCCGACATCTACTCGAGATGGCTTGACATTCCAGAACAGGAACTGAACTCATTTTCATGCCCGAAGTCTGCATCTTCTATTACATCGCCTCTGAAGAGTGAAAAGTCCCTTCTTGCCTGACGAGTTCTTCCTTCTTTTCTTGCTTTGCTACCGTCTGTGGCATTTGTCCTGCAAACAAGCCCTTCTGTCAAAGCTTCTTCTAGCGCAACAACCTATTGTCAAAAGAGACAACAGCTGAGTCAATAGCTGCGGAGTCAAGGGATGCAGATGAAATGAATCTTCTTTGCTCTGATTCTATTCTTGATAACCTGACACCAGGAAAGAGCCAAGGACCGGGTGAGGATGGAACTCTCAAGGCGACATCTGAGATGAGAAGAAACAAAGCGCTAACAACGGATAAGCATGGCACCTGGCATCGACTCATCCCGTCTCGATTACTAGTGAGACGAAATTGACTGAGTCTTGTGAGACCTATCGTAGAAAATTCCCGAGACCATTGATTAGAATGTTCCTGAGGCGGGCAGGCAAGGAGATTACTGAGCGCATTGACTAATTCAATTTGGACTAGCCTAATGGGCACAATCAAAAGAAAATTTGCCTCAACAAGTCGTGTAGGAATAGGAATCCGAGGTTTTTCTTCCGAAAATGCGGTTTGTCTCTCCACTACTTGATGTAGGGTTATCAGAGTTTATCAGCATAATAGAAAGAATCAGCTATTGGGTAGGCACTCGTAGCAGCAAGATAGGTTGTCTTTGCTCCGCTCCTGGTCATACCCTAAAGACAGGTGCCCCGACAATATCAATATTGAGTCCCAAAACTGGGATGACCAATCGATAGATAGGTGGGAAGATCTTTTCTATCTATGGTAGCGCCCATTTGAGGATCGAGACGGCGTGACAGACTATTGACAACATGTTGAATAGGCATTTGAAGTGGGAATCAAAACCTTGTGGTATGGTAAAAATATTCCCCTATATAGAGATGATCTATAGGGAATATTTGATTTCACATTCAAGCAGCCCGCTTCGCTTCCTTCGTCTCATTACAGGGAAGGATAGGACCTCGGTCGGCTAAGCCCCTTGGTCGGTTCCAAGGGTGAGGAAGAAGTGGGCGGCTATTGGAGCTCTTCTATCAAAATAGCCCGCTCGGCCGGGTGAACGCCAGTGAAAGGAATGAATGCTTTGGGGGCGGCACAAAAGGAGAGGGCACCAAAAGATAGAGACGAAATAGATGCCATTGGAAAGGCATAAGCCCTAGCATCAACTCTTTTGCCGACTCGTTCGAAGAAGCGGGTGAAGGACAAGGTTTTGATCCCGGGAATGAAACCAACCTTGACGACTACTTTCTTTTTGATTGGGTTGCATCCGTCAATCAATTGAAGCATTTTGTGTGGGAGCTCGAGGATAAAAAGCCGATGGTGATGGATTCAAGAAGGAGGGGGTAAGCACGGAATTGCGTGTATATAAGAGAAATTGCGTGGTTAAGCCGGCAAGCGAACAAAAAAGCCCTTTTTTCGGTTTGGAGGGACGAGACTGATTCTGAAATACCTGACAGCAAGGGATTCATTTGAAAAGGAATCCAAATATGCAGTGCTAATACAGAAAATGAAACGTGCAATTGGTCTGGTATCAGGCACAAACTTGGGATCCAGGCCTGGCAACTCCTGAAGGAGAACTAGGCAGGACGATCTCCCGGAGCTCTAAATTGTTGTGGTACGGCTAGGGGTAGACGCAAGTGTGAGGTACTGCATTGGCATTCGTTGCAGTCTTTCCCGGTAGCTGAGGAAGCCCCTTCTACTCTACATTCTCAAAGCCCGTACCCGTACCGAAGAGACCAGACCTTGGGAAGGCATCACTTATGCTAGAAGGCTTCACAGTCCTCCTTACTAGCAGCCCAGATCTGTTTTGTGCTCGGCTTGATGCCATCTCAGATGTCCATTAAAGTAGCCTGCCTACCCTATTTTCTCTTAGAGAAGGGGCCTAGCGTGCCAATGATTTTGCTACAACTACTGTGATTTCCACTGCTGCTCCTTCTTTTGCTACCTTGCGGAAGTCTGACTGCTAATGTCCTCAGCCCCTCAGGCCTCAGCGGGGAAGGAGGAAGAAGAGCGTTCTAGTGCCCTATTTGTCTAATAATTCTTCGAAAATTCCCCCCATTCAAGAATTCGTATTCGTAGCGTCCGATTCCATTCCTGACTAGCGGACAGAAAGAAAGCAAGAATTCCTCCTGCTCTACGATTCACTCTTCCGTTTAAGGGATTAAGGCAGTGAACTCGTTAGGACAGCCAGAAGGGCAGAGCTCTATGTTCTATTGAAAGCTGTCTCAAAAGAGCATCAAATCCTGAAAGCAGGAAAGGTCCAATTCCATGTGTTGCGCATGATTAGGGATTAGACTGAGGGAAGGACCTTCTTGCCCTAAGTAAAGGAACTTCACTGACTTTCTCGCCGATTGTACGTCCTTTCAACTGATTTTGGACATGAAACTGAATGCACTCGTTAGGTTCAACCTGGGGCTGAGAAAGAGCTTGTGAGTGAGGAATGGGGCTCTCTATGAACAGAATCCGCAGCTATCTTGCTTGAATCTAGCTACTCCCAAACAAAGGAATTTTTCACTCTATACGGTATGGCTACACGGGAGGGGAAAGAATTCATTTCAATAGTTCAGAAAATGTTCCAATGCTCTGTCATCTTGGTATGTCAAGACTTCCAGGATCATAACTCTCACTCTCAATCCTTGGATTTTTTCATCCTGGCATGGGACAACTTCATCACCCTGGATCACCCTCCTGCGCCTCAATAGATCCCGTTTGGACCTCGTTGAAAGTCACTCACCCTATTCACAAGACCGAAAGAAGATCCTTCCTTTGGGGGCTAATCACTCTTCACTAGTTGGTTCAGAGAATGGTCAAAATGGGAATTCTTTATCGACAACCAACAAGGCCTTCCCCAACCAGAGTAAGGTAAGGGTGGGGTGCTACCGAAACTACTTATTGAGGCTCTCTGACTAAGGACGTAGCTAGAAGATCTACTACTAGTGCTTTAGCCATAGTCTTCCTTTGTCTCTGCAGGATCTATTGATGGATCATGAGCATAAGAATAAGACAAGACTGATTATCTTAGGAATATACTGACTGAGTTCACCTCCCAACCAAGATTAGATATGCCGCTGAAGTACCAATAGTGAGAGAGGCTGGTATCGGCTAAGTTCAGTGTCAAGCGGGTTACGGAATCCGATTTCCATTCTTTGTTCTATAGTTCCAATGTCCAATCTTCTAGGCTATCAAGCATCATATCACGAGACAAAAGCACCCCTAATGGGTTGATCTGACCCTCTGAGTCTTCCTATCGTTCGATGGAAAGCTCGAGAAATGGCATTCCACTACTATTCTATTGGTTGGTCTTGTGTCCCATCATGGAGGTACCCACTATTCTCTTCTACACCGGTATAGCAACTAAAAGAAAGCCAATCCGGCAGTAGTAATGCTGTGACCTTATGAGACCACCTATCGTTTGATAGGAGCGGAGAGAACAGCCATTCTGTTAGGCTTTGTTGGTGACCGAGTGTTGTTTTGCCAGTTCATAACTGACCTCTGGAACTCTTCCACCTCCGAAGGTGTCTCTAGCCTACTTCAGAGCCTACCTTTCCTTTAGAGCGATCTCCCGTGGTTCTCAATGTGACCCACGAATACCACCCACTAGGAGTGGATCAAAGAGTTGTAAATGGCAGTTCCATATCGAAGTGAGGTTGGAAGCAATTAGTGGTGAATCGATGGGAACCTTAAAGAGATGTCACTCATGTACCGAAGTAGAGTTGTTAGTTTCAGTGTAGTGTACCAGTATAGCTTAGTCCTTATCTCGCTCATACCAAGAAAAATGAATACGGCGCTTACTGGAGATAGAGCAGGAAAGGCTATGTACGGGTAAAGGTAATCGACCTATTCGCCTAGTGGCAATCTTTCACAGGAACATAGTAGGTCAGGGTACATGTGGTCTAAGACCTATTAGCGTACCGGATATAGCCAAGTAGTTGGGGAGGTTCACATCGACAGGTACAATCTCATTCCGGTAAAGGTGGTCGAACTGACGGGAGAACTACTTGGGCAAGTTGGGACAGCCTTCGAGGCTGACTTCCCCTTCTTCCGCTTCTCAAGGAGGGGACTTTCTCTCCCAGGTAGAAGTCAGCGAACTACTCCTGTCTTGTCAATATTGGTGATTGGGAAGAGTTTTCATCGATTTAGTATCTCTTCAGAACTGGGTTTGGTTTGAAAGTGGATTGAGGTTTGATTCCATATAAGAAAGATCTTGTCGTGGATATGCTCACGCCCCTACCCCGCTCCTTCGGGATCGAAATTCCGAGCTGGAGCCCTCAATCCAGAATGGTGACCCGTGGAAGAGCTCAAAGACCAAGCCTTTCCATAAGCACAGCATCAAGACAACCCGGGAAAATTCCGGGAGGGCTCCAAGCAAAACATGAGAAATCGAAGATGACCCGGGCCCTTTCTCCTTTCTCTAATAATCAGGTCAGCTTGCTTGGTCGGTTGTGTCGAGGTGCTATGGGCTACCTCCTACTCGGGCGACGTGTCTTCCCTTCATCAATGAGCTGCTTCAGGGTCCTTGCCACCTTTTCTAACCCATCCCGAATTCGAGCGTCGAAGGGTTGCTTGAACTTGGCTCACCTTCGCTTGCTCCTCAAGCTTCAGGACGGCGAGCAAAGCCTTCCGACTTCAAGCATCGGCGACCTTATTCATCCTTCCAGGTTTGTACTCAAAAATCAGATCGAACTCCGCTAGGAAGTCCTGCCATCTGGCCTGACCTTTCAATAAGGGGTTCTTCTCTTTCTCCACGAGGGAAAGCCCTTTCCAGATGGAGCAGTGCATCTCTGTCTTGAAAGCCCGCCCTACAGATAGGAGTTCCTATCTCTACTGCCTATCCAACCCGAAGACTCTGATTCGTGGTGGAGTGCTTCGAGTAGGATCCGATCCCATCCCAGCAGTCAAACTCCTTCCTGACCCGGCTCACCTGCCTTGGAAGCTGGAATGCCTTTCTAGAGGAGGCTACCCGAGGAATCGAAAAGTTTGAAGTGGGATGTGGAATGTGATTGGTGATGGATGGTGGTTCTGAAAGAAGTTCTGCATCAGATGATGAGCCCATGCGAAAACTTTCTCTTTTCTTGGCGCCCGATAGGTAGGCTATTAGATTGAGTCGAAAGCCTACCAACGCATCAAGGTTCCGATTCGAGCGAGAGCCCGAACGGGGGAGGCGAGAACATCTTGATCGAAAGCTCCACTGTTCTGAATAGTGAGAAAGACTTTTCAAAATTCGATCAAATCGATCGAGAATCTCATCATCTGTTAGGTGGGCCAACCGACCGACCGAGTTGGGCTGGGCGTCCATGCCACAGAACCTTTCTTCTAGCCAAGAATCCCATTATTGATAAAATCGGGGCGGATCCAATTCATTGGCAAATGAAAAATATACCGTTTTCACTTCACACTCAGAAAAAAACCTAGAAAAGAGGAAGAGTCACTAAGACAAGAGCTAGGTAAGCAAGCAAGAAGGAGAGGCTAGAAAAGGCGAGGCAAGGGGCTCTCCATTTCTAGCCTCGCCTTCTTCCTTGTATGGATTGCCCCATAGTTGACCCTGAACACATGGATTCCTCTAAGACTCCAACAGGCTAAGCAATGGATGAAGGGGTTACTGATACATATGAAATGGAAACAGCTATCTATTAGGTTGATACTGATAGCTATACATATTCAAAAACATATTGTTGATAAGCGAGAATGCTATATCCTTATGATGTCAATAAATGTACCTTCCCCGGTCAACAATATTCAAGATTCACTATAAGCTTAGCTCAACTAATTTCGATCGAAAGACCCTCTTTTTTATCCGCTCTCCCAGAGAAAGATTCTAAAGTCAAGAAAAGCAACTCCCACTCGGGAAGTCTCATATGTTGCAAACACTCAACCCTTATTCAACTTCTACTTTCACTCAAACCGATGAGACAAGAAGGACTGGTAGGGATGGAACAGAAGTTCACGGGGTGAAGCAAACTCCCAAGGAAAATAATGCTATATAGTAAGCTCCGAATCAATCAGCTGGATATGAATAGACTTCAGTAGCAAGGTACGCCCGGTAGTTCGTTAAGAAAGAATAGGAAAGGGAAAGATCCTTGTCCAGGAGGAAATATGCTACTGCACTAGAAAGAAAATCTTATATAGAATATGGAAATGGCTCGCTTGGAGACTCTCAGAGGTATTCAAGCAAAATCTCTGCTTCTGCTGTTAGCTAAGAATAGGATTCTTAGTCATATTAGTTCCTGAGAAAGGTTAGCTCCTTAAGGGGGAAAGATTGAACCTTCCGAGAGAAAGAATTCTTAGTATATCCCCAACGACCCCCAACCTCGCTTGAATCTTGTGTGAAACAAGCGTACCCGGAACAGGAAAGATGGCAGTAGCTGGTAGCGAAATCACTTTCGTGAACTTGCTTTATTCCTATATAGCTTCAAAGAATCCTCCTTTCCAACTGGCTCTTCTCTGGCTGGAATGGGAGGAGAACTAGAAATGCAATTGAATAGGCTGACCTTGATTCTGCTATTGGCAAGGCTCACTCGAACTCGCTTGTTGGCTTGTTTGGTAGCTCGGCATTCTATATAATCATATTCAAAGTAGAAAGAAATTACTTCTCTAACCCGCTATCAAATCAATAGCTTTAGGCGATCCTCTCAGTTTTTTCTGGATCTTGATTGACGCGGAAAATGAGAATCATAAGGCATTTGGTTGGGAAAGCAAATACTGATTTTCCATTCGTACTCGTTCACTTTCAAAGGCGCCAGCCGTTGACTAGCCAACCAGAAAGACATTGATTTCTAAAGAAGCCAAAGCGACGTACCTACCGAATTCCACGACTTCGCCAGCCAAGCATTATGTTCCAACTCCCACTCGAACTGGAAGAGGAGCCGCAACAGACCAAGCAAGGGATTCACTCCAACAGAAGAAAGCCCAGATATCGAATCTGAATTGAGTACTCGTACTTCGCTACCTTTCTCCGAGCGACTAAGAAGATTAACTAATTGCGTCCGCTAGAGATGCTTGACCTAACAATGACTTTCAAGTGGGGAGTGAATGAAAGTCGATATAGAAATCCTAGGCTCAAAAGCCACATTTTTCGATACCGAAGTCTGCCACAAAGAAGCTCATTCCCAACGCTGGAATGTTGAGTTCCTTCATCAAAGGAAGAGCTACAACTGCTACAACAGCTATATTAAGCAGGAACGCCCTAGGCGACAATGATTGATCCTTCTTCCTTCTCTTATTAGTCGTTGAGTTCGGCGGTTGCTTCGCATACCTCGTCATTCCAATTCTTTCACCGCAAGCAAAGATATAGCAGCTCAGACCCTCTCTTTCTAACAATAAGCCCCCGAGAAAAAACTCAGCTAACTCAGGAAAGAAGGGGTATGATACCAGAACGAAAGAAAGATGGGGCTCCTCAAACGCGCTTGCTTATAAGAGAAGAGATTTGCCTGACGATGGAAGGTACGGTACGTAGATAGACCAATGTAGATTCATTGGCTTGACCGTAGCGACACGGATTCCCACTTATGCCACCCTAACATCCAGAGGAAGAAAAACCGGTCTCAGGGTATGAGAACGACTTTCTCCTATAACTATAACAAAGGACATTGAGTAGCGAAAAGCATTGACACTTCTGCCTTCTAGGCTAGAACCCTCAAAGCTGGAAGAAAGGACAACCTAGCTCAACTGATTGATTGGTACCGTAGCCCCGCGTGTGCGGTAATGGGCAAGGCAGCCTAAAGAAGAAGATGCTGATAGCGAGTGATTCACTCCTCAAAGTCCATCATACTCTCTTTTCGTGGAAGATGGGGTAGCAGGTCTTTTCTTGTTCTTAGGGGGCGGAGGGTTTTCCTAAGAAGATGGAAGTGCTGGCAATCATCAGGGGATTGTTGCCTCTTCCCCGTTCAGGGGTGGGGAAGACCTTGGTCTCAGAATGAAAGTCAGAGCGAGTTTTTAGTCCTTGTTGAGTCCAATGTAGAGGAATGGCAGCAAGAACACTGGGGCTAGCGTGTCAAAACAACTCCTTCTTGATTGACTTTCTTCTGCGGAAGTAGTAACTAGCAAGGAAGTCAGACCCAATAAAAAGAAGAAGGACAGAGCCAACATTTCACCACTATGAGAGTTGAGGGGTAGAAAGAGAAAGCGCATAAAATATCCTCGTGAAGAGGGAACGTAACGATAGGACTTCTTCTTCATAACACAGGAAACGGACTCTTCTTGGAACTTGTACTTCCTTTGTTTAGTTAGTAAGAATAGGCCGGTTCTCCACCTGCAACCCTCGCTCGAATCAAAGGAAAAGAAAGAGCATTTTCCTCGGGAACTCAGAAGGTTTTTCCCTCAACGACTAAAGGATCAAGCTAGGGGACTACAACCTGGATACCCAAGGGGAGGAAGCAGCATACTACTCCCTTCTCTGACTCAGACAGAAAGAGCACGCTAAGCACTAGAAGAAAAGGAAGAGATAAGCTACTCCTACTAGAAAGAAAGGGACCTAGATCAATAGAAGGAAAGCAGGACGACAAGCAAGAAGAAAGAACCAGAAGACTAGACCCCAACTCAACCATGCCTCTCTTCCACTTAGAAAAAAGACGACGGAAAGACGAAAACGGAAACTGAACGGGAAAAGACTACCCGGGAGACATGCACCAGAGTGAATGGGGTATCACGCCGCGAGAGCACGTGAGAAAACGAAAGATTGATCGAGAAAAGAAGTAGGGGCGACCAAGACAGAGGTCTGTGGGAGGGATACCCTTTCCTATGCAAGAGGGTTTGACGGAATTGAATCTGCAACTGTCTCGCAAACTCTTCCTTCTTATTCTTAGGGGTAGACCCTATGGCAACTCCCAATGTCAGGTCCAACTTCGACTGTAGAGGATTACCCATGGACTGAAACTTTCTTTCTAGCTTACTTGATTAGTTGCTTAGCTGGCTTGCTTCTCCTAGCACCAGGCTAACTACTCAAAGGCATGGGCAAAGGGGAATGACTGACTATAGCGCCAGCACTTTCCTGAGAATATCCTTCCACTAGTTTACCCTGACTTCTATCCCAATCTCAGGGGACTTCCTTCAATTCCAATATCCTCACTCTCATTCCCAAGCTGGAAACAAGGGCAGGAGTAGACTCATTGGAGGATAGGGTTTGACGGATATAAGGTAGGGTAGAATGCTGACTCTGACAAGGCATTGGTTTACTTGAGCTCTGGCTACGAGGGTAGACTTCCTTCCTCTATATCATATCCCCTGGGAATGAGTTAGTCGAAGAGGATTAGCTGGTAGAATGAGTCAATACTGGCTGGCAGGTTAGCGGGTACTACTACAAACCAAGCTGGATACAGCCAGGGGATAGCTGACTCGATAGCTCGTTCTCCTACTCCTATTTCTCATCTTGAACTTCTCGAATTTCTTCCTTCGGCTCCTCCAGCGCATGGTAACTTACGCTCTACAATAGCACGCTCTAGCTCTATCCCAGGTCAGATCTTTTCAGTCTTGAGGGAGAAAGAAAGTACGCTGATAAATAAGCATGCTATTTGAAGGTCAGTCCCGAGTTCCAAGAAAGTGGAGATTGGTTGGCTAGAAGGAAGGTCAAGTGCTAGATATTTTCATTCCATGGTTGAAGTCCCTGTGGATAGGTCATTTTCTATGAAGCTAATTCCCTCATGCTAGGAGTCAACCTAGCCTCAAAGAGCGCTGTATGAGAACGGGCAAACCCTAGCTTCCCTGGGTTGAGATCTAGAATAAATAAGGACTGAGTCTACCTACGCTAGAATCTCTTTTGCTATCGGTTCTGACTCCAAGGGGATATATGATCTATAAAGAAAGCGTGCTATCGTCAGGTTCTTAGTCCCTGCTTCTTTTTCCCAGCCTTTGATTTGAGGACTCATTCTACCAGAAACCCTGTTCACAAGGAGATAGTAATCCCAGGCCTAAAGGAAGCAAGGTGAGGATAGAAGAAGGCAACCTGCCACCAAGTCAGCCTCTCTTTCTCCTTGTCGGTCTAATTAGGCTTAGGTATTCTATCAGGCTTGACTAGACCTCCAAGAGTCGGCTACTTAGCTTAGACGGACACAATTTCGGACCTTTGTATTGTGGAGATATATGTACATATCTTTATTGAATCTTTGTTGCCCGATTCTTCGAAGGCGGGTCAACCTCAGGAATCCCAGGGGGCCAATCCCTACTTTCATGTTCTGATCCTCTTTCTGGTTCATCCCACGACGCTAGAACGGGTCCAGTGGCCGCTCCTGCTTGACCTCAGATTATGTCTTTCGCAACGTCAAGTAATTGGAGAATCTCGACAGCTGGCGCATCTGTTCTGGTCTCTCCTTTTTCCGTTTATTTCGATTTCTATCCCGGTTAGATCATGGGATGACTCCTCGAATCCTTTGCTTTCTTTCATCTCTCTGACAATGGGCTTTTGCCAATCAATATCTTCTGACTTTCTCAAATGAAGGTCGTCTTCGGATTTGACTTGACTTGCTGGGTCCCTTCCTCAGTCAAAGACTGGGGCCAGATTAGTAATCTATCAATCCACCGTGGCTTTCTTTCTCCAACTTCTTAGCCCCGATCTTGGGGATTTCCTAGTGACAAAATTGTTCTTTCCGTGATAGCTTGTGATTCCTGAAAGACGGGCAGACTGACTTGCTGATGGCAAAAGGACTTGAAGAGTGAGGGCTTTCTCGATTCAAGATAGAATGAGAAGTTGATCCCCGATTCCATTTCCTTAGGCAGGCTGAGGTCGATACTCTTTCGCGCTTGGTGGCATCTTTCTGTCATATCGTGAGGGCTTCGGGTTCATAATGTTCTCAATCAGAAATGAAAGAGGAGATGCAGTCACCCATGCTCATGAAGGTCAATAAGTCAAGTCGCTATCTCATATTCCCCCGCTAAAGCGGGTCTCTTTTCTAGTCTTCCCTCTTTGCTTGCCAGTCATAGCAATAGTAGAAACTTCTTCCCCTCGGTCACTCCATTCCTGTCCCGATGATAGATAGAATATCATCAGATAACTAATGGAATCTTCCAACTGAAAATAGCGTATAAAAGAGTGATTTTCCCAGGCTCGAAACTGATCGTAGTAGAAGTAGAGGTGGCAGGGCCAGGCCAGACTTTGAGAAGTCATAAATGCGGCTAATCAAAAGGCTCGGCACTCACCTGATAGGGTTTCACTTGAACTATGCTTCAAACATCAACTGAGATAACATCAACCAATCCGGGAATGTAGTTCTGAGGGCTTAGCGATCAGAGAAGCGTAGCAGCATCGGCAGAGGAGAACTGAATGCCACTTCTGAGACTGAAACCTCTCTTTGCTTTGATGAAGAAATCTATCAAGAAGGATGACTAGGACTAGCCTTTCTTGGCTTGGCTTTGTTTCTAGGATCGGAATACAACTCAAACCAAGTGAGTGGCTCGGGATAGAAAGGTTCCAAGAGCTTAGTGGAAAGGTCAAGTGCGAAGCGCTAGTTCCATGCCTTCTACTTAGGAAAGCCCTCAATCTTCAAGCCCCTTGACTAGGTTGGGGCCCAGCGTTGATGAATCTTCTATCAGGTTTGATTTCGACCCTGATGAACCTGGCACCTCTCTTGCAGAAAGCCAGAAAGCAGAAGCTAAGGAAAAGGCATTGGATGGGATGACTCTATCTATGGGCCCAAATGCCACTCAATTTCAAAGGTGAGTAGCGTAGACACTTGACCGATAGGTTGCGGAGCGTGAAGCCAAAGACATTACAAGTACTAAAATGACAAGCAGAAGTAGGAGCGATAGCCACATACTCTGATTATGAATCAAAGGCCCTAGCCAACCCCAGTCAAGGGTAGGCGGAAGAAGGGGTATTCTACTCAAAGACCGGTCGGAAAGGGAAAATTCTATCCTGCCTGATTGATCACCGGCGTCGAATGCAATCTTTGAAGCATAGCCTCCTCGATTACCGGCATAGAATGGATGAGCGCTTATGAGTTCCCACTATCGAATCATCTCATTTCCTATTCCGGGCATTGAAAGCTGAAATCAAAAGACATCAAGGCCTAAGTCAGACCAATGATGATCTTCTCTTCAAAGAAAATAGCAAGAATATCTGGTGGAGGACTCTGCACCCAGTAAGGTCGACACAGTCAGTCAGGAAGATGCTTTCCCACCCAATCGGCCGAAGCATTGGCTAATCTGTTCACCCTTTATACCGACCAGCTGTGGTAGGACATCAGGAGTTGCTGCACATCGCTAACAATAGGCCTCAGACTGCGATCTGTAGACGACTTTTGACTATGAAAAGCTTTCAAGACCTGAGATGAATCTGTTTTCATACATACAAAGAGAAGATAGCTGTAGAGAAAAATCCAGGTCAGAACCTTTCCTAAGTGTCAGTGCATGAGCCTCCGCCATGTCCACCGAAAAAAGGGCGTAAATAGACCCTATTCCAGTTATGAGTAGCCCAGTCAGATCTATACCCACCACTCCAATGTTTTCTTTGTGATAACCTGGTTAGAGAACCGCATCAACATGAATCTGAAAAGAACCCATCTCAGGCGGATGCCAATTCAGCTCAACTTCTCCTTGGTGGGACTAGATCGAAAGGGCGGCGGGTACTTCGACTGCCTTGTATCAGGTGAAGAGAGGGGGGTGCTACCTAGCCGCAGATCGTCTGCTTGGGCCTCCACTACAAAATTGTGACCTTAATCAACCTTCGGGGTCTTGAAGGAGAAAGCGAGACAAGACGATATGCGACCACCGTCTACAGGATTAGTGACGGTGGTCGCGGGCCTATCGAATGACCTCGAAACAGAGCCTTTTTCGATAGAAAATTGAGGTACGCAAATCAAGATCGAAAAACCTGCGGCATAATTGCATATATAGGAATGAGGTCCAAACTGCTCCGCTCACCCCCACCCCCGACCGAGGGGGCTCGCTGCGCGAAACCACTAGGCACCTTATTCCCTCTAATCCCTTTTTCCCACTTAGCCTTCCCACCTCCCATGCTTTGGAACTCAGCAACACTGAGACACAATTATGAGCGGAGAGAGAGTGTGACAAAAGAACCTAGGGGGAACACCTCACTGAGGTTTCAAGGGAATATGTTCTTTGAGGATACAATGATTCAGCAGAGTGTTTATTCGAGCAACAGAGAAGAGCGCATCGAAGGAATACCATTAGCGAGGTCCCTACAGAATGCATTGGTTGAAGTACAGAAGAAAGATTGAGTTCAGTTCGAAGAAAACAAAAGTGTGAATGAGAGAAGTGAGAAACCGAATGAGCAGAGGGATTCCACCAATTCCCATGTCCGGAGATTCCTTCTCATTACTTTGAGTCACGCAGAAAGAAGGGAAGGGTTCACACGGGAGGAAGCCTTGAAGAGAATCTTGAAGGCTTTCCGATGCAAAATAGTTGCAAGGGAGGACCACAAGGAAGAAGGGGCATACCACTTTCATTTGGGAGTACTAAACATGAATGCAAGCAAAAACTCCATGGTTCATATTGTGAGGAAGACGTTCCATGAGTTGGAGGGGTCATAATAGGAGCCGGAGCTGCTACCATTGCTTTAGCAGGTGCTGCTGCCGGCATTGGATATGCCTTCAGCTTTTTGATTCAGTTGATTGTTCCAGTTCTAGAATGGCTATTCCTCACAATCGCTCCTTGTGATGCTGCGGAACCATGGCAATTAGGATCTCAAGACGCAGCAACACCTCTCCTGCAAGGAATCAATGACTTACATCACGATATCTTTTTCTTCCTCATTCTGATTTTGGTTTTCGTATCACGGATGTTGCTTCGCGCTTTATGGCATTTCCACGAGCAAAAAAACCCAATCCCGCAACGGATTGTTCATGGAACTACTATCGAGATTATTCGGACCATATTTCCAAGTATCATCCCGATGTTCATTGCCCTCCCATCATTTGCTCTGTTATACTCAATGGACGAGGTAGTAGTAGATCCAGCCATTACTATCAAAGCGGTGGGACATCAATGGTATTGGACTTATGAGTATTCAGACTATAACAGTTCCGATGAAAACTCCCTCACTTTTGACAGTTATACGATTCCAGAAGATGATCCAGAATTGGGTCAATCACGTTTATTAGAAGTGGACAACCGAGTGGTTGTACCAGCCAAAAGTCATATACGTATGATTGTAACACCTGCTGATGTACCTCATAGTTGGGCTGTACCTTCCTCAGGTGTCAAATGTGATGCTGTACCTGGTCGTTCAAATCAGACCTCCATTTCGGTACAACGAGAAGGAGTTTACTATGGTCAGTGCAGTGAGATTCGTGGAACTAATCATGCCTTTACGCGTGCGCCCGGATACATAGGCCGACTGCTGAGCCCACTCTGGCTCAGCCACACCACCCGGGGTGTGATCCCCCCGAAAAGCAAGCTATTACAGCGAGCGGCTGGAGCAGTAGGGAGCCGAGGAGCAAAGCAGTAGATAAGATAGAATAAGGGGCCGGGCTCCCGGTAGAGCAGAGGAGACGGTTAGGATAACGAACTTGAAACGCGGAGCCCGAGCGGCCGGCGAGCGAGTGGTTAGTGGCAAATAGCGCCCGGGGGGATGGCATTCCTCTCTGCGGCTGGCACTCGAGGAACCACGGGGCACTCCATACAGAGCAAGCGACGTCGTCAGGGATGAGACGCCCGCGCAAGGACCTCAATTCTCCTCCGGAGGTCGAACCAAGGACCTATGGAAGTTGGGTCCCCCCCGTCCCCATGGCAACGCAACAGTGTCCTGAGGGAGGAGTTGAGAGGCCTTATAGTAGCACGCACGGACCTCTTTTTCTTTTGAGGTCATGTGAAGGGGGCCAGTCCGACGATCTCTTTGTTATTCTACAAAGACGACGATCCGCTCCCAACTTCCCGGCGACACTCTCTCTCTGATTCCTTCCAAAGAACAAAGCGGTGAACGAAAAAAAAAGAGGGCCGTCTCAGCAGAAGGAGAAGGACCCGCTACGGCGGATCCCCCGGGCCCTTTTTTTCTTGTTACGGGGCGTCTTTCCCGAGTCCGGGAAGCTCATCAAGCCGGGATCCCTAAAAATATAGAAGGGTGGGCAGGGCTTCCGCGACGAGCCCCCCCCCTATTCTCGGTCAATATAGATGGGAAGGAGACGGACATAACCAGCCTCCTTCTTCCTGTACATACACCTTTGTTGAAGGCTGGGGCCTCCCTCCTGCTCCGATGGCCATTTTCTAACCTTTCTTTCCCACCCTTCAATCCAGAGGGGACTGAGGAATGATTGCGATTCCCGGCCCGGAAAAGAAAGAAATCTGACTCGCCGGTCATTATAGATGACGTGGCATGGCGAGGCGAAGGAAGTTTTTTGAGAGAGTAGGGGCTGACCGCTTCCAAGCCTGGCGCGAAGCGAACGAAGGGATTGGATTTCACCCCGGGTCTGTGGGTCTTTTCCGACGTTGACTTCCCTTTTTGGAGTAGGCCGGGATTTTCGGAGCTGGGAGCAGCTCCCCCCCCCCCTGGTGGAGGAGGTGCCGTGAAGATTGGGGAGTGTGAGCAGTACGAGCTGCAAGGCTCCCGTACTGTTTGGAGGGCAGGGGGCATACATGCCAAACCTGACCCCTATCTATCGTCGTAGAAGCTGTTCCTTTGAAAGATTATGGTTCTCGGGTATCCAATCAATTAATCCTCCAAACCCCCCAACCGTAGGGGGGAAGCCCCGGGAAGGCTTCGCTCGCTCGCTCAATTCGCTTGGACGCTCGTTTAGTAGACAGCGAGTGGAGTGCAGGAGAATTCCTTTCAGTAGGTAGGGCGAGGCCTTCCCCCACGAGCTCGTCAGTCAAGCATGGAACGAGCCTTGTCTACGAAGCTTCGGCCTTCCTCGTCTTGCTTCTGGCGAAGCGGGACGTCTGTAGGCATTCCGGTATGGTAGGAAGACTCCGTCGGGAGGCCGACCACTACATGGGAGCGAGGGAGAAGCCAAGCCGTCAAAAGGCGAGCAGCCCTCCTCGCAATAGCAAACGGCCCACTTATAGCCCTTTTTTTTCTTCTTCCGTGGGAAACGAAATTGCCCCCAAAAGTACCTACCAAAGGCGACCGGTCCGCCTTCAACACAAAGAAAAGCCCCCCCGCCGTCAGGGACCGGAAAGAAATGGGGGTTGTTGTTGGGAGGTCCAATGCTGAGTTTACCTTAGGTAAGCGTAAGCAGACCTAGGAAGAACATCAAAGATCTGACTAAAAAACGGAGGAAGTTTCAAAATGAGAAAAAACGACTCGAATAGCCAACTTTTTTTGTTTTTGTCCTACCCGGAGGTAGAGGTCAAGGGCTCGTTGAAGTACTGTAGTCAATCGTATGACTTTCCTAGGGTTTTTCCTTTTCCAAGATTTTCTGACCTGGACGATCCCCTCGATCGAGAATTGAGTGAAGCTGGCCCCCAGGGGGGACGCCCGGGGGAACTTGTCCCCCGATCTCTTGCTGAAAACGAGACGGCCCCCCCAGTGGTTGCCCCTGGCGGCTCAGGAACCGGCTCCAGCCGGGGGGCGGCTCATACCGCTCACCCGCTTCCCGCTGGGGGGCAATCCCGAGCATTGGCGTGAGGGCCGCCGAGGCCGCAACCAGAGGAGGGGGTGGGGAGTACTCTGGATATCATGAGAAATTTTTAGGCGAAGAAAAAAGGGATTTTTTTGGCAGTCAGACGAAATAGATGAGGGGGTAGCCATCGGCATCCCCCCCGTCGAGTGGAGTGGGATGACTAAATGGATCATTGATGATCAAGACGACGAGCGCCCCCCAACTCCCCGCCCTCTCCCCGACGCAGCTCCGTAGTAAGGGAGAGGGGCTCGGACACAACAAAAATTCTCGGTGTCGAGAGAGATTTGAGAGGGAGGGAGTGCTTGATTTTGGGAGAAGGGCGTCGGCTTGGAAGATGAAAATGAAAGACGAACAACCGTGCTGGTCGTAATAGATCGACTTGAATGCTGGAGCAAGAAGACGCATTCGACGTTCCATTTCAGGGAAGGACGACGTACCATGATACTTTCTGTTTTGTCGAGTCCTGCTTTGGTCTCTGGTTTGATGGTTGTACGTGCTAAAAATCCGGTACATTCCGTTTCGTTTCCCATCCCCGTCTTTCGCGACACTTCTGGGTTACTGATTTTGTTAGGTCTCGACTTCTCCGCTATGATCTCCCCAGTAGTTCATATAGGAGCTATTGCCGTTTCATTCCTATTCGTGGTTATGATGTTCAATATTCAAAGGGAGGAGATTCACGAAGAAGTCTTGCGCTATTTACCAGTGAGTGGTATTATTGGACTGATCCTTTGGTGGGAAATGTTCTTCATTTTAGATAATGAAACCATTCCATTACTACCAACCCACAGAAATACGACCTCTCTGAGATATACGGTTTATGCCGGAAAGGTACGAAGTTGGACGGAGTTGGAAACATTGGGAAATTTACTTTATACCTACTATTCTGTCTGGTTTTTGCTTCCTAGTCTGATTTTATTAGTAGCCATGATTGGGGCTATAGTACTGACTATGCATAGGACTACAAAGGTGAAAAGGCAGGATGTATTCCGACGAAATGCGTTGGATTCTAGGAGGACTATAATGAGGAGGACGACAGACCAAATCGGCATCTTGCTCACAACGTCGGCCGGGTCAGTCAGCCCCTCGATCGGTGACGGTGAAGTTCTCTTCATCCAGGAGCTCGTATGAGAATTGCTCCGACAAAGATCACTCTCGGTCCTTCGAGAGAAGGAGAGGAAGCAGAAAAGCAGGGGAGACCGCGCGCCGGGAAGAAGATGAAACACAGCTTTGACGGATGAAAATAGACCAGAAACTAGATATGGGTTCGCTTGTTGAGGAAGGCCCCGTCGACTATCTATAAGTTAGGGAGAGGGTGTCGAAGCGAAGTTCTCTGTTTTTAGGCATAGTGCCCATTATGCATTTCACGCTCTCTCGCTTCAGTGGACGGGAGTGCCTTTCGGTTCAAGGTTAGGAAGTGCTCTAGGCAGCGGGATCCTCTATCATCAAGTAGCCCCACCCGATCAGATCCCTGATCAATTGGATCTTCCTTCGACTTTGAGACGAGAAGACTCCTCTTTCTTCACGAAAGCTGCCAATCAAGTCCGAATCCAGATCTTGATCCTGAGGGAGTACCGACAACACATGCTATGGCGGATTCAGTGTCAAGAAAAGGCCTATCCTAATCCAATTGGATTAGGGTTTGAGAACTTCCCCCCCGTGGAAGGGTGCTTGTGAATGGAGACAAGCATCATTCATCTTTTTTTTCCTAAAAAAAGAAAGATAACATAGGAACTTCTTCGTTCTTGAAAACCGAAAGGATGACGAACGACCTCTTTGTTCGCAGCCATAATGGCTTTCTTTCCACAAAGTTGCAGTTTGACCACAAAGATGGAAATTGTAGGTTTTGACGCGCTCATCAATCCCTACCCTCCATCCTTGGTCTTTCCTTTCGGCAGTCTCAGGTAGGCGAATCGGGGTAGCAAGCTCAGTGGCAGGAGAGCAAGCAATAGCGGGAAGTCAGCACAGGTTAGCCAGCTGTAGCCCCGGCCAGGCTATGTGAAAGAGCAGTCCACGGTCAAGTAGAAAGAGTCCGTTCCGATCTCGCCCCCCTTGCCCATCAGGTTCGATAGCAAAGAAAAGAAGATCAAGCCTGCGAAACTAGTCATGAGTCATTAAGGACAGAGAAGGAGTTGTAGCATTGGATTCGATGGGGGGGAAATCACTGATTGCCATTTGGCAGGTTAGACTTTCGAACTGAACCAAGCAGCAGACGGGAAAGAATGCAACGAACACACAGCAACTCAGCGAAGACTGCTACTAGTTGAGTCTGCAGAAGCGGGAATGTCACCATCAAGACCCCAATCCATGTCCAATTCACAAGAGTCAGGAGGAGGACTGGGGAAGAGGGAGTTCGGAAAGAAGAAGGAGCTAGGAAGCCAAAAGACGACAGAGGAAGCTTTCATCAAGGAAGGGTTCCACGCGGGCAGGACAGAAGATGGCTTCCACAAAGAGTGGGATTCCAAGGGTTGGCTTGACGACTCAATGGTGCTATCTCTCGAGACTGGACTCCGACGTCACTGTCTAATTCATTTGACCGATAGGTTTTTTTCAATGAAATGGGATTTTCCCGCTTCCGACGAATTGTGCGTGAATCTGGGACTGAATGAAGGTCTCACTTCCATGATCTGTTATTTGATTACCCGGATCAAACTGAGCTAGCTTGCACCGAAAGAGCAAAGAGAGCTCACTTGCTAATAAAGCAAGCAGCGAAATCGATTCAACGAACTTGCCCCTACTCAACCTCAACCTAGAGAGGGGAGCTCAAAATCAAGAAGCGGGAGAGGAGACCTCTCATCTTTTTGTCTTCCCCAAAAGCATTTCTTGGAAAAAGTCAACATCCAGACGAGGGACTTCTCAAGTCAAGAAGAAGAGAGGAGGGACTCAATAGATGCCGACAGGAAAGAGGCGCCACCCTTCTATATAGATAGATCGTCGTGGATGCGGAAATCACACGTGTGTGAACCTCCTGATGTTCAGGAGAGGTTCCTTTTGTACCCGACGGGTCAACATGGGGGACATCCGTCATTGGTCAATGGCGACTCACATGACCCCTTTTTTCCATTTTCCATAGTATACTACCTGAGGAGGAATGGGGTCGATAGCGAATGCTTCAAAGAAGCGGTACGATTCCCGAGGGCCCGCCCGGGGAAGTAGTGGCCGGGGGGCCTCTCTCCCCCTGAAACCCCCCGTACTCCCCGGAGCCCTCCAATAGAAGGAGATCAGAAAGATAGGCGGACGACTTGAGTCAAGTATGGGTCGGGTGTTTCCGTGAGCAGTAAGCAGCGGATCCCCCCTTTTTTTGGGGGAAAGCTGGTGGCCCTTTTGGCATGTGGAGTCTTTCGACGGGGCGGCCTGGCTTGATTCGTTCGGTGGATCCGGTCGAGGTGGTGGTTTTCGTTTACCAGCGCGTAGGCGGTCTGACCTTCCTATGACCGAGTCTTTCTGGCCCCTGTGAACATCTTTTTTGGAGGTCTTAAAGAGGGCCTCTCTAACCGGTTCAAAGTGGTAGGTGTCCACTAACGGCCATTCCTGGCTCGGCTCCGAGGAAGAAATTCCGGAAGGAGTCGGGGAGGGGCACTGGATCCCTTCGGACCTGGAGAAGGTGTGACGCTGGGTCGGGGTTTGGTGAACCAACAGGTCGCTCCTCGGGGTCAAGTATCGGGCCCCTCTTTCGTTGCCTAAGTTACACCTTCGGAAGACCCCTGAACGGGGATTTCACTCTACTCCCCCAATCTTGACTTGACGCCACGCCGACTCTCCGTCGTGGAATTAGACCAAGGGGAATCGACAGGGGACCCCGTCCCGTCTCCCTCATCTTTCGCACGTAGGAGATCGAGCAGTTTGGGTAAGTAGATCGATCGCCCTATACCGACCCCCTCATGGAGGGTCCCCACAATATATGGAATTTTGAGATCATGATTTTTCGGGGGGGGTCCGGTCGTACCCGAACAATAATATTCCAGAGGGAAATGCACCTAAGATCAAATATTTCGAGCCGGCTTCCGTGGAAAATTCAGACTTTCTTTTTGATGCTGCGATCACATAAAAACATAAACTTTGAGGCTCAATAGCTAAATACATGGCAATTGAATCATAAGCCGGGATCATAAAGAGCATACTGCGAGTAGGAAGTGGAATTAATACAATGGATTCAAAAGCATCAAACCTCTCTTTTTCGGAAGAATCAAAACACATCGAAATGGTACCAGCTGTACTTAATAATGGAAGAATTTGGCAGAAATATGTAGAATTGTCCCTCCTAAAAAGATTATTCCGGAATAAATGGGCAATAGTTAGGAGAGGTGCGCCAGCGGCGAGCAGAAGCAAGGTTATTAGATACCGAAGGAAAGCCCGGCCAGAACCACACGTGCGAGTTTCCCTGCATGTGGCTCGTCCGTGATAACTTCTTCGGATTTGCGTGAACTAGCGGACCGATCACTCAGTGGGATGCTCCCTCCAGCATGATCGAACCTTTTCGGAACTGGTTAGGAATGGGCGCCACTATCCCAGCCCGGATCCTGCCAGGTTCTATTGATCATGTCCCCTTCCTGTTTGACCTTGTCTTGGGGCTTGGCTTGACTCGATCAAGCCCGCCCGTCCAGACGCGGCGGCGCCCTTTCTCATTATCATCTACCGCCCTTTCTTTCCTCCTGTCCCTTCACACATGAAGATCGTCGTATGTATGTTCGACTTCGGTTGCCGGTGCAATAGAATAGGTAGGAGTACATTATGGCAGGATCAGTCACCTGGGCAAGCCAACCCTCACCCTCCTCCAAGAAGAATTGTGCTATGCCCCCCCGATATCCCTATAGAGCGAAAGACTGGTGATCCCTAGGTTGCAGCACGTCCGGTCGTGAACTCTTCGCGCCGCTGCCGCCGTTTCTAGGACCGACCGACGCCTCGCCTGCACAGGTACCTACGTAGTGTAGTGTCGGTCGCACATTCAGAATAGCGTTCGGACTCATGTGCCTTCCAGAACCAGGGGAGTTCCCTTGCTCCTGCTGCGTACGATTAGCCAGCCTTGCGGCGGCTAAAGGATGAGGGCGTCCCCCCATGCTACGGTTCCCTGCGGTCCGGCCGCATTAGGTTAGGGAGCTGGACGATACGATAATAGCTCCTCCGCATCCCCAAGCGCGCTGCCCTCCTAGGCGCGCAACACTAAGTAATCCAAGCCAACCCACATTACTGACTAACGGTGGATAATCATTCTTCTTAGAGGTACTAAATACAACTCCATGAATGAGCAAAATGAAGGTTGCGTTAATGAGAAAGATCTCTGGGGAAACCGCTAAAAAAAGATTGAACATGTGGGAGGGAAGAGAGATAACGAATTCTGTTTTCATTTCCCCCGTCTGGAGCACTTAGTTGCTTACGGAACCGAAAACGCTGCTGGACAGAAATGAAGGGGCCCACCACCCCCCCCTTCCCTTGCCTGTGCCATTGCTGAAACAGGGCCTTCCCCTGCCTGCCTGTGCCATTGCATTGTTGAAACAGGGCCCCCCCCTAATCTACCTTTCAGAGTACGTTTCTACTAAGGAAAGCAAGACCCCTCTATTCTCCTGATTGCACGACACTCAACCCACATGCATGGTGTTAGAGTCGGAAAGTCAGGTAACCAGAGGGGACAAGCAAGCAACCCGGCCCGCAGACACCGTTCTGGTGTCTGGAGTCAGGGCCGACCTTAATAGTACTATAATAGTACTATGAAAGGTACTGCAAGAGTACTGCCCATCATTAATGGACTGAAGCAGGTCCTCCGGATTTGATTTGCTGGCTTGCCTTCTAACGTTAGAAGACGAATGAGATTAAAAATGCCATCATTGGGGCAAACAAAGCAATGGCTTCGGTGAGAGCAAAGCCCAAAATTGCATACCCAAATAATTGTTTAGCTAAGGAAGGATTTCTTGCTACGGAATTAATCAATGAGCTGAAGACATTCCCAATTCCGACGGCAGCACCTGCTAAAGCAATGGTAGCAGCTCCGGCTCCTATTAATTTTGACCCCTCTAACATATGGAAATGAGGATCTTTGCTTGCTTTTCCTTGTTTTGGAATGGAGGGAAGATTCTTGAGATCCTGAGTGGTGTAGACAAAACTGAGAAAGGGCCAGACAGGCCGGGGAGATCCCGGAAATACCCATCGAGGAGTACTCCGCGCTCATCGCCTTCGGCTCCCCACCGGGTTGTTAGATCAAGGTTTTTGCGCTTTCTTTTAAGGAAGTTTCTGGTTCGATTTTTCTTTCTGGAGTTAAGCCACCTTTTGATGCAAGTTCTTTGAGTAATTGTGGATCGATGGTATTTGGAATGGTTCTCTCATATTGATGGATTCTTTCTAGTGGCATTCGATCACAGAATCCGTTGACAGCAGCATAAATTACTATAATTTGCTTTTCAATGGGAAGTGGTTCATATTGTGGTTGTTTTGGAACTTCTGTGAGCCTTGCACCTCTATTTAGTAATGCTTGAGTGGCAGCATCAAGGTCTGAGCCAAATTGAGCGAAGGCTGCTACTTCTCGATATTGTGCCAATTCCAGTTTTGAACTACCGCGGACTTGTTTCATAGCTTTCAATTGAGCTGCCGACCCGACGCGACTGACGGATAAGCCAACGTTAATAGCTGGTCGGAGTCCGCGATAAAAGAGCTCTGTTTCCAAACAGATTTGTCCATCTGTAATGGGAATCACATTGGTTGGGATATATGCCGATACGTCTCCAGCTTGTGTTTCAATGACAGGTAAGGCCGTCAAGCTACCTGCTCCTGTCTCTTCTGATCGTTTAGCCGCTCTTTCTAAGAGACGGGAATGCAAGTAGAAGACGTCCCCGGGGAAAGCCTCTCGGCCTGGCGGTCGGCGTAACAATAATGACATTTGGCGATATGCCACCGCCTGTTTACTCAAATCATCATATATGATTAATGCGTGCATTCCATTATCGCGGAAATATTCCCCCATGGCACAGCCAGAATATGGGGCCAAAAATTGGAGAGGAGCAGGATCCGAAGCGGTGGCTGCGACAAGAATGGAATATTCCAATGCATTGGCTGATGCAAAAATTTGAACTAATTGTGCCACAGTCGAGCGTTTCTGCCCAATCGCCACATAGACACAATACAATTTTTCATTTTCTTTTGCCTTTGCATTCAGTTCTTTTTGGTTTAATATGGTATCTACCGCTATAGCTGTTTTTCCTGTTTGCCTGTCTCCAATTATCAATTCTCGTTGACCACGACCTATAGGAACCAGGCTATCCACCGCTTTTAAGCCAGTTTGCATGGGTTCGTGCACAGATCGACGCTCAATAATACCAGGGGCTTTCACTTCGACACGTCTTCGTTCGTGATCGCTTAGAGAACCTCTGCCATCAATGGGTACTCCCAAACCATCGACCACACGGCCTAACAAGGATTTTCCTGCAGGAACATCCACAATAGACCCAGTGCGCTTGACAAGATCTCCTTCTTTAATAGCGGTATCACTACCAAAGACTACAATACCTACATTCTCATTTTCAAGATTCAAAGCGATTCCTTTGACACCGCTGGAAAATTCTACCATTTCCCCGGCTTGAATCTCCTTCAATCCATAAACACGTGCAATCCCATCTCCAACTGAGATCACGCGACCGATCTCAGCAAGGGAAAAAGAAAAAGAAGACATTCTTTCACACTCACACCCTGCATCAGTCCTGGTTCCAAAGTGAGGGGGGGAGAGGAGAGGCAATTCCTCGGCTCGACCGGAAGGGAGAGGGAGCCCCTGGGGTTCATTCTCGCGAACCGGGCAGTGAACGCGGAACTCGAGAAGTTTTGAACCCAGCTGTTTCGTATATCAGGGCTTTTTTCAACTCTCCTCGGTGTATATATGATATTAGACTCCCATCACGTCAGGGGGGAAAAAAAGGCCCTAGAGGCCCCTAGCCTCTGGTCTGGAACAAAATCCCCAGAATTCTAGGTGTGAACCCAGTGACTCTCCTCACAGGTGTTCTCAATCGGCTCACCCTCTCCGGTCGAGCGGAGTTCCTCCCCTCGGAATGGGATAGGGCAACATGAGCTGGTTATACCGTTCGTGCCCCATCCCCAATGAGGCACTCACTACCTTGAGAGAGGGGTGAACCAGACAAGGTGAGTTGACCCCACGATAGGGATTCTCTCCCAAGCCAGAGGGAGAAGCCGGTCAGACGAAGGGGGGAACCGGGAAGAGGGCGCAGGGGGAGAGCATATCCTACATGCACTCAGACGACGAAGTCATCAAGGCGGTCGCATCAACCGGTATGTTTTGACTGAGCCCGCACAACATGAGGCATTCACGGATCGGGAGAACCTCCACTGAAAGTGAGGACGTCACAAAGGAGAGACACCCTGCAGACTGATCCCGGATGAGAGGCCGAATTTCAACGTGAAAGCGATCGGAACACGAAGAGGGAGAGCTTTGATCCAAAGTCTTCTCAATCGGCGAAGCCTATCCCGTAGGGAGAGCACAGGAACTCCCCTCGAAATGCTGGTCACCATGAACTGGGCACGTTCCTGCACCATCCTCCAATGGTCCACTCACTCAACAAACTGAGAAGAAAAGGGAGACGTGATGACTAGGGCTCCGGGAGGGAGGAGAGGAACGAGGCTCGACTGATAAGGAGAGGGGAGACTCCCGAACCCAAGATTGGATTGGCTGGGCCCAGAAATGGGGAGCGGGTCAGTATCTACTTCCGCTTCATCAGGCGAATACACTTGAGAATCCCCTTCTCGACCGATGGTTCTACCGGCCTTTGCGGTACGTCTGGATCCACACAAAAGCTAATCACGCCCGGAATGCCGGACAGAGGCAGTGCTCTTTCATCATTGATATCTCCGGGGAGGATGAGCGAGTCTGCGGAATATATTCTTTTGGATTGAAGGGGATAGAAAGAGAGATTGCGAAAGAGTGACAGCTGTGGACCCGGATTGGATTCAATCTGATTCGGAGACTGAAAGCTGGTTTCATTCCTACCCTCGTCGCCGTCAGGGCGTCAGAAAGAGGAAGCCCTACCATTTCTCCTCATCAGTGACGTTGAAGAGAGATCTCTTTCGGTACCTCCCCTGGCCGGAGATCTGAAAAAACGACTTGTTTTTTTCCCAGTAAACAAAGCGTTCGGCCACCCCCTCCAAGTGGTCAGCCCCCTGATGAGTAGACGGTTCCAGCGGCAAGCACTCCGACGTCTGACGGCCCTTGCTCCCTACGGTCTTCCCTCTTCCGTTCCTAGCGTGATTGGTGGAAAGCACTTTGATAGTTCCGGTATTAGTATTAGCTATCGGTATTGTTGGTAGTAGGGTGAACGGTCTTCCTAAACTAATTGGATGGTTAGTAGCGGAGATCATAATTGATAGTTGCTTGCGTGCGACTAATAGTAGTGGCTAGGTGGTTGTGACGATCTGTAAGCGGAAGTAGGGAATCACAGATTCTTGTTTTTGACTTGCTATCCCGTTTCTTCCTAGTCCCGAGGGGACCCTGTCACATATCTGTCAGTATGTAGGTAGGCCTCTTTAGTAGTTCTTGGATATGGTATGTGGTAGACCTTCGTTCCAGGAAGAGTTTGATGATTGGCGGTACGGTGATAGGTATGGGTGACCTTAATAAAAAAAGAAGTGAATGCGTTCAGTTCAATAGTACGCCTCCTCGCATTGGGAGCTTTTCCGTTTGGAGGGAAACCTGATAGGGTAACAAGAAAGAACCATACTGATCCTCCCTATCAGCGCTATTCAGGCCGTTCCTCGTAACCCTGAGGGTAGGACGATGTCTTGGTCCCGTCATATGGGCAACCTGCTTCCTTCAGCCTCCCGTGCGCGCAGGCGTGTGTTTCCGGTCTAGCCAGTGCCCGGCTTGCTTTTGGAGCAGGAGTACTTCAAAAAAACTTCCCCTTGCCTTTTTGGAAGCAATGATGTCGTTTAAGACCCGCCGGCGGGAGCCATTTCGCGGAGAGAAGGATCCCCGAAAAAAGAGAGGTTTTGAAAAACTCTTTGGACTACCCGTCCTCCCGGGGCCAAGCCATCTAGTACAAATCCCACTGATCGGGGGCAAGCAGGAAGAAAGGAGAGATTCTCTCCTCCGAATCGGTAGATACCAGACTTTTTCAGCTTGCTTCTTCGGAAATTGCCCCCTGGAATGAGGAGGAGGGAAGGGGTAGTGCATTCCCCCTGAATGTGCGAGGAACTAGAAGTGAGAGCGGCAGGTCACATTCCTCCCAAAAAGGAGCAGGGACTGAATCCCCCATAGGGACATGTCACTCAACATTCGGAACACGAGAGAATCGATTTTCTCAACCCCCAAACTGGCGGCTAGGAAGAAAGAGACTACTGCGTCCCCCGAACCGTATCCATCAAGCCCCGCCGGGGAGGCTCATCAACCAGAACAGACGGAGCCTATCGTATCGCTGGGAAGGACTTGCAACAGGAGGATTTCCGTAAGCAACAGGATCATAGACCAGCATACGTGAAGTAGATATACATACGCGATCAAGAATCTCCTACCGGAGAGACCCAGAAGGGCACAGGGAAAACGGACAGAGGAAGAAAAAGGAGTGTACAATGAAAGAAGGTAGGTAGGTGGTGTAGAGAAAGAATTCGGGTTGTGAGCGGCAGAACAATGAGTAGAGAACGGATACCAAGTTCGAAGAACGGCGATGCCTCAAAGATCAACCTTGGTCGGTTTCCTCAACACCCGGTTTTGACGAACCCATTCTTCCCACGCAAATCATGAGGATTTCTTGTTTTTTCTACGAGGATTCCGCTCCCGAACCTGCAAGCTTCTACGCAGAAAAGACAGGTCGACGCGGAAAGGCCAGAAAAGTGAAAGGCCAGACAGGTCAGTCGACGTTTCTTTCGCAGGAATTCACTTTTGCATATCCTTGCTTTCTTTATGAACTGATCGGATAGAAAGCTTGTCACCCTCAAGCGCCGGTGCGGCTGGCTGACTAGAAAGCCTGAACCGTTCAACGAGCGCTTCTTTCGGGTACGGACTCGCCTAGCTCTGATCCTTCTGCTGCTTGCTTTCCAACTCGGTATTCTTAAACGAAGCAACCCGCTACTCTGATCATTGCCCAGGACTGGTGTCTGGTCTGATTCACATTTGCAAAGAAAGGCCAGGTTTCTGTAGTTCAAACTTGCATCACCCCATGTCGCGGATGCCTAGGGGGTCCCCAAACTCGCATTTATCTTCAGTTCAGTTGGCCTATGAGCGGTCGACAATGTATAGTTCTGCCCTAGCTCTCTGAAGGCAAAGGCAATCACCTGCGGGAACAGCCTGAACCCCAAGAGGGCGGAGAGAAGTCAAAGACGGAGAAGCACCAATAGCGATTCGGCACAGGAAGCAATTGCGACGAGCTTCCAGACTGACATACTTCCTACCTCACTGGGATAACCAAGGAGAACGGAGAATCTAACCCGCCCGGCTTGTCCCCCGATCTCTGGGCGTACTTTCTAGCTTTCTATAGGGATCGGCAGAGATATAAAAGAGACCGGCGGAGAATGGGATTGGGATCGGAGATCCACAAACAAAAAACCCTCGATTCATGTGTCAAAGCATACACAGGGGACGGGGGGAAGACCGATTGGACTGTGTTTGATCCCTGCCTGCCCTCTATATCGGAGGAAAGCTCCTGGTCACTAGTTACGATCAGGATTCTCGGATTGGATCCCTTCTTTGGATGCCTTCCCGGTCACTCCCTCATGTCCGTAAGCTTGAGGACTCCGTGCAAAGGGAAGATGATCGCTTCTCTCCTCATGCATGTGCGAATCGGTACCGAGTACTTGTTTGCGCTCTGATTCCGGAGTGGAGCAGCTCTGTTCTTTCCGTCTTCTCCAAGCCTTTGTCGACCTTTGCTTTAGTAGCACGACGAGTTAATGAGGGCTTAACCAGCGCCTCGATCAACCCCCCTTTTTCTCTTCCGTCACCCTGGAATTGCATGACATAATCCTATCACTTGGCATCAGGCCGTCACGTTTCCATGACTGCATCACCAGGCTCGACGCCCATACTACTGCATTGGATGAAAAAGAGAATCCCGAAGATCTGTGAGCAGGCCCATCCCCGGGACCAGCATTGGATACTTCCCTGCTCGTCAAACCCTGTCCACTAGCTGCAGTATCATACACGACGGAGGAGGACCAGACTGATTGTTCGACTACCTTCTACGAGCTCTACCTCTTTCTCCTCGGGAAGCTTCGACAAACAGAATGTGTGACTTCTTGGTGGTTCCAGAAGCGTTTTGGGGTTCTGCTCTTTCGGACAGTCCCGCATTTCAGTTCCCGAGGTTCCTCTCTTTTAGGGGAAAAAAGAAGGAAATCGGAGCATGAGATTCCGACGTCCTCAGCCGATATCAGGAATATATCAAGAAAGTAGACACGATCGATGCACCAGCAATGGAGAAGACAGGCGGCGCACCTACAATTCGGGAAAAGCTCACAACCGTCGGTTGAAGGCAAGAGATGAAGAACAATCTGCAGCACCCTCAAGTCAAACGATTTTCCCTTTTCCATCTGCATGCTCTTCGTCAAGACCGTCAAGGAAAAAGATCTCTCTCCTTCCCCCGATTGACGGGGACAGATACTTGTCGTCGTCTTCGCTCCGCATTCTCTTCAGCCATACATGTGGGATTCCAATGCTTCAGGAGGGTCCTCCCCACTTCTCCCTCTCACAAGCCCTACCGACAGACAGGCTTTTCTTTTTCTATTCCCTGACCCAATCGAATCCATGTGCAGGTTACCTGAGATTGAGCATGAATTCCATATCTCGGAGCCTATCTCTGATCAGCACCATTTTATCCACGATTATAAGTCAACTCCAATCCTCTGAAATTGTCTTTCGATCCTGGACTCATTTCTTTTGATCTTCGATTGCTCCGTCGTTGTTCGGTCGACCAATGCTCGAGCTGAAAGTACTTTTCTTTCTCCCGGAGATGCAGGGTTGTCGGTTGCCGCATGCATGCCGGAGGAGAATACCGATAGGGGACGGGTTTCCTTTCAAACCTGTCAAAAGAAACTGACGCAGAAAATACAAAGGGGAAATGCACTTTTTCTTTCCTCACTCCGTCAGACATGATTACACAAGAGTTGGTGTGACAGGTAGGTTGGATCAGATCTTCCCTTTCTTTTCACGACACAGCCGATAGGTCCGTACTTTGATGTGTCAAGTATATGTTCCGCTCCCCCTCTGATCTTTCTTTTTTTGAGCGCTTCCCTTCGTGAGAAGAAAGTCTCGAACGTCGATTAATAACTGAAGTCGAATGCTAACAGACGGGTTGGATCAGACTTGCAGGATCTGAACCCTACCCGTAGTGCACCATCATGAAATCCTCCTCCGGGATGCTGGAATCAACCTCCTCTTCGATGAAGATCTCAATCGAATGTGCTGTTAGTATTCTCCTGCGGCGCTTCTGGAATCTCAATCTCCTGTCGATTCATGGGACTTTTTCCTTCCCCCACTTCTCCGGTGCTAGCTGATCCGATCCGGCTTCACCTTCTTCTATCTCGACGTCTCCTTCTCTCCGTACCTCCTCCGCCGTGCTTGACGAACTAGACTCAGACTCCGGGTCTGCATCAAGCCCTCCTCACTCAAGAACAGACAAGAAAGATCAGGATGCCTGTTTAGCAGTCGGGATGTGGGACTAGGGATACAGACATTTTGGTGTGGACTTTCTACGGGTCTTTTTTGGTGGTTGAGAGGGGTCTTGTAGCGGCATGTGGATCGGAACGGAGACATAGTTGGGCGGTGGCGTAGGCATCTTTCTCGTGCGGCGGGAGTCAACCCTGTTCCAGTGCTCTTCCGACTCTCCTTCTCTACTGATGTAGTCTTTGACTTTTGACTTGTAGCCCAGGCCAAAAGTGGGATCGTGTGCTGGTAGCTGCAGAAACGAAATTCTCCATTGCTTCTTGATCCCCCAGGGGAAAGCCTTTTCGCTTGTAGAGGGAAAGAACCTTCAGAGGGAAGGCGCAAGCCATATCAGGCATTTTCTCGTCAATCGAACCAGTCCGGTTCTCGTCAGCTCAGAGGCCGAGTATCGAGCCATGGCCCAGACTGCCTCTGAGATTCTTTGGTGACCTCGTCTTCTTGCTGATTGAGGGGGATTGATCTTCGTTCACCCACTCCGCTGTTCTGTGATAATCGGAGTGCGCATACAGTCATTGTTCTATTTAGGCGCAAAAGAGGGGGTTGACATCATTCGTCGTGATTGGATCAATCAGACTCGCCCACTGGTGAGAAAGGCAGTCGTTTTTCCTTCTATCCCTGGTTTTCACTAACAAAGCTTGAGTAGAAGATGCAGGTGTAGAAAGAAAAAGCTATGGCACCCTTTTCGAGACTATTGGCACTACTACTGGGCTGAATCTACCATGTTCTCTTGCATCCCCCTTCGCATCAAATAAGTGGAAGGGCTTATCTGCAAGAATGGGGTCAGGTCAGCGTTGATCTATGTCACTGAATCCGCGGATAAGGAAAGGCTGAGTAGGCTTCGAAGCCATAACATCACCATGAAGATGAAGATAAGGAGGCAAACAAACAAGTGAGACATGGCCCGACATTGGAGGTTGCCGTTAGCAGATATCCTGGCTGAAGCATCAATCTGCCAGATTGCGCGGTCGGTAATGGACCTTTGACCAAAAGAAGCCATCATATCTAGGAAAGGTAGCAGACGAGAGAGACGGTCTACGTACCAACAATACAAAAAAGAGAATCCCAAAAATAGGATAGGTCGTAGTGACATGGTCTAAAAAAGAGAATGTCTCACTCACATAGCGACATTTTCATACCAGGTCAGGCGCATAAGCAAAAAGAAAGCAAGCAATAGCCGAAGTCTAGTAAATTGTTCGACCTGACTCAAGGGATTGCACAAGCAACAAGCCCCATTGTAGTGGGATCCCCCCTCCCTCCCGTGGAATGGATTGACAAACGTACGCCAACAAAGCGTCACGAGCCGTCAGGAAAGAAAGAGAAGAGCTGCTAGGACGAAGATCAACTCGATGAGGGAAAGCTTGGTTCATGCGTGAGAGAGGGAGCGGAAGCGTCACTCGATTCGCTTTGGTCATCATATGCGGTGGAATCCGGAAACCGGGGGTCTCAGCAATCTCCATCGGTACTTCGGGAATGAAGACAATAGTAGAGCATACCGTGATTCGAAGACTATCCTGATTTGCGAAGAAAGATGACATGTCTTTCCTCTCCCTCCACTGTCGGTCGAACCAAGCGAAGAAAGAGAAGAAGGGCGCGCCGCCGAGCTCCTCAAGCTCAAACCGGCAAACGCGTTCCTGAAAATCAAGTTGGCAATTCGCACTTCAAGTCGTTCAATAAGGCTTCGGACAAGCGCCAGCGAGAAGCAAGTTCGGCTTTCGAGCCAGTTAGCTGGAGACTCCTTTGATTTTGTCGCTGCCCCCTTCTCCTTTCCGTATTTCCGAGTTCTACCGGCTCTCCTTTCTCATATTGCCTATAACGAAGAGAGCAGTTGGGCGCCTGACGACTGATCTTTCGTGCCTTTTGGCGGGAGGACAAAGCGTAGGGCTTTCGTGTCATGGAAAAATCGAACTGTAGTACCCGTGTCACTTCTTTTGTGATATGCCCTCGCGCGTACACTCTTTCTTTTCTTTGAGGAAATCCTCTTTTGCTTGCGGAAGACTCTGACCCTGGATAGGAAGAAGCGAAAGAAGCCTTTCCACACTCACGAACATGGGGGACGAGAAGAAGGACTTTCGTGACCCAGCAGGAGTCCTTCTACCGCCGACATTCTTGAGGAAAAGTTTGTGGGGGGAGATTCCTTCTCCTGTACGTCCTTCACAGCCCTCCCCGGCCCTGACTTTCTCTGCTTTCGCTTGGATCTAGGGCTAGCTTCATTCTTGCTTCGCCATACAGCTAGAAGGAAAATCGAGTGACTAAAGTCACGACTGGAGAACACCCCGCCCTTGCTAGCTGTGCTTTTGTGGAAAGAGAAAGAAGCCTTCCAGAGTTGTCTCCGTCTTTCTCCTCGGGTCATCACTGACGCTTCTTTTGCCTCAAAACCCGGACCTGACACTTTTTTTCCTAACCTGCCATCAGGAACTAGAACAAGGAACCTGCACCTATTCATTCGCCTATGAAAACCCTCATCTCGATGCCTAACCTCATGTCCTGTTTTCCTCGCTAGTATGAAACCCCCATCTCTTTTCATTTTTTTTGTCCTTTTCCGAACGAAGGCAAGAGGAAGAGTTTCATAGCCTTCCCTTCGCCCCCCAGTCTCGTTCGTGTCAGCCTTTCTTCCACTGCCAATGGTGAGTGAACTTCTCTCTTCATCACTAGAACATCCTGGGTCTCAAGCGTCACCGCTCCACTGGGGCTTTTCCGAGACCAATCCCTTCGTTCCATTGGTGTTCTCTTCTTTTCGTCGGTCGGAGACTGGATGGCTCGAGAAAGTCTTTCCGCTGCTCTTCCTGGCTCGCTAAACTGCGCTCGCTCCGTTGTTCTAGGTTCGACGCTCCTGTGCTTCAACGGGTCAGTGAGTTTTTGAATATCCAACTCAGTCTCACCTATCGTCAAGCGTCCGTAAATAACTGCATCTCATGACCTGCAGTGTTGTCGACCAGAATATCGATATGTGGCAAAGGGAAGTCGTCCTGAGGGCTAGCCCTGATTCAAGTTGCGAAAGTCGATGCACATTCTCACCTTTCTTGGGCACAGGGACAATGTCGGCGAGCCATTCCTGATATGTAGACACTGCTCATAACCCTGCTTGGAACTGCTTAAGAACTTCTTCTTTCATTTTCAGATTCCACTCTGGCCTGAATCTTCGCAAATACGTCTTTGTAGCTTTTGATAAATTCCATCATATCTGCCCGTTGCTTGGTAGTCATCAGAGTGCCGATCTTCACTATCTTGGGATCTTCCTCAGAACCCAAGTTCATGGACTCCGTTTCCTCTATATTTGGTTGCACTGCACGCCCACGCTCCCAGAGATCGAGGATCTCTTCGTGGCAATAAGAAGTTGGTCTGGTTGGCTTGCCAATCGATGGACGGAAACGAGACTGTAGCTCCAGTTCCATGTCCCAGGGTCTGATTTCGATTTCATCTGAAGAATGGAAAGAGGGCTGGCTTGACTCTCGTTCCGTCTCACAACATCTCAGACCAAGTGTTGGCACCCTCCGACTGAGACAGTGATAATCTGACAATCGTGTCGCGATCGGTCTTTCGACGTCATCTATGGCCCCATTGTTCAAGTCAAAGCGCGGGATTCTTGCTTGCTTGACAACTCACTCAAAAGGATATGGTTCTAGTAGAAAGATTGACTCACTATCATGACTTTCATTGGCAAACTTCTCGACGAAAGCCATTCTTTCCTTTCCGGCTTGCAGGTCAAGGAGAGCGGAGATTGACGGCTCAACTAGTCACTAAAGCAGCCCGTCATATTTGGCTAGAAAGTCAGGGTCCCTTTGCCTACGAGGGAAAGTACTCGACGCAGTGTCCGGTGGCCGTTTAGTCATAGCGGTTTCGAACTGTCAAAGAAGGATCAGGATCTCTAGTATAAACTCTCAGTCATAAAGCTATCAGAAATCAAGCAAAAGAGAGGTCTCACAGGTAGCAGAATTCCAGCAAGGATCCCGATCTCGGGTGGGTAGGTCGATCCATCAGGGTGGTCAGGGGGGATGGGGCTTTGGGAGATCTTCGGCGGGGTACCTATGATTTTTCGGAGTAAGAGACAAGCGACCTCTCTGACTGATTGCCGACCCTGATTGTCGGGGACGATTCAAGGCCTCAAGCAATTTCTATCATTTTGTTGAGAATCCCTGGGATTGAGGTCAAGAAAAGATCAAGTAAATGCAAATCCATTTCATCAAGCGAGTCAGTCCCTAAAAGAAGGAAGAAAGTCCCTCCCTCAGGCGGGTCAGCTGATGAGTGGACAAGAAAGACATGCCGCCGCCCCACCCTTTTCTACCTTTCCCTCAGAACGTCAGCGTGGGTCAAAAACATAGAGAGTGGGCGGGGAGTTGGGAAGGTGACAGCTTTGGGGAGAAGGAAAGAACAATGGGCCTACCCACCAGGCCCTGACCCACTGAGTACGGGTAGGACAAAGCAAGGAGGCTGGCTTTGGTCTGGTCAGAGAAAGTCTAACTCATCTTGATGCTTTGCGACCGTCGCCTTTCAACGATGCTCTCTGGCGCTGGTCAAATGACCCCTTCTATTCCCCTCCCAAACCTTCCTGTCCTTCATTCCATCCACCCTCCTCTCCAGTCCATTCCCAGTCCCTCACTCAACCAGTCAAGCTCTTCAACCCTCCTCCGTTTTCAAATCAGTCCGACGCCTCCTCCCTGACACCCCTCCCCAGGAAGGGGAGGAAACGACCTCTTATTCTCGATTCATTGAATGAAAACCCGTCCTTTTTGGTCATTTTGAGACAAAGCGGGTAGGTCGATCAGCCAAACTTTGCAAATCCCCGTCTTTTTTTTTCTACTTTGACTTTATGGGAGGGGGTGACTGTGGACCCTCCTTCCCATCTTTCGAAAAGGGGAAGGGCAGGTTGTAGGGCCACTGACTCAAGGCCTACTCCTCCTCCTTGCTCGGAGTGAGCCTCCTTTATATCTCGTCTTTCCAATAGCCCCGGACCGGTGTACACCCTTTGGTTGATTGATTGGTGGATCTACGGGTGTCCCCAAAATTAGGGCCGGACACAACCACCACCCCAGCCTGCCTTTCTCCAGTAAGTACTGCCTCTCCTGTCTTGTGCATGTAGGAGGGGAAGAGGAGATCTGAAAGGCCATCATTGGGGCAAAGAATCAAGGGAACTACTTCTCAACCGAGCAAAGCAAAAAATGGTATCTTTTCTTTTCCTTGGGTAGGCCATCTGAAATGCGCGAACCTTCGCTTTACCGAAGCCAATCTATGAAGATTCTTCCTTTTCATATGTGCAATTCCCCTCTGTCGGTAAGCATCTACTATTTCCTCAAATGAAGATTTCTCTAAGCTGGTACTCTTGTTTATACGTCCTTCCTCTGCTCCTTCCAGGATCCAACGAATAGCTAAGCTTTGTTGACGATCCCTGCCAACAATCGAGGGGACATCATAAGTCGTACCTGCTATTTTTACTTTTTCTACTTCGCAGAGGGGCTTGATATTCTCTACAGCCTGAACCAGAAGTTCGATTACATCGCCTTCACTTCGAGCTAGGCGATGAAAAGTTTCATAAAAAATGGCGCGAACTCTCCTTCTTTGACCGGAGATCATGCGAAAGTTGACCAACTTCTTGATCAATTCTTTTTTCTCCCCCTCCAATTTCCCAATATAGCTCAAAATGTCACAGTAATTGGAAGGAGCTTTCGATGACCAGCTTTTTTTCATCCTTACACGAAGATTCATACAGAAGCCAACCAACCTCCAACATCAGCCCGAATTCTGAAAAGTTCCAAAGAATAAAATGTCGAGAAAAAGAGGTCCAAAGAAAAAAATGCAGACTTGGTGAAAACCCGCAAAGGGCGTCAAGGTCAAAGGCAGCACCGAGGTCACCGAAGGACAGAAGAACATCTCACATGCTCTTGTCCAGAGTCCGTGCATCAAGCAAGGCAGTAGGCAACACTGTCCTCAGGGAAGCCAAGGATAGGCAGAGCCGAGGATCAGTCAGTGCCCGAAAAAGGAATGGAATCTCACACCAATTCCTCGAGGATAAATGAAGAAAGATCCTCTATGAGCGAAAAAGCCTTGCTCGAGCGCATAGAAGTTCTCTTCGGATCCTTTTTCGAATCTTTCTTCTCTGAGGAATTGCGGCTCGGTCCAAGAGGAAGGATCTTACACAGGATTCGACGGAGAGTATCCCGTACTCTCCCATATGAGTCAATTTAGGAAGGAATTCGGGCCGACAAAGAAATCCCCAGAAAAAAGGGGGGGGGTTTCAACTATTCGTATTTCCATGTCTCATTCTACTTATTCTACTTTCCCAGAGCTATTAGTGCAACAAGTTTATTCTGTCTATCAAATCGCGAGAGGTCTCATTTGACGGAGCAGGAAGTCGAAGAGATCAAAAAAGGAATTCGCGAAAGATCTGATCAATTTTCCCCCTTTCTTAGATATGTTCGTTTCTATTAATCAAAAGCAAGCAGATGCATATAAGGAGACTTTCTGGTTTACATGATTCCTAGGATGCCGCCCCGGTTCTTTGCGCTGGTACCCTCAAAGAAAGAGGGTCTTCTGTTCATGGCGGCTTCTCAATACCACTTTTCGTTCCGCTTCTGGATGGTTGGGAAATTCCTTCGCTTTTCGCGGAAAGCTTCCCTTCCTCCAACACGTAGAGCGTTTAGGACCCGCAGATATGGTGTGTCATCTAGATCTTCATCCAAGCGTGCATCAGTCAATCACGTCTAATGGCTAAAATCAAACCTTGATTACCTTGCCCTTTCATCTTCCATCTTTTCCAAGAATTTTGCAATATGAACCCAAACAGCACAGAAGAGGGGATACCAGCCGTGGGACTTCTCACTAGGATGTTGCTTCACTTCGATTTTGATGACTTCGACCGAAAAGTTGTTCCGCTTTTCTCGAACAAAGGAAAAGGGTATTATGCTAGGTTTGATTACACAGGTGTTATAGCCATTCAAAATCCAAATGCTCCATTCGTGCTCTTGCTGATGAATTGGAATTTGAGGAGAATTTCGAGTCAGTAGAAAAAAATGCTGTCTTGGACCCAAAACAGCAGGTTTCGGAAATATTGGATAGTCTATTAAGAGAGCTCAACCTGCGGAGATTACTTATGCAATGAAAGGGCGGCGTATTCCCTTTGGCTATATAATCGTGCGGTTTCTGGAAATTGCAAACCCGATTTCCTCCATAAATTCTCCGATCCAAATGGCAGAGAAGTTTCCATATTTCTACCTTTTCTTGTTGGAGGGGCGACCGTCCGTTGAACTACCAAAAAAGGGTAAACAAATGTGATCATGACATTGTAGGTGCTTGCGATGGGACGGATGCGACTTCCCTCATCAGTCATGGGTGGCATAGCCCGTTGCGGAAGTCCCCAAACCCCCCGGGTGGGACCAAGAGAAAGAAAGGACGGGGGGCGACCATGCATGGCATTTCTCGACCCTGTCTCCGAGGGACAGTTGAACGAGCAACTCATGAATGCTGCCGGGTCGGACGAGCCAATAATTCGAACGCATTCGGTCCGTTTTTTGAGCAAGAATCACAGCTTCCCCTTACCTTCACCATGATACGGACTCCAAGTTCTTATGGCAGAGCACGAGGAGTTTCCTTCAATATGATGATGGGAATGGAAACCAGAAGCACGACCGGGGTCCTCGTGGTCCGAGATCGAGACTGATATATAAGAAAGAGGGAAGTAAGCATGAGAGTTTTTGGTAGTACCGGTGAACCAGATGGCCGCGGCGAGGGAATCTGGGACGGAGGACTCGTAGTATCTCTATAGATCTGGCAAAAGCGAAAGATCCCCGGCACGTCAGACGAATTGGGGGCTGACCGCTGAGCCCACTCTGGCCTCGCAGGGCGGGCCAGAGTGGGTGCGAGCTGGAGCTGCCAGGGATTCTGTCCCGAGCAATGGGAGGGGGCCCCAGCGGAAAGAACAGTAAGGAGGAAGAGCGCTCCGCCCGCCAAGCGGGCGGCAGGAGCAGCGGGCAAGTGCTTGGTAGGCCACCGGGCGGGGAGTTGGGGGGGCACACTGAGCAAGTACGAGAAATTGGCCCCGCTTCGCTGGGGTCGATTTGTCTTTTTTCGGGGCCGGTCAATATTGGATCAAACAAGGGGGGAAAGATCTGTTCCCTACCGAGACAACGGACACTCTCAACAGATTCTCCACGCGCTGGGCATACCTCTTCCGTGCGTCTTTATCGTGGCGGAAACAGAACAACAGGGAAAGACCCGGCCGACCCGCTTTTCTCCGTCAAGCTCGAAGGCGAGCCATACGAAAGTGAGTCGAATTCCGTTTCCGTTCGTCGGGGGGCTTTCGGGCCAGGTTGTCCCAGGGGGAAGGAGTCTAAATCAATGGACATGGAGGAACCATCATTGATGGATGTTGCACATGACACGAGAAATTCGACTCGACGGTCCGGCTCGGAGAGAAGTTGCTTACTCTCCGTCGGGAGAAGGTGCCAGATCCTCAAAGTAGAGTCTCGATCAGCCTAGTGCACCAACCACGTGCTACGGCGGGCACTCAAAGACCTGGCGAATGATGGCCCACCCCACCCGACGAGCGCTTATGTCATATGGGAACTCATGGCTGAAAAAAATCCTGATGGTTTTGAGGTACGGTAGGAATAATAAGAATCAAAGTCCAGGTTGGTTGGTGAGCCTAGTGATGGGAGACTATCTAGCTTGGTTCGGAGAGCACTTGTTGGGTTCAATATTTCTTTTTTTCGGAATTTCCCGGCCTCAATGCTGAACTATTGACCCTACTTGTTCGGATGGGTGTTCACCCCAAAGTGTTCTCGGACCGCATGCATACATCCGTCAGTAACTTAGTGCAACATGGCAAATTTCATTGAGAGGAATCAGACAAGAAAAGAAAAAGGGGTCCCCCAGTGTATTTGAGAGATTTCGGGTGTCCACATGAGTTCGTTGAGGTGTCTACACGCCTGCGGTCCTCTTTTCTATTCTGTCGAGAGTTCGGATTGCTCCACCTAATCAGGGGGTGGGGGGGTCACAGGGGGGGCTCCCCTATTCCGAAGAGGGCTCTTTGGTGGCTCGATTGAGATCTCGAGTCTCGCGTGGTCAAGAGAGTTGTAGATTCGTAGAACAGGAGAAGAGCGCTCCCCTCTCCTTGCCCCCCGTCAGCTCTTCTTTCTACAAAGCGGGGGCTGGCGGGCCCTCCGGGGGTCCCGGGTTGCTTTGGCTCCCCGGCTTTTTGGAAGCGCTGAAAAAGGCGACGATGAGCTCCCAGAAGCAACCAACCCGGGGTGAAGTACGCTCCCCACCCCGTGTTGCCCACGCTTGCTGCTCGCTCGCTGTCTACTAAACGAGCCTTCCTTTGATCAATAAGCCGCCCGGCCCGGGTATTCTAATGGGAACGTGGAGTCAAATCAATGAAGTGAACAGCCCAACCTCTTTGTTGGAAGCTTTGCCAGGAAGCTTCTACTTGCTTGTTTAAGCTTTGCTTCCCCCCAAACACAACAAACAACCTCGGAAAAAGCGGATCTTTGACCGCGGTCATAGGGGGGGTGAAGAAAGGATCTGATCGTAGATAGAGACTGAAACCAGTGCGCGGGGGTAGGGGCGGATGTAGCCAAGTGGATCAAGGCAGTGGATTGTGAATCCACCACGCGCGGGTTCAATCCCCGTCATTCGCCCATCAATAAATGGACCATTTGTGACGGAGACACAAGCCCGTCCGGCCCTGGCACGTTGGAGTACATTTTTTCTGAAAGAGTCAATTCATCTCGAGGGCGAGACGGGCTATTGGTATCCGACCTCTGATGATTTTGTAATTCGCATCGCCTACTTGCGGGAAGCACAAATGGAATGGCTGATCATTCATTGTATTCAGTTTGTTTTGAAGACCTCACGGAGCCGTTTTTTCCCCCGGATGAAGAGAAAATCTCCCAATCCGTGGTCATAGGCCAGCCGACGGGTGAGGCCGGAGTCTCGAATTCCCTACCTGCTGATTCAGAAGCAGTGCACGCAGAAAGAGAGAGTGAGGTTGGTCCGGGCGGAGACCAACAAGGCTCAGGAGGCGTTCCGGATGCAAGCACGCCCTTTGAGTCCCCGCGAGCCGGGATTAGGTAGCGCCGGCAGTTTCCGCCGCGAAAGGCTTCTCGCGGGCTTCTTTCATTCCCCTTTTTGGCCCCGGTTGACCCAAAACAAAAGAAGTCAGAAGGAATGGAACTACTGGGGAGTCGTCTGCGGGTCACACTTGGGCAAAGATGACGGACTTTGGAAGGGGAACACGAACCGATTTCCTCCCTTCCGGGTTCTTATTGAGCGGAGAGAAATGGTTGAGGAAAAAGTCCGCTTTCTATGGAGGGGATCGGTCCACAGTGGAAGGCTCCGCACCTGAGCCTCTTCCGACTCCGCGGAAGACGGGGGGAGGGAAGAGATGAAGTCCGTACCGTCCGTGGGGGATCCACAGCTGACGTGACTCCGTACCGACGCCTCCCTCCCCCTTCTTCTTTCTTCATTTTCATTACTCCACAATGTTCCGTCTGCTTTCCTTAACCAGCTGACCGGGAACTTCATGTACTTTCTTTCGTACTTGAGAGGGTAGGAACTTCGCCACTGGGCGCTTCGCCCCCCTTTTTTTTGATAAGGAACGGGACGGGGGGAAAGGGGGGTTGGTTTGGGGGGACGACCCGCCGAATGAACATCAGAAATCGCCTCCTTCGTTCTCCCTCACAAAAGAAAGAAATTTCGTATAGAAAGAAAACGAACCACTTCGCTTTGATGAGGAATTTCTTTTTGGTCCCTTTCGTCCAGTGGTTAGGACATCGTCTTTTCATGTCGAAGACACGGGTTCGATTCCCGTAAGGGATAGGTACTGGTTACCGGCCGGCGGTCTCATTGCTGAGTAATCGCTCGCCATCTGGCTGGAAAAGGTGGCCAGGAAGCTTCCTCTCTCCCAGCAAGCCCCGCCGGTGGGTCTTCTCAGTCAGGGAATTCCTTTCATTCTTCTCCCGCCGCTTCCTCGCCTCCATGCCTCTGCTTCCCCACTTTCTTGAAAGACAAAGCGGAGGCCTATCTTCGAGGATCGGTATTTGAATAGAACGCGCACTGTACTTTTTTCTTTCTTCCGTGCCCCCCCGACATGGAAGATTTGTTTCTGACGCCAACAAATTCATGCGTCAGTGAGGAAATGCAAACTTTTTTTCTCCTCTCTTCGATTTTCCCACGTAGTTCGTCGGTCAAACCAACGATTCTCTTCGTGAAGTCATAGAGAGAGTCTTTCTTTTTCTAGTATCACTTCTATAAATGCAATGAAAGAACCATCCCTTCCTCTTTTTTTGTTTGTCCTTGTCATACCGAAATCCAATGAGACCAAAAAGAGCCCCCTTCTATACCACTGGAGGGGGTGGGGTGAAGGGGCGGTTTACATACAACCGGGACAAAGTAGTTGATGATGGAATCTCAGAGGCATTCTTTTCATTTGGTAGATCCAAGTCCATGGCCTATTTTTGGTTCACTCGGAGCTTTGGCAATCACCGTTGGAGGTGTGATGTACATGCACTCATTTCAAGGGGGTGCAACACTTCTCAGTTTGGGCCTCATATTGATCCTATATACAATGTTCGTATGGTGGCGCGATGTTCTACGTGAATCCACGTTGGAAGGACATCATACAAAAGCTGTACAATTAGGACCTCGATATGGTTCTATTCTGTTCATAGTATCGGAGGTTATGTTCCTTTTTGCTCTTTTTCGGGCTTCTTCTCATTCTTCTTTGGCACCCACTGTAGAGATCGGAGGTATTTGGCCCCCAAAAGGGATTGGGACAGTGGTCTGCCTCAAGGTGGTTCGCCTTCTTTTTCTGCGATTGGGGTTGCCAGACTTTGTTTGGCTTCTCAGTGGATTTCTCACAGAATCCCTGTTGCCCCTTTCTCATATGATGATCCCCGTGGCTTCGGGCAGCTCCAACGGGGTGGACCTGGAACTACGCTTAGGCCCGGGGGCCACAGAGGAGGACATCAAACTCCGGCGGCTGCGGCAGTCCATTCCGCGGGCTTTCGCCCGGAGTCTCAAGACCTTATGTGAGAAATTCTGTCAGGAGAGTGGCGCCTGTGGGGTCTACTGTCGGAAAGGGGAAACTAACTGGGACTACCTGAGCACCGGGGAATGTCTCGCTAGCCACTTTTCGTATTCAGTGGCGGATAGCAGAACATTATCTGAACTTCTTCGTCTAATTCACGAAGGAGGGAGCTGCAGTTCCCTGGCGGAGTACCCGTTCTGGGAGTTTTTGGACCCTCGGCAAAATGATTACTCTCCAAAAAAGTAGAATCTCTCAATTGCATAAGAAGACTCCTGGAGAGTGACCGAATACGAAGTGTTGTGAGTTCCTGAAATACCGATACTGAGTGAGGAAGTTTCTAAATGAGATTGAGTGAAACGCGGACTGATCACATGTCCCTTTCGTTATTACAACCTTCTTTCTTTATGTCAAAGACCAGAATCCCCGCGCAAATGATCATTGGATCTCGGTTCTTCTTAACTGCGATGGCTATTCATTCAAGTCTTTGGGTAGCACCACCAGATCTCCAACAAGGTGGAAATTCTCGTATTCCGTATGTACATGTTCCTGCGGCTTGGATGAGTATAGTAGTTTATATCGCAACGGCTATAAACAGTTTCTTGTTCCCATTAACAAAACATCCCCTTTTTCTTCGCTCTTCCGGAACCGGTACAGAAATTGGTGCTTTTTCTACATTGTTGACCTTAGTGACTGGGGGCTTTCGGGGAAGACCCATGTGGGGTACCTTTCGGGTGTGGGATGCTCGTGGGACCTCTGTATTCATCTTGTTCCTTATTTACCTGGGTGCACTGTGTTTTCAAAAGCTTCCTGTCGAACCGGCTCCTATTTCAATCTGTGCTGGACCGATCGATATACCAATAATCAAGTCTCCAGTCAACTGGTGGAATACGCCGCATCAACCTGGGAGCATTAGCCGATCTGGTACATCAATACATCTTTCTATGCCCATTCCAATCTTGTCCAACTTTGCTAACTCCCCCTTCTCAACCCCCCTCCTCTTTGTTCTGGAAACACGTCTTCTTATTCCATCTTTTCCCGAATCCCCCTGGACGGAGAGGGTTGGTGTGGACTCCGACCCCCCCCGGGAGGGTCCGGGAGGGTTGGGGAGGACGAAAAACTGATTATAGAAGACGTCGGAGTCAATCCGTCACCTAGTTCACTCGCAGCGCTGCTTAGTCGTTCTAAATTGAGTAGAGGCGGGGAAATTCCAGTCAGTGTCAATCCATTGCGCCTAAAGCATCTCATCTTGACCCCATGATACCTATCAGTTCTATAAAGAAAAAGACACCACGGATCCCGAGTGACACCCGCGAGAAACTGATGCAATGAAGCGAGAGAGTGACTACAAGCCTGCCATTCTCATTCGCTGATGAAAAAGAAAAGGACTTTGGCGATGCGCGGAAAGGTTCACAAGTATACTCGAGACGAGGCGAATCAGGTCTCTGGCATAAGGCAATACTCATCACCTCATCGGGAGGTCATGACAATTGATGATTACGACAACTCCCTTCCTCTTGTTTTGGATATTACCCAAGTCACTCATGTTAAGGAACCACCGAAGTTGCGCAGAAGATGGAGCCGGCACTTTCACCAGTACGGGAGCTAGAGGAGAGAGAGTTTGAGCCTGCGACTTCCAACGATTTCTCTTTTTTTTCTAACCGCAGTAAGCAAGTAGAGCCGTTAAGGCAGCAGTGACAGGCGAGGGATAGAATATAAAAGAGAATTCCTTTCACGGCTAGGGGCTCGTGATAGAGTCTCTTTTCCGTTCCAGTTCCAGTCCTGACCGTCTTTGCGATTGAACTTTCCATCTCGACTCACGACGACTTTCAAGTCAAGGGGAGAAATCAATCTTCCGATAGGCAAGCGGTGATTAGTTGTTTCAATGTCTATGTCTTGAAAGAGGAATTGGAAAGTAAAGCTAACAAAAGAAAGTCTTTCTTCTTCTGGTCAGGTAGCAAGGTACGGGTAGGCAGTTCAGGTCATGGACTCGTGGTAGGCGAGTTTAGTGGAGAAAAGAATCTTCCCTTGCTTCTGGTTGCTTTGATCAGAGTCCAATCCTTATATTAGCTCGCACTCTTTCATGACTAAGCAAGTCAAGCTGCTTTGGATATCAATACGGATGGGGCATTCTATCTTTGTCTTTTGTTCCATCGGTGACTCCGTGGATGGTTCCAGAACCGCTAAGGCCTACATTACATGCAATAGTACCTAGAATGACTTCTGGACAAATATATAAAAGATCATTGGGCGTCCTTCCGTCCAAGCACGAGACTCTCATTTTATGGTGTGAACTCAATCACGGGATGGTGAATGAGACTCAGCCTATGCTGGCCTTATACTCGATCCACCCTTCAATAACCTAATTAGCCGGGCAGAAAGCCGATGATTTAGACGAGGCCCTTCCCTTTCACCCGAACAGCCAGATGAATTACAGGTCATAGCCCCCACCTCCGAATCCTTTGACGGGCACCAGGTCAGTCTACTCATCCATTTGTGGGTTGTCAACAGTGAGTTCTTCGCCTATCATTGGTCGACTTGAACCCTCTTCCTTCCCTCTAGTCCTAGAATCACTACCTCAAAAACCCTATGATGAGAAAGTCGTAGGCGAAAGCGGTTCACCCATACGAATGAAAAATGGGAGAGCCTACTTATCCATTTCAAGAGAGTTGCTACCTATATCTTCTGATTCATTTACTACAAGAAAGCCACTATTCCAAGCGCAGGTCCCCTACTTTTTTGATTCATCGCCTGCTCACTGAAGAATAGTGGGGAATCCCTATTGAGCTTCTGAAAGGGCTGAAGAGCTGCTACGGTGGGGGAATCGGACAACTCCATGGTTAACATAATTGCATAGGCCCAGAAGCCCAGGCAGCTCGGCATGGGAGGAAAGGAAGATCGCCGAACTCATGGTCGGCCGCTGAGCTTACTCAAAAATTCTCAGTTCAGACCCTGAACCGATAGTCCAACATCGTCCTATCCATCGCTGTGGATGTTCACCCGCCTATCCAAGGTGCATCAGCCTGCTCCTCGATCAAGCCTTGCTCATACTCTTCTTCGATAATCCCTTGCCCCTTCTCTGACTTCCCCACCTTTTGCCCTACCTCTCCGCCAGTACTGGACTCTCCGGGGAAGCAATCTGATCCCTCTCAAAATCTCTATCCTGGTGGTGACGGGCGATGAAGCGGGAACGAAGTCCAATCCATCTTCTGAACCAAGGAGTGAATCGGTACATAATGTAATCGATTCATCGGCGAAGAAAAGCCCAACTCTTCGATTCAAAGAAAAAGAGCTCGGAGATAGGAGGAGAATAAGACCAAAGCAACCAACTACCGAACCTTTGACAAGCGAGACATGGGAGTCTAGGTTTTGCGAGCTAGCCCGGAAAAGAGGCAAGCCAAAGGTGGAGGTCCCATCATTCACACCATGTGCTATCGGGCAACACCGTGGGTATTAGGGCATCACTCCCCTTGTTTCAGGCTCAGAGGCTGATGAATGAGGTGCTTCAAAAAGAAAGGTTAACCGGGCTTGGGATTGGTCAGGGACTCGTGCGGAATGCCTAATAGCGTAGCGAAATCTCTAAAAAAAAATGGCATATACATGAATCGAAAGACAGATTGCTCCTTCGATGAACTCGGCGACTGAGAGTACGACAGATTGAGTCCACCATTTGAGATTTTGTGAGTGATGGACGCATCAAAGACTTTCTATATGCTGGAAGAATAGCCACCCCTTTCTGTCATATCCTCAAATCTCAGTCCATTTCATGATATCCGAGAGGAGGAAGGAGCCTTGTACACCGGGTCAAGTCAGCCTACTTGCCTTCAACCCTTGACTCCATTGGGAAAAGACCAACTCCTCGATCAAAGCCCTCCACCCTCATCCTAGGTCCGTCCCCTTACCAATGGGAGCTAATCAGCTGACGAAAACTCCACTCTATCTCTCTCCTCTGATCCTGGCGACTCGATTTATGCAAGCTCACCTATTCCTGACCCCCTTCAACCCATCAATGGGCTCAATCCCATGCCCCCCAACTGCGCGCCCTTGACTCATCGAATCTCTCAACCGGGCGGAAAGCCAGCCTAGGAGAGGGGAAGAAGACTGAATCCGAGACTTCCGAGAGATTGATGGCCTCGGCCCTATACCTCTCAGTCGAGTGCTAATGCCCTCAGCCGCTACGGAGCAAAGCCAGCTACCGTACCCGCGAGTGGCTTTTGCTGGTCATAAAGAGAGGGAAAGAAGTTCCATTTCATGGCTTTCTGATTCTTTCGGAGGCGAGAAAGAGAACAGATAAACGAACTGAAAGGGATTGGGCTAGATAGGTGGCATCGGCCTATCCAACTACTTCTCGACCGGACCAGTTGATAGTCGACGTGGCGAGGATCGGCCGGCCAGTTCCTTCAATGATTTTTGACAAGCCTGAGAACCACCCGGGATCTACTTTGAGAAGGGCTATTACGGCTAAAAAAAAGGCTTGCTTGGATTACCTTAACCATTTGCGGGGGCTCATTGAATCGGTGACGAAGCGAATGCAACTAATGTGACGCGCCTGATAAAGAAAGCACTTTCAATGAGGCTTTCCGGCCCCTTGGTAGTTTGCTGAGGCCCCCACCTCGCCCAAGTGGTTCGTGCATACCTTGCTTCAGGGGGTTGGTTGGATCTGATATCCAAGCTAGAGAGAGGAGTGAGATACTAAAGAGAGGGGCTGGTGGACTCACTTTCTTGAAATGGAAGGAGTCGAGCTGTGGACGAGGAAGTGGCTCTATTGTCTGTTGCCGGCCAGTCAGCGATTAGGTAAGCGAGTGCGAGTCAGTCTGATGTCTCAGAGGTGGGAGCGAACCGAGGCTCCAGGTGATTGCAGCGAGTATAACAAAGATTTGAGGACCAGTGGCTACCCGACCCGAAGACAAGGGAAGGTTGGAAGGAAACTCAAGAAGCAAGCCTAGCCTAGCCCTGAAAGTGAGATATCGCTTGCGAAAAGCGTTCGCCCAAACAAAAAAGGTACCTGAACCTGATTTCTGGGCACAGACCAGTCCGTCCCTTTGAAGAGCATGAACCGATCCGATCTATCACGTCCCTCAGATTCGTGGGAAGAGATCAACTCAAGTCGTTCCCGGGCGAACGAAGGTCTGAATGTTGAGTGGCATTCGCTGGTATTTGCGGGAGCATTCTAGATGGCTTAATCAGAAGAGGTAGGTCAAGGATTTTCCAGGTCAAAAATTCCGGAAGGTCGGAGGTCGTTTATTCTTACTGACCATTAAGCAGATCGAAGAAGACTGCGCCCTTCCCAAGAGATTGAGGGAAAAGGTACTGCTTGCTCTTGAACGGGATTGATGGGTCTAATGCAGAAAGGTCATCAGCAAGGTTGTTGTCAGTCTGACCATAAAAGATTGGCACTAGGCACCAAATGCAGCCTGAAGTATAGGAGTCAGCCCTCCCCCCCTTATCATCATCCAGGCGAAGGTCCGTCAGGGCCATTACACGACCAATCGTTTGATTTCACTTCATCACATGAGTCAGGGAGGAAGCGGGGAACCTGGGCGGGTCCTGACACCGCCATCCGACGGAAACCTTTGGAAAGGCGATGAGTTGAGCTACCGAGAGCTTTGTACCCGGCTCCCCCCAACCTCATTAACGTTGTCAAACGAGGGGATACTTGGTTGCTATCGCTAGCAAACCATATGGGTGAAACCGGGTCATCATCAGTTTGAAGGAGACGTTTTCCTCCACAAAATTCACTTGGAAGGTCTTGTACCCCCAGCAACAACCGATTGAGCAAACTCTCGACCAAACATCACTGCCACTACTTCGGTCAGAAAGAGGAAGGGGAACCCATAGGTTGCCGACTGAAGATCGAAGCAGTGATAGTGCTTGCCGCCTTGCAACCTCATCAAAGGAGCCTCTTGCGCAAATGTCCCATCCATGGGAATCCGCCGGGGGACCGACATCAACCAGTCATGAAAGGGACGCAAAAGTCTCTGATTGAAGTAGTAGTTGCCAATCGCAAACAAGCGCCCTTTTCCTCCTCCTTCAAGAACCTGAACCATCCTACCTTTTGGGTCACCCTACTGCTTCTGGGGAGCATCAGGGTCAATATGAATAAGGCAATCATACAATGTATGTCAATCCTTGTGAGGATCGTACACCGTTCTCACCCTACTTATCCAAAGTCCACCCGGTCGGTCTTGATGGTAATGTCAAAGATGCTGCCTAAGAAAGAGCTGATCAAGCTCCGGCCCACTCATATTGCCAGACTGGCAAAAGTCCGAATAAGTGAATCACAGGATTTGATGACGGAAGGAGTAGGTGTCCATGAAACTGCCCTCACCCTTGAGTCCCAGGGGGATCATGAAAGTCCTACTCATCCGGCAATTCCGCTTTCCACCGGTTGCCCATTGAGGAGGACAGAGAATTTGCGGCTTTGATCGAGCTGCCAGACGTCCCCTTCACTGAGCTTGGACAAGTGGACCTTCACGGCCTTCTTCTTCGGTGGGTATACTCTGATTGAAGTAGGTATGTATGGTCCAGGTCAAAGGTGGATGCCATCCTTTTGGCTTGGTCATGATCTTGATGGTGAGCTCCTTCCCGGATGTACCCCAAACCTTTCTGCTTGTTGTCCTTTGTCACTGGGAGCGGGTTGATTATTCCTGGCTTCCTTTTGACCAGGCCGGTCCCTGGCAAAGCCAGCCAGGTCTATGCTTTGACTGCTCAGGCGCTGGGTATACAGATGGGAGATGAGAGATGGTGTCTTGATCGTACCTACCCTTCTGGCGGAGGGTCCCCGTAGACGACGAAGACACTTCCCGGAACTGAATGCACTGGTTGATGCGACCGCCTTGATGACTTCTCACCATTTTTGTTTAAGGATGCTTCAATATCCAGCACATAGAATTCGATTGGGACTACTGTAGGCCCGAACTTGATGTCCAACTGAATGAGGCCATGGACCGCCCTTTTTTCACTGTCATACGCAGCAATGGTCATGTCCGATGGGGTGGGTGAGACTTGACTCTGGGATGTCCAGATATCAATCGGAGCGTGGAACATGGGCAAACATTCAACCCCAGTATCGATCAGGGAGAGAGGAATGCTTGATTGAGAATCACCGTGACGTGTAGAGGAGCAGAACGTCCTACCGGCAAGAGCTCCCGTCCGGTCATAGTCCGAGAAGGTCAGGGACGGCGGAAAACTCCTTCCGTTCATCTGACAGGGTGATTGAGTCCGGTAGCCTTCCAGGTCCACTGTGAAGCAGATGCGAGCGCAGTTCCTGCCTGGAAAGTGGTCCCCCCCAACGATGTGATGTAGTGGATTTCTCAATTTCTTTCTCCAGAAGGGAAAGGAAGGGTAGTTTGACCCTGATCGGGACCTTGTGAAAGTTCTCTTTTCTAGGATCAAACTCTGGTTCCCACATTTGAAGTCTACCGGTCCCGGGTTCCGGGTGAGCAAGAATCGTAGATCACTCTCTCTCCGAATAGAGAGATCAAGCTTCCCTCTTCAAGCCAAATATCGCTCCAAACGTTGGTATTCGAGCCATCCCCGATGATGGATCTGAGAATATACCAAGGGCGCGGCACTATCTGCGAGCGTCGCCGGCTCGGCTCTCCTGATCGGTCTAGGGGAGGAAGTTGCTGACGCCGCAGGGCTGGGGGTCTAATATCATATATACACCGAGGAGAGTTGCCAAACAATCCCTTCTCACGGAAACCTTGTTGAAACCTTCCCTAGCTCCATGAACACATGCCTGTATGTGCCTGGTCTTGCTGTAGCAAATCTTTGAGTGACCTGCTCTTTCAGGGCTGGGAGTTGGGAATGGGGGATTTCCCCGAAGGGTGCACCAGGAGTGGGCATTTGGATTCCTGAAAGGAAGAGGAGTGCAATTTCTGGGTCGCAGCAATCTTTGAGAGAGTCGTATGTGTAGGAAACAAGTCCCGCCGGGTAGGCTTTTTCCGACTGACCCCCTACCAGAAGCATCCCTTTCTGCGCCAATGGATCCAGTAGGGAAGACATTTCCATAGTTTCCTGATCATGAAGAGAATCTTCCCTCCCTGGCCTCTTTCTCACTCGGTGGATTGTCTCTGCTCAACGAGACACAACCGGGTTTGGGGATGAATACACGGCAAGCACCGCAAGGCAAACCAATTCCATGGAAGGTTGAGGAATGAACACTCGAATAGAGGGGGGTTCATCCTTGACCTTTGAGGCCATTGAGAGTGAGAGCCCTCACCTTCGACTGATGGCTTTCCCAGACCACCAAGAGTATAGCCAGCCAATGTAGTAAGGCAAAGGCCCTGAGGATAATATCTCCTTATCCGGCGTACTGTGGATGACTAGGGTAGGGTTTCGTCGATCAGCGCCAGCCATTGTCAGGAGTGGAATGGCAGAGAGCCTTTCCTCATTCTTCCCCGGAGGGCCTGAAAGTCAGATTGCAGCTGGAACCCCAGCGGCTTGACAGCTTGGAGATCAGAGGGCGGAGGCAAAGCCCAACTCCTTGGGAATAAAGGGGAGCTTCCAGAGAATAGAGATTGGATTTGGAACGCTACTGCAAGACAGGAATGACATGTGGTCAACCCTCTCCGGAAGGAAGTTGCTGACGCCGAAGGCTAAGGAAGATTCCTCCCTTCAGGCCCATATCTTGAACTCAGAACAGGGGATGCTATACGAAGGAAGGTACACCGCAAAGGGAAGAGAAGAAGGCCTCAGAGATAGCGGCATCGGGCAGGACGTCAGAATGAGAAAGTAGACAGACTGGACACCTGAAAAGGGAAAGTGAGACGGGTTTACAGGAGATCCCAGAGTCTCGCTAGGAAAGGCTCTCTCTAGAAGGCCAACAAAGAGACCGAGTGGGTCTCCTCTTCTTCACCTGCACGACCCGCAGACTGATGATCTTTCCCCCCCTTTTCATGTACAAAGGTTTCTCCCCTTTGTTGTACATGAAAACTTGTCCTTCTCCCCATTGCAAAATCAGACGATCATGCATGGATGTGCCCCCATGACGTGAAGAAAATTCTTTGAGGTTCTTCCTATTTTTTTTCAGTTTTAGTGCAAAAAATTCTCTTTTTTTTTCCTGAAAAAATGGCACTTTTTTGTGACTTTTTCTCACTTTTTTGTTTCGAACGAATATACTCAATTTATGCCGCAAAAAATAGAGTACGCGGATGGCGGACGTTCATAGCTTATGCCGTGAAAAAAAAACCAAGACTAATGCTTTTGACTTTGTCATTTCATCCTTTGAATCCCAGGATCCCATTCTGCTGGACAGTCCCAGCTGTATCTCTGCTTGCTGTAGGCTCGCTTCTGGTGTTTGTGCAGTCCCCTCTTTCATTCATTTCCTGAGTGTGGGTGTGATCACTTTCTTCAGGTCATTCCATCTATGACTCGGCTTCCTTTCGAGTATTGGCCTTAATAGTCAAGGCGCGGGATGCGGGTTTGCATCATGGTGGATTTCTGGCGCCCTCCATATCTGCAAGGGCCATGCGGCGTAATCGGGGCATTTGCTTTTCGGGCTTCTAAAAATGGTGAACGGCCTCAAATGGCTGAGGCAGCTGGGTATATAGAAGGAGGGCTGTGGCCCAGTCAAGCCTATCTCGCGTGTTTTGAGCGCCCTTTCTTTGAATCTTGTCAATGATCGTTACAGATATGAACTGAGTGCCATTTGATGAGTCAGATCGAACAAAGGAGAGGGATATGGAAAGGATGAAATAATGAAAGAGGAAGTCATTGCTAGTAGGGAAGACTTGTTACGATCCATTGGTTCATATAGAATCCATGTCCTAGGTCTATCAAAAAACATTCTTTTCGCTAAGCGTATATAATAAAATAGAGTGAAACGGTCCACCCCGAAACAAAGGGAGTACTAACGGACAGCTGAGTCCTCTCCGAACCGCAGGAGATAGTTGCCCATCATACGGCTCACCAACTTCACTTGCCTCTCAGGGGGGCTCGCTCCGGGCAGGTTCGGATCACTGACAATACACGGCTCTACGAGGTGGTGAGGAGCTCATACCGGAGGCTTTGTTTTTTCGAAAAAGCTTTCTTTTCGACTGGGAAATGTGAGTCTGTTTTGTCCACTTTCTCCATCCTCCTTGGAAAGCCCCAAAGGAGCTTCTGATTTTCTTCTTTTCCATCTCTGCCCCGCAGGGACTCGTCTGATGAAGGTGGACAGAGACCTCTGTAGAGAATGAAGGCCTTCCCTCTTCCTCTCGACGAGTGCTTCTCGAGGCTCCACTCTCCCCCCTGAAGGAGGAAGGCTCTGGGCTGAGATGGGGATAAGGAGTCAGGATTGAAGCCCCCCAACGTTCTGACAGACACTGGGCAGGGGTGGGATCCGTCAATGTGTAGAGCCAAGTGTAGTGTGGTGTAGTAGTAGGCACCGTCCCGGCCCCTTCCCGTCCCCTGTATCACTCCAGTGCTTCGGGTACTACGGACCCTCTGCCATCCACTGCAGCAGAGCAGGGGGGCTCTGGGAGGGCTAAGCGCAGTCCTTTGAATCAAAGGTGGAATGCAATCTAAATAGATTTTTGTTTAGTCCGTTCTATTCATATAGAAAGATATATGTAGCAAGAAGCCCCAAATCCTTGATTTGGCCGGGAAAGACTGCACTGCTTTGGGCCCAGGAAGCGAAGGGAATGAGCTCGGCTGCTTCTCCTCCACACTTGATTTTTCTCCGTGCCCGTTCCGCATGCGCGCTTCGCGCGCCATTGGCGCTTTGCTCTCCTCTGATTTCTTCATTGGACGGTTCGGATGGACTTCGCCGTTCTTTCCCAAAAAAAATGGAAAGGGCTGTATCACATCGAGATGTCGATTCGTTTTCCGCCCCAAATGAGATGGGGAATTTCCTCTGTCCCCCCCTCTTGATGAATCGAGGCCCCGGCTCGCGTCGTTCCAACAACCGACGGGGAACACCTCAGTATACGATCGCGCGCAGTAACTGGGAGTCCTCTCCCACTGGAGGCCAACTTCAATTCACCAAACCCAGGTTCATCTCGTGTAGTGATTGTGGACTTGTACAAGGATATTGAGTAGACGGTTGATGTATCAGACTCGACCCTGTCTTTCGTAGCATGCATTCCCATCCGTGTCGCAACGGATTCGGTAAGCTACGTGTCCGGTGCACGGAAAACATCGGTCCCCCAACCATCACTCATGGCAACCTTCCGGCCGCCCAACGACCTATAACGCTAGTCACTACTCCCACTGGGGCTAGGAAGTAAGCCCCACAACCCAAAGCGGCGAAGAACAAATAGAATTTGCTACAAAAGCCGGCTAACGGGGGTATTCCTGCGTATGAGAACATTGTAATGGAGAAGGTCAGGGCCAAAATAGGATTCGTTTTGGCTAGAGCGCCCAAATCTGCTATATATTTGACACGGGTTTGCCGTAATGCTGGAACTATGGCGAATGCATTTATCGTCATTGATGCATAAATAAAGATACCAATTAGTAGTGATTGAATTCCTTCTATGGTTCCACATGAGAAACCAATACAAATATAACCTACATGTCCAATCGAACTATAAGCTAGAGGTCTTTTTACTTTCGTTTGGGCCATGGCGGCCAGTGCTCCTAAGATCATAGAAGCAATGCTGCAGAAAAAGAGGATTTGTTGCAATGTACCGACAGGGGAACCCACAATAGAAAGACGTGACATATTTGCAAAAATAGAGATTTTAGGCGCAATAGAAAGGAATGCTGTCACCGGGGTGGGTGAACCCTCATAGATATCAGGTGCCCACATATAATGAGTCAAAATACCGGGGCTCGGGGGCCGGGGGGGGGGGGGGGTTCCTCGGGGCTCGAGAGATGGAATATACCGGGCCCCACAAGTTGTGAATTCGCCGCTGGGTAATTCACACAAAAGGGAACGAGGAATGATCAACGAAACGAAAAAAGTGCTCTCTGAACCGAACGTGAAAGTTGTTTTCCATCAGACGGCTGTTCCCGTAACTCCACTCTCGACTTGGATTATATATCCAAAAGGGTCCGCTCTCGGCCATTCCACACGCTGCCGGGAAGAGGCGTGGTTATCTGAAGTGGATTCTCTCTTTTGTAGTAGTAGATGCCGAACCTGCTGCTCAGTGGGCGGGCGCAGCAGCTACATGGACCCCTTCCTTTCTGTTGTTGCCAGCGCTTTCCCGGGCCGAGCCGGAATTCTTGATCATCAAAGGGCAGGCAAAGCCCGAAGGAAGGCTGCGCAATAGGCCATCCTCGGCCTTCTTCGTTTTCGATGAAAAAGAAAAAGAGCCCTCCCCTCCCCCACCCCCCCTTCGTCGAGCCTTTCCGTCGGGGGGTGTCGGGAAGCATTCCCTGGTATGAACTTTGGAGGGGTGGTTGTCGGTTTGAAGCAGGGGAAAAAACATGATGGGAAGGGCCCGGCAATAAACAAGAAAGGGCATGCGTTCAATAAAAAAAAAGCCTCTAGGAAGCTGCGGGGATGACAAAAAGAGGGCGCTTTCCTGTGTTGCGCTGAAAAAAGGACCAGACGGCCGGCTTCTCTGGGATTTCTTCCTCCCGCGCCCGTCGCCGCCCGGCCCGCGTCCAAGGGGAAGAGGGGCAAAGCGGGAAAAGACAGAGGGAGGGGACGAAAGCTTGCTCGAAAAGGTATGGGGGGGAACCGGGGGAAGGTGTCGTGGGGATCGACGGAATCCATCCATCAACCCGGAAACGAAGTGCGTTCCCTTTCGTCAAGTGGGGGAGGAATGCCGGCATACGAACCACTTGGGGTTTGCCTCCAACTCTTTTTGGAACAAAGCAGACGAAGTAGGCTGAATGGAAAAAAGAAAGGGACAAGGGCGGTCGTCGCTTGGCGCGAAGGCTGCTGGTTCGGGGGTAGGGTACGGTACTAAAGGTCCTCGGACTTCCAGGCGGTTTTTCTTTGGGGGGATGTGAACCCGTCGGATCTCGCCAATACAGCCTCCTATAGTTTTCGTTACCGAGATATCTTGTATTTTTTCCCAGGGATTTCTTGGGTAATCAGCTCCCATGCTGCAAACATCCCCCGCAAAGTGCTTTTCTTTCTTTCCTCGTGGGCAGGAAGCACACCAGCAGCGTGCGTTGCGTGATTCCACTGTGTTTTTTGCACGTCGGCTGGGTGGACAGTTGACCGGAAGAGGAATTCGATTCGCCCGGCCAGCAGGCGGGCGGCGTGCTTATCTTGTGTGACAACACTACAGAGCGAGTGGCTCTTCTAGTCGGGCAGCTATGTGACAACACTCCATACAAAGCGGCGCTTTTGTGTAACATGCTACGGTCTCAACGCTCTTACGAGGTAGTGATTAGTTTCAAGCGCTCTCAGCCCGGCCCGCGCGCAGTTAGGAAGATTGGCCGCAATCTGAGCGGTACCACCCATCCTACCCTACCATCTATAGGTGGCCGTCCGTCCTACAGCCGCCCGAAGAGGAACTGCAGTGATCTTGAATAGGGATCCTACAGCAATAGATAGAATCCCCATAAAAATACCACTAGATCGAGCACTAGTGATTTCGTATCCGGTCAAAATCTTGGCTAATTGATCAAAGTGGGTAGCTCCAGTGGACCCATAGATCATGGAACAAATAGGGTGGGTAGGCCCAACCACCAAAAAACACGTATAGACGCGAACCCCCCTCGTTACCGTACGTGCGACTCTCACCGCATACGGCTCGCACAAAGACTCCGCCATCCATCCCGAGCTTTTTCTTCCACCTCTCCAATCCCGTCGCGTTCCCCAGCTTCAAAAGGGCGCGGGATTCAAAACTACAGGTCGGGCCCGCCCCCCCCCGACAGCCCCTCCTTCCGACAAGCCTGACGTACTTTTGCTGGGTGGGCGCTTCCTTCGCCTATCGTATGTATCATCGGTAGGCGTCGGCTTCGTCCCGAACCCAGGGGGCATTCTGGCGCGCGCATGCGTGTAGGAATGCCGACTACAGATCCCCCCGACGCCAGAGGCGACTCGCTTCGGTGCTCGTTGGGATTGAAGAGGGATGGGGAATCGTACCGATCGGGGAAGTTCGAAAACCTCTCTACTCCACATACAATACAATTTCACTTCACGGCACGGCCACAAAAAAGAAAGAGCTTCGCTCGGTGGGCCTTCCCACGCTGACGAATGCGTCCTTTCTCTTCTCGGGAGTCGGAGAAAAGTGGGAGAGGCAGGATTCGAACCTACGTAGAAAACCTTCAACAGATTTACAGTCTGCCGCTTTTGACCACTCGGCCACTCTCCCCTTCCCGGAAGAAGCCCCCCTCAATGGGTTGATGAAGAAGAAGGATGGCGGCCTTCGTTCTTCTCCAGAAGATTGAAGGGAACTCCACTCTCCGAGGCGCGTTCTGGATTGGTTTGGCTTCCATTTACTGTGACGCCGTCAATCGTATTCTTGAAAGCAAGGGGTCGAGGCTTCTACTGAAAGCGGATACCTCGTCAGCCTCCTACCCGAACCCCATCTCCCCTCCTTCGTCGCTTCTGTCCCAGCAACCGAACGAGACGGAATCCAAGCGAGTGAATGAACGAGGAAGGGCTTTGTCAAGAGCAAAGTCCCCTAAAAAACACTACCCGGAAGAGGACATGTTTGATTCCCTTCCCATGTTCCGGAGAAGCCAAGCCATCAAAAGGCGAGCAGCAAGCGTAGGCTTTGACTGAGGGGTGGGCGATCCCGCGGGCGTTTTCAGGCTCCGCGCTCCCGCGCGCGTACTCTTCTTCCCTCAATGAAACCGAAAGAAAAGCCTTGCCGGAAGGGAAGTACGAGACGCATGTTTTCTTGACGGAGTCCATAATCAAAAAGGAAATCGGATCTACAATCATTCCCCCGCCCGTGAAACTCTTTCATTTCATAGAGGTTCATTCTTCTCCTCCACCGCATTTCCTATTTCTTTGTCCCCTGGACTGGACCTATGATGTGGATTCTGTCTCCTCCGTCTCCCCGCTGTTCCCAAGGACTAGCAGAATCGAAATAGCGAAATTCTTGGGTCATCTCAATGGGTTCAGAAACCACACGTTTCTCTGGATCATCATAGCGTACTTCCACATATCCACTCAGAGGAAAGTCTTTTCGTAATGGATGACCCTCGAAACCATAATCAGTTGATATACGGCGTAGATCCGGATGATTGATGGAAGAAACACCAGACATATCCCATACTTCTCGCTCCCACCGGCCGGCTGATGGAAATGGACTGACTACCGGAGATATTCGTGTTACTTCGTCTGCACTTGTTTGTACACGAATGCGTGAGTTATACCGAGTACTCAGTAAATTATGGACCACTTCAAATCTTCGTTTTCGAGAGGGATAATCAACTCCGCAAATATCGATCGAAACTTGAACCCGTGTATAGGTATGAAATTTGAGAAAGCACAACAATGGAAATGGGTAGTCCGTATTGGTATCAGATCTATTCCCATGTTCCGATCTTTCCATTTTATGTATCCATTTCTTGGGCAAAGTCTCCCAACTATATTGGAAAATAGATTGGTTATCCATAAATATAAATCAAGCATTTGTCTTCCGCTTCTTGCTCTCAAAGTTCAGAAAGACTTGTAGGAAATCGCCGGTTGGGTTGGTCCGACCAAGAAAGGCGTGGGAGTGGAGAGCGTCGGGCCGAGTGAAGTCAAGACTGTCCCCCTATCAAGATCCCTCACTGCACACTTTCTATAGTTCTGTATCCATGAGAGGCTGCATGCTCAATTCCTGAATCGGGTATAGAACCCGAGCGAGGGATGCTTGGTTACAATTCCGAATCCTCCCAACTATGTTTGAGGGGGGGATAGAATAGAAGCTTTGATTTTCGTGCTTGCTTGGTACGCTTGCATGGCGAAAAGGAGCATTGGAATGTCCGCTCCTTTTTGAATAGGGAGAAAAAAAAGAAAGAAAATCAGCTCAAAAAACCCAACAAAAAAAATGTCAGTGATTTTCCCCCCATCGAATGATCTTTCGACTCCGTCAAGACTCTCCAGTTTATGGCCGCCTCTATATGCATTGCTTCATTTTTCTTTCAACCTAAACGCGATTCTACTTTTCTATTCCTGGACTGGTACCAAGATCGAGTCCTAGGCAAGCCGACCGGAGTTTCACAGCAAAAATCACAATGAAAATGGCTCCTTCTTTAGAAAAAGACAAATGCCTGAACAAAAATCTTTCCCCTCCCTGGGAGCCTATACTATTACAGTACAGGAGGGATGTTCATTCACGATTCCTATACGTTCGGGGAGTCGATAAGCGGAGTCCTGTGTGGATGTCTATTTGCCGGGCTGCCCACCTAAACCAGAGGCATTCCCCAATAATGAAACTTCATGACGAAGGTCTCTCGAGAAAGATATGAGGAGGACAGGCGATGTTTTACTACCAATCACGGCCTTTCATGTTTTTCGCAGTACTCATACTGGAAATTACGATCAAGGATGACTCTATCAATCGCCATCTACTTTATATATGCCTTCTGAAGCATTTTCCAAAGAAAAGAGTGGAGTATCTTACCAGGGGAATCAGGCTGGATGTTTTTGTACGGAATCAAAAACAGCGGGTCAATCTTCAACAATTTCCTCGTCAATGTCCAAGAAAAATCCCCATGAAAATGTGGGAGAGATAAAGAAGAGACAGAAAAAGACGACGACCCGCAGCTTTCGCTCATCCTTTCGTTCCTCTCAACAAAGCTTCCAACAACCCGGGAATCCCTATCCAACTCTCCTTTCTTGACCTCCAAGATCAGTCGAGCCTACCTACTCCCTCAACCTATCGGTCTTCGTCCCTCTCCTTTCAGTCGATCCTGCTCGTGATCCATAAGCACCAGTATAAGCTATAGCATATCCAGAAGCCGATACCAACTGCAGTAGAGAAAGACCCCCACGGAGAGAGGCATATCCGCCGATGAGGGAGCTGTACCGACAGCACCAGTAGCATCCCTTCCAGGCGTACTAAGTGGGAGGGCCGAGAGCCACCACCAGGGCCTAGTTCTCAGAAAGGTCCCATACCGAGCCTAAAAATGATGGGCATGATCCATAGCCGATGTTGGCTAGAAGTAGTCTCTTTTTAAGCTACTACACCCCTGACACTTGAATATCGATATTGAGTTCCATATCCTGTTACATACAGAGACTCCAGGTGTAGGGACAGATCAAGAGCCATTTCATCGAGATCGAGTAGCTATAGCAGATCCATTTAGAGATCGGCGTTCCAGGTACACCTATTTGAGTAGCAACTGCCCCTGAGGTACAAAACCCACTTGAGTTGATGTGCCCCGATCAATTCGGTGATGGGCAATGCAATGCGTTCGTGTGGTTCCGTGAGCCGCTGGTCCATCAACTGAGCTCAAACAAGGTCTTGATCTGAGAAAGGAGCTCGATCGTCGAACTGGATATGGAGACAACTGCGCCCGGATCGGATCGAATAAAGGACCAAGCTGTAGTCGAGTCCTATCCCTACCCCGGTGACTCTATGCCCCTTTATCCGTCCAGCCAACCAAAGAGGTCATATATATTGACGACCGACAACTCAAAATGACTGACTTGTATGAGAGGCAAGCATACTCGCCAGCGGCGAAACATAAGAAGTCAAAACCTATTTCAGAACGAGTTGCCCTAATTGACCCACCATAGGGGAAGGGGGTAGCGGCGTCAGAGGCGGAGATAGGCCGTATAATCCCCACCTTGTTTTTTGCCCGGATCAAAATGCCTAACCAATTTGTAATCGAGCATCAAATTGGAAGGACAAAGTACTTTTGCGAGGCATCCACCATGCAATCGAATAAGTGGCTATCACTAACTACCTCAAACTATACCTACTATTCGCTTATTTACCCGCGGGGTAGCAAGCATCATTGGCCCATGAATGAGGGGGATGAAATGGGTTTTGGACTTCTTTTTGACCTGGGAAACTATACGGGCATATGGCTTTCTAGAGAAAGAGAGACTGATCCCATAATATGCACAGAGGATGTCTTTGAATCCCCTATGCATCCTGGAGGCAAATGACTCATATTAGAAATGCTGGATCTTCGAATTCTCTACGTTTCCCAGTCACGGTATATATTGTATTGCAATGATTGAGAAAGAGGGTCCCTGATTCTAGTCTAAAAAAGTATGGATTTTCTTGGTGCGGGTGAGACTCTTTTCTTGTCTATGATCCTGATATCGACGGCGAAGTATGGTTGGACAGGTTGTGGGCGTCAGGCGGATGGTGTTAAGGAAAGGATAAGGAAGAGGGTCTCATATGAGGAGATACAAACCATTCTATAGGCCAGAGAATCCAGCTGAAAAAATGGCAGGAGCCCAGAGCCTAGGTCCATTTTGAGGAGGGAAGATGACTGAATCCGGTTTCATCCTTTAGTTGACTCGCGCCAAGACTTTTGCTTTTTTCTCGGGATGAGAGATTGGACCATGACCTCGACGCCTTGGAAGCTGATGCCGGTGAAGAAACTGAGATGTTGACCGATACCTATCAGTCGCTCCCTAGTCCCCGAGTGACACTAAGCGACGTTTCCATTCCAAATCCATTTTCTTTTTGTCATTTCAAGAGAAGCGTATGGAAAGAGATGTTGGGCGCTGCTGTACAACCTTCTGTACGGGCCCTTGCCCTACCGAGCTTCGGCATCGGAGCGGGGGAGCGGTCGCAAGAGAAAAACAATGCGAGTGGATGCGAGGGGAGGGCTGGCCTAGCTGCGGATGAAAGAACAACCCGTCGGGAGTATTTCCGGTCACCCCTATATGCTTCAAGCTGAGACCATGACTCTACTTGCAGCATATCAATGCTTAAAGTCAGTAAGCAGAGCCCGACAACTAGAGCTCCTAAGCAAACTTCCCAGCCAGTCAGATCAAGGGCCTGCGTGTCTAACTTCAACTCACTGCCCAATAATGACTCTAGCTAAGTTCCCGCGAAGGTCAGAAATGAGCTTCGAATAGGGTTAGGAGAACATACTCCGGATATGTCAGACAGATGAAAGGGAAGAAGCGTCGATTCCATAGATAGATTATACTAGCTTGAATGTCTTTATTCATGGCTTCATCTTGGTTTTGTTAAGACATTCCGAGTTGTGGTATGCCGTTCTGGTGTGCTCTGGTGAGTAGGAGTTTGATATACGTTCTTTCTCTCTGGGAGTAGACGATATGGTCAGCGTGGTCACCATCTCTGTAGTAGAGTCAGGTGTGACCATGTAACCGCGTCTGTGTTCTCCACTGTAGAGGAAGAAGTGTATTAGTACTCTGTTCTCCTGGAGTAGGTATTCCCACCACTCTTTCTTTCTGGAGAAGGAGGGTTGACCATGAACCCCATCTCTGTAGTAGAGAAAGGTGTACTGACTTGCTTGATGTACGTCATTGTAGTAGTCCTTTTCTCTGTGTAAGAGCATTGACCCGGAGTGTAGCTCGTTTCTTCCATTGGACTCAGTCTTCAGTGTGTGTACCGAAGCAAAGTACCCCATAGCTCTGTTTGGAGTAGGGGAGTCCGGTTAGCCTTTCTCAGTTCTCCACGTAGACTGAGAAGTGGTAGTGTACTTTCGGAGTGTGAGCATCAGTCAGTCAGCACCGCTCTCAGGGAAGGCTACGGACATGTGATGAGCCCGAGCTCCATAAGAGCGTTCAGGTCTTGGTAGCAGTGCCCTGCCTCGTCTCGTCTCATGTCATTATCAGAAGGGCTGGTTGCGCAAAGTGGTTCGCGACTGACTACATCAAGGGCCTTCTTTCGTCGGAGTCCTCTCCTCAGCGGTTGGTATGTACATGCACCGGAACCCTACTTAGTGATGGTGCCTGCCCCTACTGCCTACTTGTAGCGACAGCTTTCAATCTCCCACTTCTGACACAGCGCCCTCAAGACGCGTGGGGAGACGTGCGTCATAAACGGGCTCGGGCGACGGATCAATAGTCGACTCCGGGTGGGTAGGCCGACAGTGGAATGAGGAGGCGGCGACCTTTCCGCACATCTTGTTCCTCATACGTAGCCATCTGCAGAAGATGTCTCGCGCCTTTCTTCAAAAAATGAAAAGAAGAGGCTGAAGCCAGTCCCACGAAAAGGAGGAATAGGAAGTAGAGCTCCATGAACCATGAGAATGAAATGTGAGCCTACGACGGTATCAGCCACAAGGCGGAAGCAGACCCCGAGCCGGTACGGAGACTCCCCCGGAGACATCAGTCGGAACGGACAAGCAAATGCAAAAGAGTGAACCGGTGATCCGGATTCAAAACGGAAAAGCAGGAATGGAGAAGAGTCAGCACTCTTTCTCCGCAGGGGTCGGAAATTCCACTGCCGCGCTGCTCCTCGAACAAAGGAAAAAGCATCAGCGGCGATTGACTCTTCTTTCGATTCGAATCACACTCTACTCATCTTTTTGATTCACTCCCTCTTGTCTTCTTTGATCGGCTTTCTACTTGACAGGCCCTCGGTCAACCCGGGTTGGCCTCTCTCGAGTTTGAGAAGGAAAGAAAAGTACCAGCACAACAAGGGAAGCTGCTACTGTCACTTAGTCCTCTTTTTCTTGGACTGAAGAATTGACTGACAAAGACCTTGAGTGCTTAGCGCGGAGAAAGAACACAGGTCACAACCTCCCTTCGGATCAAGGGCTTGGATTCTGAGTTCCGAGGGCTCTCTCTCTTCCCCTTTGATTCGGTCGGCCAATGCAGGGATTTCGTGGAGGGAAAACCTCAACTTTTCTTCTTCCCGAGACAAAGCAGCTCCGCGGGTAGGGGAGGGTCTGGGCTTGAGGGAACCCCGTAGGGAGAGGGTCTTTTTGCTTTCGTTTGAAAGAAAGTGTGGGCGATCAATGGTGGGTGTGGCGTCCACAAAGAAAGTCAAGTCTAAAGGTCTTCGACCCCTTCCAATCCTCAGCGGTACGATTGAAGCATGAGAATCTTCCCGAGTGCGTTTGCGCGGGAGATCTCTTTCCTGCCTTCTTCCCAAACTGTGAAAAAGCATGGACAAGACTTTCTTTCAAACTGAGATTCCAAGACAAAGGCCAGAGTGTATGTGGGTGGCTGCTGGAACTCATCCATCCCATCGATTCAGTCCAGTCTCTTTTTGAGGAAAGGGAATGTGGAAAGGTTGAGTCCTTTATTGGGGAAATCCGAAGCGAAGGAAAGGGGGAAGTGAGTTCTGTGAAGGCAAAAAGAAAGTGGATGTGCGGGCGTCCACAACGGTTCGGCGAGTAAACACACTTCTTCCTCCACTTCCAAATTTCCCAAACCACAACCATTTCATACATTGCAGGTAGCCATAAGGCTTGGTTGGGCAGGCCCCTTGGAACCAGTCTGACAGAGCTTCAGCAATGTTGTCGTATTGGTGTCTAGGAAGTAGGAACACATTGCTGAAGTCATCCCATAGGTAATAAGCAAAATCGCCATGAAGGAAGAGGTGGTTTGAAGTCTCTACCCTGGGGTTCAGGCAGCTGCAGCACTTGGACGCCATGTGAATGCCCAGACGCTGAACGTTGGTATCAATTGGGATTGCATTCCTGAGGAGCTTCCAGCAGAAACAGGATACCTGAGTAGGGAGCCTTTTCAACCATACTTTCGAGTAGATAGAATTCGCTGTATGACCGCCCCCGAAGTGCATTCCATGCGGACTTGACCGAGAACATTCCTGATTGGTCATAGGACCAGACAGGAATGTCTTTCTGCTGAGGGTCCAGGATTGGGAGAAGTTCTACCGTATTGGCCAACTCTATAGGGAGGAGCTCGTGCAACAACTCAGAGTTCCAGGATCCTTCCACATGAGTAGCCTCGCTTAATAACAGGTTTTTGGTAGGAACCGCAGCCCACTCTTCGTCAGATAGCAATGATTTTCAAGGAGCTTCCCCAATCCAGGTATCATACCAAAAGAAGATATTCCCAGCACTGGCCTGTGCGCCCCCCACTCCAGACATGCATTCATCGTCTAGAGGTGCTTCTACTATTGTGTGTGATTGTCGGACCATCGTCTTCGGAGCCATTACCGGATGCCGCCACCGTACGAGGGTGGTTAGATGAAGTTTTTCGCCTGCCTGAGCCTACTCCTGATCGGCCCTTCCGGGATGAATGGCTGCCTGCCAATGCAAGGCAGGTCATGCACCGTCTGCTGCAACGAGCCTCTTTGGCAGACGTTCTGGATGACCACAATCATATTCAGGCCTGTGAGGTGTGCGCCGCGTTGTACGAGGAATTCCCCCATTGGTCGAGCGCTTGGGCGTCTTCAAGCTCTCTGGGCTCGTCGAGATGAGATCCGCACCCTCCTCTCACGCTGTGCGTATGACAGGAGCATAGTGCATTCTGTCTCCCAGGACGTGGCCAGAGCCAAGGCCACTGCTAATGACATCTCTGTGCAACTCGCCGAGACTCAGTAGACTCGGCGAATGATTGACGGGCGTATCACCCAGCTGGAGAGGAGATCAAGCGTCTGCATGGTTCCCTCGACTCACCTCCAAGAACGTCAGAGGTCGAGCAGGACCTCTTCCAAAAAGCCAAGGAGGCTCAGGTCAGTGCTTCCAGCCTTCCTGAGCGGCTAAGTGCTTGTAATGTGGCTCTCCGGCTGCTGGATATCGAGCCACAGATTGTTGCTTTGGAGGCTGAGTGGGAAAATGTGAAGGGAGTGCTCCTGGCTCAATGGCTGAACCTCTTTTCCTTCTTTTGCGAAACACAATCTTATCCTTTCGTTTACTCTATGTGTCAGACTTTGCTTATGTAGGCGGCTCCGATACAGGCTTGCCCCCTCGCTACACGGCCGGCCTAGAAGAGGTGAGCCTAGTCCTATAGCCTATGCTAAGCTGGGCGAGCTAGCAACACCAGTAGCAGCGTATCCGCAGGCGAAGGGGCAGCACCGTTCAACCATCCATATAGCGGCATCTAGGCACCTAGAGCAGCCGGGCAGCACTAGCACCAGAAACTCACTCGCTTTCATTCTGGATTACCAAGCGCTTTCTCACTTTGCCTTTCTTAGATTAGTAACTAAGCCAGCATAAAGTGACTAAGCGGCAGCTTTCTTTGGCATACAGCACTGTGTATGACTTAGGTCACACGTCAGTTACCACGGCACTCTTTGTCTTCAATTCAGCCTTTCTCGGTATATAGTCCGTATCTGTACTCGCAGTGGGAACTCAGGGTTCCAAACCTGACTCGGTAGGTGCACTCACTACAGGAGCTGTAGCGTGACAAACTCGTTGTACGGACGGTCACACTCACAGCGCTTCGCTTCACTTGCTTTCCGGACCCGGCGGGAGTGTACCCTATCGTTTCCTTTCAGTCGAGTGGGCCTGACGTTTTGCTTGCTTGGCTCCCTGTCCGCTTGCTTTCATGTACATCTTCCTCTCTCCTGGCTTGCAGAGTTGTCTTTCCCGTGTTCCCGCTCTGGACAACCCGAATGGAGACTCGAATGACCGTTCGCTCGGCTAGCTCCTTGAGTGGAACCGAGCTTGCAAAGCGGCGTTCAAGCGCTTAGCCGTCCCGAGCATCAAGGTTGTGTTAACTTCCTCTGTCGGCACTCTGAAAGGTCTTCTTGATAATGTTAATAAGCGGGGTTCGGACCAAATACTTGGGGTTTCAGGGAAGAAGGCCTGATGCGTGTGTGCGCGTGTACCGAAATCAATGTGTTCTATGGCCTCGGAAAGGGCTGAAGCGACAACGCTTTCTCTGACGATATTAAGGGGAAGCGTAGGCCCCGCCGCTTGAGGGAAAGAGGCCTTGTCCAGTCCGGTTCAATTTGAGATGTCAATCCTTCACTTCAGTCCATGCTTTCTGAAGCTGGTCAAACCTTTCTAATGAGAACATGTCCTAGGTCTACTGGTACGTCTGGATGTAATACGCAGGCAATAGCTATGTCCAGGTAGCAGCTTCAGAAAGGTTTGTATGCTGCTTGATTTCACTTTCCTCTTTTCTTTTTGTGTTGTGACAAAAAGATTGGAAGCCGTCTGCCTCCGAACCGGGAGGAACAAATGCGAGGGAGGTCATCACGCTGGCATGGGATGGAAGGAAAGTGGGATCGATCGGCCCTATCGCTATTCAACCTTGATCGAGCCCGGGTATCATTGCATTATACGCTGCCGAGTTGAATGGCATATTATCTGCGTCGGGAAAGGGGCGAAAAGTGATGAACAGCCGCAAAGAAGCGCTAAGCCACTAACAAAGATAGGTTTGCAAGAAGGCTGGTGCGAGGGAGGGGGGCCGGTCAAGAAATCCGGGTCAATGTCATTCACTTTTGGCCAAGCGGGAATGGAGAGCGAAAGCAGGCATAAGAGAAGGAGAGATGTCTCGTCAGTTGCAGAAGGTAGCACTCCCTGTGAAATGAAAGGGAAAAAGGCTTTCCCTGAAAGAAGAAAGGAGCAAGCCAGATCTTCTAAAGGAGAGGATCGGAAGTGAAAGAGGCTCAAGCACTAGCTAGAGAGGGCGAACTAGGTTGATAGCAGACCTGAAGAGGGGCAAACTCAGGATGTAGAATAGCCGATGGTCCAGATATTCATGCTTCAAGCCGACCAGAAGAACTTCTGGGCCGTAGAAGGTTGAGAGGGCTGCTTCCGAACCCTACTTTGGAAACTATAGTGATAGAGGTAGCAACAGGAGCGGAGCCTATAAAGAAGATGGACGATCAAGCGAATTCCATACTCGATCTCAGAGATACATATAGAATTCTGTGGAAAGCCGTATTCGATGAAAGTCGTATGTACGGCTTGGAGGGAGATCTTTCATATCTTTCGGGATCCACCCTACACTACAATATGGGGTCAAAAAGCCAAAAGAAGGGATTCGTTTTTAGCCCTTAGAAAAAGAAAACTGATTCTTGAACCTCTTTCACGCTCATGTCACGTCGAGGTAGCGTATGAACCTATGAAGAAAGTAGGGAAGAAGAACGGGAAAACGACAAGGTTCCCGATTCTTTCTGGAAGATCCGGCGAGGCACTTCCGGCTGGCAAAAATGCTGACATCTGGAAAGCCCTTTCCTTATCTGATCTCCTTGCTGTAGCTAATTGATTAGTAACCTCGCCTCCTCGGGGCAATGCATTAACAAGGAGAAAAGTGGGTTTGCTATTTCAGCCAAGGCCCCAGTGGATGTATTAACTTCATTCACCAGCACACCAGCATCCCCCGACGCTCATTTCCAATCCGCTACCTGGTCGACCCAATCATGATATTGAAGGATGGGACCTTTTCTCGAAAAACTCCGGATCCGGAGAAGTCCAATTCGACGAATCCGGTAGGCTTAGTAGGGCTCGAACCTACAATATCACCGTTATGAGCGGTGCGTTTCAACCAATTAAACTATAAGCCCCTACTGGTATTTACATGCAATTCGCTCACTTCGAGAAGAGCGGACGGAGAAATAGGAGACCCGGAGTCTGCTCGGTATGCTTCTTCCTCAACCGGGGGCCAAAAAGGGGAATGAAAGAAGCCCGCGAGAAGCCTTTCGCGGCGGAAACTGCCGGCGCTACCTAATCCCGGCTCGCGGGGACTCAAAGGGCGGGGGCTCTCTATTGGCTTGCAATGTTGGCTGTTCGCCTTTCGTCAAGGCCAGCAAAAGCGAGGGGAGAGCCCGAGCCCTTGATCCTCTCGGGGGCGGGGGGGGGTGTGTGAGGGTTCTCCAGTACCATCCCGTTTCCGTAGTACAACAGAATGTCGTTCGCCCCCGGGCCCCCGGGTTCTTTGGCAAGCCCTTCGTATGCAACGCCCTACTAAAGAATCCCAGTGACTTTCGGGAACCAAGGGGGGACGTCGGAGGGGACCCGCTTTGATTGTCGTTGGCGACCTATAGTCTTTTCCCGCAACACTCACTCGATTCAGTCTTTCAATAGAAAAAAGAAGCCCACTAATAGCTTAGATAGTGGCCCGTCAGGTTGACCCTACCTATTGACTCGACGGAGATGATGGACGGGAACTGGGAACCTTTCTGTAGTGGTATCCCCCGCTTTGTAGAAGTAGGGGCCAATCCTCTATTTTTTTACCGGCAGTTCACCGGCGGGTCAGTGGGCTTTTCCAAAGGCGAACCCCCTCCCTTTCGCTTTTGTCAACTTCAGCCGCGTAGCGCCAACGGAGAGCTGATAGAGCGCGAAGCCCCGCAAAAGTTGGAGCGAGCAGACGTAGTCCCTTTTTTATATTCCCAAAGGGGAACGGTAGGTTACTTTGGAGGGGGTCAGGGGGAAATAGCTCAGTTGGTTAGAGTGCTGGTCTGTCACGCCAGAAGTCGCGGGTTCGAACCCCGTTTTCCCCGCCCGATCCTCCTGCCCGACTTGATCGGGTAAAGAAGCTGCTGTTCCCTTCTACCAGGGCCCACCCAGCAGGGCCAATCGACGATTGGCAAAGTCTTTCCGTTTCCGTCGAGTTTTTGAGTCGAGCAAGCTCTCGTTCCCGGTTTGAAATGCCTCACAAGTTCAGTGATTTGAGGGAGAGAATTTCATTATGGAGGAGTCCCTCCCCTCCCCTGCAACAAAAAATCTCGGGGTGGAAACAGGCCCACTCCGAACGACAAAAGAAGTCCAATTACTATGGTTCCATTTTCGGAATTGTTTGAAGCTTTCCTTCCCTTTGAGAAAGTCCCAGAGCTCCTTTTCTTGCTAACAGCAGGGGATGGGATAACCCGCTTCCTTCTCATGGACAAAATCGGATGCTTAAGCCAATAGGGCCTCTGTCTACCCTCTTTTTTTTACTATGCATATGGATCTGGGGTAGTGCTAACTCATCTTTCTTTTTCTCATTCTTATCTTTCTCTCTGCTTTGACTATGGGGATACCATGCCCATTACGGAATACGATGTGTCAAAGAGCGGATGCTGTCCATCTTCGGAGGAAGGATTTGCTGCTGACGACCGGAGTTGCATTCAGTTACCTTGCATTCTCTTCCTATTCTTTGACTATGTCCTCGGTCCTTGCAGAAGCCCTTTTTCCACCAAGCAGACCGAAAAGAGAAGTCGACACCTGAAACCTAATTGCACTTCGACGTTCTAAAAAACAAGTCAGTGTGATCCCTCCGCGGCAATGAAAGATATTGACATGAGGTCTTCCCTCATTTACTATTTTATGATCCGGAAAAATGGAGGAGCCCACGGAGCGGTGAAGGCAACGGCTGGAGATGGTTCGAAGCCGATGTTATTCTAGGAATCCCGATGTCGAAGGGATAGAGAAAAGAAACCCATAAAGCTCTCCAATCTTATATATATATTATCCTCTCAAGCACCATGATGCGTATGATCATAAAGCGGTGAGTAGTCCTTTCGATCCTTGTGGCTCTCTTCTGAGATGTGTCCAAAAGATGCAGAATCTAAAGAAAGGATAGGGGAATTCCCTTCTGCCTTTGTGGTTGGAAGCCTAATGTATGCAATGACGTGCACTCGCCCGGACATCGCTGATGCCGTAAGTGTGACTAGTAGATTGACTAGTCACCCCGGTTTGGAGCATTGGAATGCATCGCTAAGGATAATGAAGTCTCTCGCGCATTGATCTTGATCTGGTGTATGGAAGATCAAGTCTTCTACTAGAAGGATATAGCGATGCGGATTAGGGAAGAGATGTCGGATGAAAGCAAATCCACTATGAAGGAGCTAACTTGGATAGTGGGGCAGGGACCCCCTTCTCTCTTGGCTGGGTGCAGATGGATTCGGGGAGGGAATGAGTGGAACTTGACCACTCGACTGAAAGTGAAATCACTCAATTACTAAATGGAGAGGATCAGTGCTATTCAAATGTCTAACCTACTGATTCCGGTGATACATTGAGGGCTAATATGCTGTGCTTTCTTCCTTTCATTTCGCGGTAGCCAGTCCCAGTATAGAGTTGCATCACCACATCTCTGATGTCAAGATTCCTCCGTATAAGAAAAAGTGAATCTTCGGTCGGATCCTTTCCGCATATCGTCAAGCCGGATCAAAACAAGGAATGAGAGGGATGGATGGAAATATTGATTGATCGGATGGAGCAGGAACTGCATTAGACTAGACAGACTGATGGGAGGAGTAACGACCACCGGTACTGAAATCAATAGGCGGTCGCAAGAGATATTAGCCTCTACAGACAGTTGCCGGATAGGAAGGCCTTTTTCACGAGATTGGCCAAGAACTCCCGGAAAAAAGGGAATCGATCAAAAAAATGGATCAACACTACTGAATGAGGCATCCACGTCATCAAGGAAACGATTCCTTTTTCAAAAAAATCGAGGGGACATTGATGAGCTGAGGAGTGGGGCCGTCTACCGATCCATTGGGAAGTGAGAAAAAGGTTGAATTGAGCCCTATTAAGTCACGTAAAGGGGAGGGCGATCCAGGAAGAGATAGGAATGACTCACCCTACCCTTCCTTCTCCCAGTTACTGCCTATAACGAGTGAGTGACCGGGTCATAAGCATGCGATAGGTTTGGTTTTCTATAGATTCAGTACCCCTTTCATTTTGTAGCCTCTTTTCCCGACTAGGAAAGTTCTCTTTCTGGCAACAGGATCCACTCGAATCAGTCCTCCAGTATCTCCGGTTTCGGGATAAGATAGGCTTCTTTCCCCACCCGAGGAGTTGACTTCTCGACCGATAGGGGAACGGCAGCATATTCGACCATTGATCGGAGGGAACTGGAAGATCTTTCCTATGAAGGTGGGAATGAAAGGAATGCACCAGCTTCCGCCGATCCTCTCCCGATAGAAAAGAGCACTGATTCTCCCGAGTCTAGAAGATGCGGAAAGAAGAGTGAGTTATCAACCGCCCGGGATCCCCCTCCCTATTTGAAATAGTGGAAAAGGCTGTCGAAGTGCTTGTTCTTCTTTTCATTGAAGTAGAGGGGATGTCACTCGTAATGTATCTTTCTTGGCTCTCATCCTCTTTCATGGGGCACAAAGAAAGAAGGCAAGTCGAACAGAACAACAAAATGATTTAGGAGTTCATACCCAGCCCGATTCATTCCTCAAGAAAGAGAAGGGCTTTATGAAGAAAGGAGAAGGGAAGAGGCGAATTTGCACCACCATCCTTTCCCAAAGATTTGTTCCGTGTGCATAGACTTCATCTTTCCTTAGGTTCTTTTCTTGCCTATTGACTGAGAAAGGACGGGCTGGCTACCTATCTGAAAGCCGGGTATCCTTCTTTTATCCTTTCTACTTCTGTTACAGTAGCTATAGTTGTAATGGCAATGACAAGGTTATGCAGGTCTCCTTCCAGTCCCTGTCTCCCTCACGGGATCTGGGTACCCGAGGATCATTCCAGCTTTTCATCGTCAGATGATTGACGCTCACTCCTCAAGATCAAGGGAAGTACAGACATAAACAGAAAGAGTCCACGGAGACGGCACTGCACGGACGAGGAAGCTGACAAAGAGATACATACCGAGGATAGTGGTCGAGGGAAGGAGTGGTTCACTCGGAGAGTCGAGACTAGCCATATACCATACACCGGGACACCATAAAGAAATGTACCGCTAACCGAAGATGAGCCATCCGCGTAGAGCTCCTCAGGTGGAACAGAAGAACGTCGCCGTCGAGGGGATCACCGGAATACGAAGCCAAAAGAAGTTCATATGGTACCTCAAAATCACGAGAGATATGTCGACAGGTCCGATTACGCCTATTCCTCCTAATCCTCAATGTCACGACGTAGGGCGGACAGTCTCGTACCAGCTGTCAAAGAGTTCATCCCCAGATGTCGAGCTGCTCATCGGTCCACTTGGTATTGAAGGCGAGGCGTTTGAGAACATAGAGGCTTTTGTCCGAAGGACTAGAGGGATCACTAATAGGATAAGAAGGATTGGAGAAAAAAGACCGTCAGTGCTGACGCATCAGTCCCTGCCATCTTTGATTGCTGCATCATCAGCTACGACGGGGAGCAGGGAAGTCACTCTACAAAGAGAAGACAGCCCTTCCCCCAGTCATCCTTCTTTGATCAATGCTGCCCGCCCGTCTGCTTCACAGAGAGGATGGAAAGAACACTCAGCTGATTGAGCGTCGACGACGGAAGCACACCAAGAAAGAGAACCAGAGCGAGACAGTGTTCAGGCCCCATCGGTGTCCCGCTTCCACCATCCTTCTGTTTCTTCCAACAGCAGAACTGGAATGATGGGGATATGGGATTAATGGTTCCACCCCAATGAGAAAGCAGGGCACATCTTCGAGGGCTATTCACTTCCTTGAGGTTACAGAAGGCCATCGTCGGACTTGACAGCAAAAAAAATCTTGGCCAGCACCGTCATCCTTAGTGGAGCTCGCACCCTCAAAAATCCTTCTGTTCCTCTCCTCCCATAGGTAATAGATCATAGCTGCAAATGCAATTCTGGCCACAGCGCATACTTGTCCCGTGCCATTGAACTTTCTGCTAAGGAATTCGACGTCCGAGTAGGCCGAGTTGGGGGCGTCGAACTGACATGAGAAGAGCAGTCATCACCTTGCCTCGAATCCAGGAAGAGAATGGGCAAGAGAAGAAGATGTGGTTCTGATCTGAGTAGGCTCCCAAACAGAGGGTACATCTAGAGGTAATATACATACCTCTCCTACTGAGTTGATCATGAGTTAGCAGTCTGTCATGTCAGCACTTCCACACGCATACAGCGTGCCTGGGAATGACTTGATTATGCCAAACAAAACTAGCCCAGAATACGGGCTCCACCTGCCTCCGGATTGCTTGCCGACGCCTTCTGTAAGGAGAACTCGCCATTGCTGCTAGGTGCCCAAACGATCCTATCCGGCAGAGGGACAGGAGGAAGAGCGATAGACTCAATCCTTGGCCAAAGATGAAGTCAGACCTCCGGCGCGTTAGCGGGAAGCTGCCATCGGCCTTCTCTAATGAGATCTTCAACCGGTTGGTCTTCTCTAGTCTCCAGATCACCAACCATGTCTTCCTCAATCACACTCCGTATAGACCCCTCGGGTAGCCAGGGATCCAACCACAACCTGGTACAACATCCATCGCCTATAACGTGCCTAAGAAGTTCAGCGGCATATTGTCTAACACCCAGGATCCCCGCTAAGATACCAGGAGGAGGTCCGAGGAATCTTCACCTTCAAAATACTAGCATTCGTCGATATATTTGCCCTGAATCCAATCAGTCCACAGCGACTTGTAACCACTAGCAACCATCCAGAATTGTCTAAGCAGCCCAGCCGGGTTCCAATCAGAGAGTTTCTTGAACCTCAGACCACCTTCGCTCTTAGGGGGGGCAACATTGAGCCCAACTGACAGCAGCGATCTTGTTCAATAACAAAGGACCCCCCATAGAAAGTTTTGGAAAAGCTTATCCAATCTCCTTAAGGACAGCCCGTCGGGATGAAGAATGCGGAGCACCAGAAGGTCTGAAATGAGTAGAGGACTGACCTGAGAAGTTCTGATCTCCCAGCAAGAGACAGGAGGTGAGCTTTCCAGGATGACAACCTTCTTCTAATCATCGTCCAGTAGTGGGGCGCACCCCTGAGACGATAGACGCTTGGAAAACAGTGGTAGCCCAAGGTATCGCACGGGAAGTGTACCCTCCTGGATATCCAGCTCGTGACATATGGCCCTTTTGTTGGGACAATTCCCACCAATCAAAACAGTGCTTTTATTCCTATGAAAGTGGAGTCCAGCCCTCTCAGTGAATTCATCGAGCAGTTGGCGCGCAGACCAGGCACTCCTCCTATCCGCCGTCGAAAAAGATCCTGAAGTCATCCGCAAATATGATCTGCCCGCATTCAAGTCCATAGCTTCCAACCTCCTCTCATGCTCCGCTTGGTGAATCATGAAGGTGAAAGCTTCCATAGTGAGAGTGAATAGATAGGGTGCAAGAGGGTCTCCCTGCCTGAACCCCTTGCTGGCCGAGAAAGGAATAAATGGAATTCCATTGACAAGAACAGAGAACGTTGGGCTGCCAATACGACGCTTCTATCCACTGACACCGCTCCTCAATGGGTCACAGGGACAGCATGGGAGACTGCCGAGGGATAGCCTAACGTAGACGAAGGTCCTGGTCGGCAGCAATTGGTCCCGTCCTCCAGGCTTTTTTTGTACCTGGGGCACTCTCCCCTCTCGGTATGCTTCCGCTGCTGCGAGTCAGACAGTAGTGTGGGATGACCCGTCGATGTCGAGTAGGTCCACCCCGGCCTTGCCTGCAACGGCATTATCTTTGGCCCCTTGGTCGATCCCTTTGTTTGACGATCTGCCTTCCCTTGGCTTCGCTCCGGGACCAGGACGAGTCTTTTCCTCCTCCGGGAAAGCGTCTTTCCTGGCATGTATTCCACGGGCCTCTTTCCTCCCTGACGCCTTTCCTCCATTTCCCATAGGGATCGACGTCGGTATCTTTGTATTGACCTCTATGTCCGGAGATACGTACCACCGTCGTATGTATGCCGTCGGAATCCCCGGGATTGATGGAGCAAATCTTTCCTCTTTCTTTGAGGATACCCATTCCCGTTCACCTGGGAGAGCAATAGAAAGAAAAAGGAGTGTGTTCGCCTTGCCTCGCCACAAACATCAAACCGGAAAGGGTGAAAGAACTTCCCTTGCGCTTGACCTCCGCCCTGGATCGCCGTACCGCCTCTCTCATTTATGTCACTTGACCCCAAAAAATGTCCCAGAACATGAACTGCCATAATATACTAGTGATCCCGCAACTGCTGTTGATACTTGTGAGTCAGCCAGCCTTCAAAGGAAAGAGGCCTTGCCTTATAGTAGCACGCACGGGAACTAGAAAACTGTCCTTTTCCGTCAGCAAGAGGACCACTCAATGCTGCATTCAAAGAGAGGAAAGAACCGGTCTCTTTCTAAATACACTGAGGTCTGCTCCCCAAGAGGAAGGCTCTGAAAGAGAGTTCGACCTTTCCATTTGCCATTGAAAGCGCCATCAGTGAGTCAATGGGTCAATAGCCCGGGACCTTCTGCGGGTCATCTATCCTATCTCGTCCTTGGTCCAACTCCTTCTCTTGACTCTCTCTCTCAAAAAAAGCCCTTCTTTTGAGAACTCTTCTCCGTCAGCTAGGAAGAAAAGGGATGCCATGACTTGACTTGAGATCTACTAGGTTAGGGAATCCCCGTCGCTTTGATTTCAGAGTATGATCCCCTGCCATATGTCCTCCTTCCACTCTTGTTGGGGCATCCTGGTTTTCGGATAGTGGCTGAGCGTGAGAAGGAAGAAGCATCAGAAAGATAGCGAACTGTGGAAAGCCTGAGGTAGACGCATTCCTTGATAGTTCTTGAGTCTGAGGACTTGCTCTCTATGCCCATTTCTCTTGAGTCGACAAGTCCAGTGAAAGCAATCGAATGATGGACTACTCAGCTTTGGACAAGTATCGATAAGAAAGCGCAATCAGGCAAATCCAAGTGAGATCCCTATGCTGTTTAGCTCATCTAGCTCATCTGTCACGGTCAATTGTCGTCAACGGGAATATGAGGAAAACCTTCTTCATGGCCGATTGAGTCTAGTCAAAGTGTTCAAGCAGAGGTACTATAGGTCAATGAAAATGCTCAAAGAGGCCTGAGTAGCATCTGCCCCCCGCCTTTCTGTCCAAGAAACGGTTGGAGAGCTCTCGCAAGAGGTCTATGTGAATCTCCTTCCCTTTGTATCGGTATCAATGCGCAAACGCTCATCTCTATCTGTATACGTTGTTTGAGGGATGTCATCTTCCTTCTTGAGCCCTTCCCTTTTGTCTTCTCACTATCATTTGCACCCTTCTGAGGTTGCGTCAATCCAGAATGGCATTCTGGACGGAACCTATAGGTTGTCCCCGCTTCTCATTTATATAATGACGAATTCGCAGGCCCAAGCGCTGGCATTGCGAAATTCTCGTCAATGTGGGAGTCTTGATGAAAGAACTTCTTCTTCCCCGGAAGGCCCTGATTGAGTTTTTTACCCAACGCCGCACGATTCGCTCGTTCTTTTCGCCCTGTCGCGTCTGTTGAATACATCCGTGTCTAATAGCCCCCAAAGTTTGCCGAGGCAGTGTTTCAGTTTCCACCAGTTTAGTGATTTTCTTTCGCGGCTGGAAAGTTTGGGTCCATGGGATCTGTTGATTCACTTGGACTTTCAGCGTGCCGCGAAGAGTGTGAGTCGCCGGTCTATTTTTGATCACGTTTGGGAATTCATTCCCTGTCGTTTTATTGCCTCTCTTCTAGAGGATTTTTTTTCTATGGAAGTGGAAACAGCGAAGTACCATATTCCCTTAACGGACTCGGGGTTTCCTTTGGTCGGCCCTTTTTCCGGGTGTCTTCTTCATTTTGTCCTCTACCGCTTTGACCGTGCTCTCTTTCATAATTCTCCACGAGATCTGAAATTCTTTGATTGACGTTATTACGAAACGGCGTTCATCGGCTTGCCCTCAGAGGAGGGTTGACTCATTCCCGATTTGCGTAGAGAATGGAACGATGACACCATGGAGTATTTGATAGAGAAGGAATTTCCGAAGATTTCGGTCTTTCATGGGGACCCCTTTTGCCAGGAGTCATTGCCTCCTCTTTCTTTTCGCGAGAAGGAGCTGAGGGGTCATATAGATTCTGTGCTCGATCGTCTTTCTTTCCCGCCGCGCGAGTCGTATCTGAAGCGTTCCGATTCTGTTCCTTTTCTAGGTGGAAAGCTGTCCTTGGACGGTGAGGGCTCGGTCCACGTCGACTTGGACCCAGGAAGCAAGCCTGATTCGGATGGTGCGTGAGCCAGCGTCTCAGCCAAGTAGGGGGGGCAGAGAAGGAAGGATGCGCATGAAGCCTACGCTGGGCAATGTATACCGGGGTTCGTATTGAAGTAGTATTGACAGTGGAGAAGGAAGGTCCGCGGGGGATAGGACTCAGCTCGGCTAAGGCCTTTGATCACGATTTTCTGTCGGAGGAGCTCAGCCATTCTAAACTGGGATTTGGCCAGGGGGAAGTCGCCTACCTACTTGGAAGGAAGTAATGGATTCTGATCTTCTTCCTCAAGAATTTCTTTCAAACACTCCCAATGGAAAAAAACTCTATCCACTTTTTGGAAACATGCTGTTGATGTTCGTTTGGAGGCCACTGTCTTTTCTCCCGGTGCCTTTCTTTCATCAAAGAAGTAAGTCAAAATGACAGACCCTTCCAGTAAGGGAGGGGAGTCTCTGGGAGAAGAGTCTGAGACAGTGGAAATCTTTCTGTTAGATGTTTTTTTTTGATCAAAAAGAATCGGGCTGTGGTGTCTTCTACTTCTTGGATTTGTTAGCTTTCTCCAATTTTCTTCTTCGGACTCGCCGCATTCCAGCTTCTTGGAACATTTTTTTGTGGCTGTGGTATTCTTGTTTTTCGGGACTTGTCGGCTCCTTCTCCGCATTGTGGTTGCACGTACGGTTCTTTTTCGTCTGCTTCTGTTCCCACAAGGTTGACCTAGACTCCGGAATCCTCGGAACGGAGACAGACCATTGACACATCAGTTGTGTTGGTAGCTTGGTAGTTTGGACAATTCTTGGTCCAATGCCCCACCCAACCTTCCGTCACACCCTGAAAGCGCAATTGGTCGTCCGTGAAAAAAGGGAAACTGGAGGGCCTTTCCTTCGTCGGGGAGATCAGACTGTGTTCTTTCGATTCGAAGGCCCCCTCCACCGCTGTTTGGGGAGGAGAAGACTCCCTGTTTGGTCTGGTTCGTCGTCTTGGGAAGGCACCCTTCGTTTCGTTTGTTGTGCGGAAGGGCAGGAGAGGAGAGAACAATACGATACGAACTCTTTGGTGGGATCAGACAGGGACTTCCATCAAAAAGATCTTTCCACTCGGAAGAAGAACGTCGTGGTGGTGCTACGAGATGGCGATTTCTCGTATCGTATAGAGGAATAGATCCGCGGACCTATTGATTGACCATAGATGCGAACCGATCGACCGGGAGCGGAGAGAAGATCAGTAGTGATTCGGTAGTTCGATGAGGGGGGAACATGTAGCGGCTTGCCTAGATCTCGTATTTCCCACGGGGATCGTCGGTCAAACCAATGATTCTCTTCGTGAAGTCATAGAGAGAGTCTTTTCCGGTATGGGGATCCGCGATCCCGAAGCGCATCATCGGGGCAGGGAGAAAACGAACAGAACATAGGGTCATCATCACCTCTTCTTGTTTCTTTTGTTTGTGTCCAGTCCGTCCATTGTCTGTCTTTTTTTTGATTCTCCTCTGGTACGGGGTCCGCTGTTCTGGGGCATAAAATGACCTTTTTGATCTTTTTTTTTTAGAGCAGTTCCTTCTTTTGTTCAGGGTCCATCTTCCTCCGACTCCGAGGAATCGGTCAAGCGAAGCGGAATTCCCCTCTCGACTCACCTCTCTCTCTCTATTTTTCAGGAAAAAGATGCCCTGCCGGATTCATTCTCGTCCTGATCCACCATGGATCGAAATCTCTCAAAACACGGAGAGGGCTCGTCATGATCTGATCAAAGATCACAATGGGGGGATTGGGGGTTGAGGGATGCTCTTATCATGCATGTTTTCGCTGACCTTCAAAGAAAAACCGAATTCCTCTCTTTGATGTCGATTCATCCACACTTCCATTCCTTGTAGAGGAAATCCCACTGCTTGCTGGCTGGGAGCTGTATGAGCGGTAACGTCCACGTACGGCTCCGTGAGAAGGTGGAAGGAAATGGCCTTGTTGTACCTCACTCTCGTCTTCAATGGGGTCTGCTCTTTCTTTTTTGGGCGAGTATGCCAATATGATCTTAATGAGGTGCGGGGCTTTGCATCTGACATTCGTTGGGCTTCCCTCTGCGGGAGCCAGCGTCCCGGCCTTTTTGTGCAATAAACCCCTCCCGGCCGAAGACTAGTGATAGGTGGTCCCGCGGAGCTTTCGGAGAAGGGTAGACGGGGGTGTAAGCACAGCAATGAACCGCGGCGAACCCTCAGACGACCCATCTGACGATTAGGGGGGAGATCCTCAGTAGTGGTGACCCTTTGACTCTTCCACGGACTGATACATGTACCGAATGCTCATACGGGAAAGTGAAC